GTCTTTCTAGAATTGCGGTCATGGTTAGAACTTGGTTTATTTAATCATTAGAAGCTCCCAAGCATACATATAAGTAAAGCTTGTTATTCAACAGTATAACATGGTTGATATGTCTATGTCAACCAATATTTTATATCTTTATGAATAAAAAAAGATTGAAATTATCTATATTCTATATAGATTGATGTATCTTAAATAGACTATATGCTTATTTCGTAAGCGTATATTTCCTTTGTACGTATATTTCACACACACTCTTTATAATATGTATGTATACATACACATACATAGCTATTATATGCCCTATTCTTTTTCTTTTTTTTATGGAACCATAAAAAAGAAAAAGAATAGTTTTTGAATAAGAGCTTTTTATACAATAAAAAAAATTGTATATTATTGGATCCAGAATAAAACGTAGACAGAGGTACCTATGGGAATTGGATCCCATTTATATGGGTTGCCCGGGACTCGAACCCGGAGCTCGTCGGATGGAGTGGATTATCTGCTCCTCTTATAAGAGCGAGAAATCTCTCCCCAAACCGTGCTTGCAATTTTCATTGCACACGGCTTTCTCCATGTATTGATTTCATAATCATTTGCGTTCCCAGGTGGAAAAAATTAAATAGGATCATGAATTGATCCTGGCAATTGCTGAATAAGCATTTCATTGGTAAAATAAGTTTTCTATTTTTTTTTTATTCTGTATCTTTTGCCAGGAATTAGCCAAGGGAATTATCCGGAGAATATCTAAATGCCAAATTCGTTCTCTCTGCGAACGAGTCTTTGAAAAGAACGAAGAAATGAATTCTCGTTCTTTTGAGAACGATTTTGTGAAGAGTTCCGAACCTAATTCTTCCCGAACTACGCGTATCGTACTTTTATGTTTACAGGCTAAAGTTTTAGCACATGAAAGTAGAAGTATATACTTTATACAATATAAACCATCTTGATTGATGGATCCACTGTAATAATTAAAAAGATTCCTCCAAATTCGATCGAATCGATCGAGGATATCATCATCTGATAAACTGGTCCAAGCCAATTTACTAATTGGTCGCCCTGAGATGTCGCAGAACCTTTCTTTAGCTAATAATCCTATTATGGATCTAATAGGGGCTATTGGATCCAATTCATTCGTAATGATATAGGTAATCAATAAATCATCTACCTTTTTGGTCCTAACCATGAGAGATTTCATTTTAACACTCAGAAAAAAACCTAGAAAAGAGGAACAATTCTTGGATAATTCAAGAATCCATACCCTATACGGTTGGAACCAAAGATGGAAATAACATTGCCAAAAGTTTATCAGATGATATCTACATTTTTTCACTTGAAGGTGAGTACCCTTCAGAGCTATAAGGGATCTTTCTCCATATCTCACATAGTGAATGTATGGATCCTTTAACAACCAGATCTTTTTCCTTGAATTTTTACGCGGAAATATGAGAATATGTTGGATCTTTCGATCAAAATGAGTTCGATCGGGAAAAGATCCATAGGACAACGACCGTGAATGAGAAGATCGTTTCAGAAGAGGAACTAAAATGGATTCGCATTCATAAACATAAGAATTCCATAGGAACAGGTAGAACTTCGTATTTTCTCTCAGGACAACCAAAATGGCTTTCTGCAAATTTTCTGCATTAGAACTGTTTTGACATTCATAAAGAATGCGTCGTAATAGATGCAAAGAAGGAGCATCCCGGATCCAGCGACGAAAAGCTCGAACCAAAATCTCTGGATGAATAGAGTAGGGTACTCGTATATCTAATATATAATTAGAATGTGGGAATTTATCCTCCATAAGAGGAAATAGGCTATGGGTGGATCGGAAACTCTTCCATCCATTCATAACTTCTAGAGAATGTTTTAATCGCATTGAAAACGAAATTTCCAAGACCACTACTAAGCCTTCTAATATCAATTCAGAAGAAGAACTCCTATTGCGATCAATCCATTGATTTCGACCACAATTCCAAAATAAAACAATTGACTCATTCTGTTGACGTATCCGACTAATCGAACGTTTTACAGTTAAAAAACTAAAATCATTGGAAATGCAAATTTCCGCCGGTTCAGAAGAACTCGATCTATCTAAATGATAATCATGAGCAATTGCATAAAGATCTTCCTGAAAAAAGAGCGGATATAAAAAGCATTGTTGCCAAGATCTATGTTTGTTTCCACCTCTTTGGAACTCATTCATTAAAAAAACCTCGGCTATGGCCCTATAATAACTTCTTGGATTATGAAATTTTACATGGTGCGATCTGGTCGGGACAGAATAGAAAATCCCTATCTGAAGATTCTCTATTCAAAGATCTTCATTCGTCATAAGGAAGAACAAAAATCTTTTATATTGGCGGTTCGATCGCTCTCCTGACTCATGGAATAAATTGACCTGGTCAGTACACTATTTCTCTTACACATTTGTACTCGAGTACTTAGGAATCATTGCGGGTGTATAAATCCCTAATCTACTCAGGGAAAAACTTCCCCCTATCGGTTACTAAAATGCTCTTAACTTCTGATTAGCAAAGGGAATTCCTCGTTAAAATGAGGAACAGAAGCTCGTTCCTCTGGTTTTACTTATGATTCAAGCTATCTAGCTTTATCCATTGACTCACTCGACTTAACCACAAATTTATTCGCATTTTACTCCAAAAATTATAACATTGGTTTGAACAGATGCGCATATTATACATCCATCTACGGATATAATAGATATTTCCCATCTATTTGATTCCTTGAATGAAATCTGGTTCTGATCAAATACGATCAAATCAAGTCTCATCAAGTCAAGATTGTTAGAACGACATGCTGTTTTTTCCATTCATTTCCCTTTCAGGATCAGTCGTAGTCTTACGAACTTTACCGATGATATGGACGAATTTTTTACTTCATCCGAACGTGTAAAAGACCTTAGTCGCACTTAAAAGCCGAGTACTCTACCATTGAGTTAGCAACCCATATTTGGAATCTATTGAAGATAGAAATAGAATTGAAGTGGAATACAAAGTTATTCCAATTAAAGGGATAAACCTGTGGAAATGACCAACAAATAAAGGATCAAGGATCCAGAATTGAAATCTACCATTTCTGAATCAAATCAAGTGATCTCTCCGGATCAGGTTATTTCTGATCCATAAAAATGAATTCTTCATTATTGAAGAAAAAAAAAGTATATATATATATTTTTTTTTTCTTGATATAGAAACAAATTCTATGGCACAACGTGCCATTGTAAATCCCTCCAGTTAGAATATTCTATCAGCACGATACGCTATTGTCAATCCCGCAATGACAGAGAAATAAATGAATTTTTGTATTATCACTACATTAATACAAAATATTAGACACATAAAGAGAAGATCCTAGGCTTATTTATGGCATATAATAAAAAACAAGATTTTATTATTCATTAATAAAATCTTGTACAAAACAGGATTTAAAATTTTTTATGGGAAGTCTCTTATTTCATTGAGATAGAAAATGTTCTATCTTTGCCCATATAGAGCGTCTCGCATAGTTTAGAAACATTATCACATAGTATAGTACGGGAAGACCAATTACTAAAAGAATATAGTATATGAGAAAAAAAAATGGAAAATAGAATATATACTTATATATTGGACGAAAATATACAAAAATTTTCCTTAAATTTTTCACCGCGTAAATTTGATATCTTTTATCAAATTCCCTTTTGATTAGAAGTTTTGTTTCGTTCAGGATGTCCAGTAGGTCCTTCACTACTTTAAATAGTTTCATTAATTTAAATTTCATTATTTTAATTACCTCCTTAAATGAGTTTCAATTTGTTAAGAGATAATTTCCCTCTCTTAACTATAATTAAGTTTGCCCTCTTCAAAATATCATAAATATTTTTATGAAACTTAGCTCCTTTTTTAAGGAAATCTAGAAAAGGAAGGAATATTTAAATAAAATTCCTTTTTTTTTTCGATCATAAAAACCCACTACCCAAAGAGTTATTATTTCTCTTTGAAACTCAAAGATCATTACAACAACTTTATAGGTAGCTCATTGGGCTAGATAGACAATAAAAATACCCCCTCGGATAATGTATACGAGGTTTTATCCTCGTACGGCTCGAGCAATAATTTTTTTGTAGAAGATCTACCTCCCCATAAGTTATCTAAATATAGATACCTTATATACAAAAATTAGTTATTCATCTTAGTCTTTTGACTTCTCGAGGAGAAAGAAAGAGAGAGTTTGTACTCATAACTCAAGTATGCTTTTTAATGTTCAAAACCCAGAGGATCTTACTAAATAGAAAAAGTAGAGCATCTCTCTCTCTCCACTTTTTGAACCCTCTTTCATCTATTTTCTATCTTTTTTATATGGAATATATTCCATATTATGGAATATGGAATATTTGAACGACCAATAAAATTGGATTTCATTGTTCTGGGATCAATTATCTTTGAATGATTAGGTCCAAGCCTTACTCTGGTGGTCCCCACTTTATGGTATGGTTGGGCCGCAATGTAAATTGCGCTCCACATTGCGGAATATAAATAATTCCTGCTTGTAGCATTGGATCTACCTTTTATTGAAATCTTTCTACCTAGATCGATAATCGTTTCCTTATTCCAATTCGCTGTTCTAATCTTTAATAATAATGTAGACTTACAAAATGATTCTAGCTCATTTATTTCATATACACTAACTCTAGATCCTATCCGTCTCCTAATTGAAAAACAAATTTATATTTCCTTACTAGTGAAGGAACGTTAAGAAACATATCTTTCTTAGAATAAAGATGTTGAACTAAGAGTATCTTAGTTCAGATCGATAATGGCGAATGTCATAATCCACAGAACCCATCGTGTCGTTCAAATCGCACGTTGCTTTCTAGCATATTATGTTCTACCCAAGTTTTAACCTAAGGTAGGTACCCGACCTCAAACAAAATGGATACGTAATTACGAATAGTCATTCACTCAATTTATACAATACATTTTTTTAATAATATACATTTCATTGCCCTAGCTAGCTACTGAGCGCTTCTTTAGCTGCGTACATTACTTCGACAGTAATGGTTCCAATACCCTTTTGTCGTGCGAATTTCTCAGTATTTTTCTCTACCTTTTCCCTGACAAAACGGGGGATTTTACGTAATTCTAGTTGACTTTCAGGATTCCAACTTAAGCCTATATTCGTGGATAATGATTTAGTCATTATTTCTTTAGTATCATGACCACCAAAAATGTCTAGAAGATGTTCCTCCATACCCAGAGCAAATGAGTTATAAACTAGATCAGCTATTTGATTAGTACCCTCGTAACCCAGAAAAGGTCGGTATCCCAAGGGAAAATTTTGGATATGAACTGGTGCAGAAATAACTCCACAAGGAATATCTAGACGTTTACCAATATGACGTTCCATTTGAGTACCAAATATTGCAGATGGTTCCACGCGAGCGATCATATCTCCTACTTCAGCATGATCGTCTGTGATCAGTATCTCATCACAGAAACCTTGAATTTGCTCTTTGAACCATTCCGCATCATGTTTACAAAAAGTACCTGCACAACTTACACGAATTCCCATCTCTCGAGCAAGTATCTTAGTGATTGAAGCGGCATGAGTTGCATCACCAAAAACCACTGTTTCTTTACCCGTCAAATTCTGACAATCAATAGATCTTGAGAACCAAGCAGCTTGGGAAACAAATCGAGTTTGTCCATCAATATAGGGTTCATAATCAACCTTTTTGCTCGATGAACTAGGAGCCAAGGTATTCACGTTTTTGTGGATCTGTCGGATCCACTCTGCTATATCTACAGCTCCCATGGGAGCTGTGGATATATAAGGCATTCCACATTCTTTATTCAAATAAATCGCTGTCATTAAACCCACTTCACGATAGGGAATTAAATTGAACCAAGCTTTTGGTAAATCTTTCAGATCCTCAACAGATCCTCCTTCAGGAATTATTTTATTAATTTGGATATCCAGATCTCGTAATAAACGTCTCAACTCACGACAATCGTGTTGATTATGAAAGCCCAATGTAAAAATCCCAATTATATTGACAGAAGGTGCATATGTCACAAATTGATCCAAATTTTCTTGTCTATGGCATCTATCCAAATAATATCGAACTACCTGTTCTAAAGTTCGATCTGCCGCCTGAATTTCATTAACTTGATAATGATCCACGTCCGCAAAAATGACGTTGGAATCAGAAACGATAGATGCTCTATCCACAAAGTTTTGTAAATCCTCTTGCAAGATACTAGAGGTACATGTAGGTGTCAATATGATCAGATCAGGACGTTCTTCCTTATCTTTGCGTAAAATATTATCCACAACTCTTTCTTGAGATCCACGTGCTAGTACGTGACGATCCACTATACTAGCGGTTGCAGCAGTAAAATCTCTTTCGCGCTCTAACATAGAACGCATTACATTAAAATAATCATCTCCTAGAGGAGCATGCATAATGGCATGCACGTTTTTGAAGGAACTAGCTACTCGTAGGGTTCCAATGTGAGCAGGACCAGCATACATCCAATAGGCTAATTTCATTAATTATACTTTCTCTCAAATTTATCCGTATTCCCATCCTATACCATAGAAATATCCCTTGCCATATCTATACCTATTGATATCAAATTTCCCTTTAATAAGTATAGTCTATGAAATGATGAGAAATCAAAAGTAGAAATCAAACGAAATTTTGATTTCTCATTTCTTTTTCAACAAAGAGGTACTATTTGTTCCAATCCAAATAGTCTGGGACGGAAGGATTCGAACCTTCGAAATAACAGGACCAAAACCTGCTGCCTTACCGCTTGGCCACGCCCCATTCCATTTGATACTCATTCATCATAATAACCTCTTTTGATCATTATGTCAATCTATAGAGATTCCAGATTTGTTCTTTTGATCTTGCCCATTCGGTCTAGAAAAACTGGAGAGATCATTCGATTATATATATTGTTGGGATAATCGGACATACACTATAGGATAGGGGGAACGGAAAAAGAAACAAGAATAACCATTCATTGGTCATTCTCTAGCAGATCGGGTAAAATATTGTATGAAGGAATGATCCTTTCTAACCCAAAGACCAAAAGTCTAATCTTGCCAAAAGCTTCGATTGATTGGCAAAAGACTTTTTGGTGGGGCTTTACATCATTTTTATTCATTGGAGAATCAAAATGCCAGTTATGCTCAATATTTGTCTAGATGGTGCCGCCTTTCATTTGAATACTCCCTTTTTTGCTAAATTACCCGAAGCTTATGCAATTTTCGATCCAATTGTTGATGTAATGCCAGTTATCCCTGTGTTCTTTTTTCTCTTAGCCTTTGCTTGGCAAGCTGCTGTAAGTTTTAGATAATTTTAAAAAAATTGTCTTGATTCCCTTTTTGTAAAAAAAAAAAAAAATTCACTTGATCCAGAACCAATTATGTAATAGTGCAAGAGTTTTATTCTATTTTTATTCTATATATATCTATAGATATAGATATATATAGATATATATATATATATATCTATATCTATAGATAGATATAGATATATATCTAGTCCCTGTAATTAACCCAATTTTGTATGACTCTTTTCCCTTGTTCTGCTTATTTTGTGGGGCATAAATTCCGTTCTGGGTTCCTCCAACAATACCAGATAAAAATGCCCCAGGTTCCTTTTTCATTCATCTTAGTTAATTCCAACTCCATCACAGGTTGACTTCGGGCTATTAGGTATTGATACGAATGACGTATTCCCATCAATAGAAGTTATATAAATATTCGTTAGATTTATAGAAAGAACGAGTATAGGGGGTGGGAATTTTATATGTATTCCATTTTCTTTACAATATCTTCTATTTAAAATAATTGGTATACTTGTTTCTACTTTTTGTAGAAAAGGTCAAATTGTTGATTGCGACGGTCCTAAACTTAGTTGGAAACCTATTAGTTGAACTAGGATGGGTTTGAGTCCCTATTTCTCCATTCAATCCCAAGCGGGGAGGAAAAGAGAAAAATAAAAATTGAACACGAAAAGATCTATTTTCCATTTTCTTTCAAATGAATTTACGCACATAATGTATGTGGAGATCAAAATTGTTTTATTATTCATAAAATTATTCATAAAAATGAATTTTTATGAATAATAAAAATGAATACTATTGCTTGGTATTTCAATACCAAGATATGATACAAAGATTGATGATCTATTCCGTTGTAATTCTAACAAGGATCCCGGAGATTACGTAATGCTTACTCTTAAGCTGTTCGTTTACACAGTAGTGATATTTTTTGTTTCTCTCTTTATCTTCGGATTTCTATCGAACGATCCAGGACGGAATCCTGGACGTAAAGGATAGTGAAAAAAGGGTATATAGGTCAGAAAATGGGTCTTTTCTGTAAAAAGACCCATTTTCTATAAGTTTTGAGAAGTCATCCCAAGTCACTGAACGGAGAGAGAGGGATTCGAACCCTCGGTACAGATAGTCTGTACAACGGATTAGCAATCCGCCGCTTTAGTCCACTCAGCCATCTCTCCGAGATGGGAAATATAGAATGAATATAGCCTTTGTCTGGGTAAGCACCAACATTTGTGAGGATCTAATCATATTGTTCATTTCATTCAACAATGATTCTTCGCTTTCCCTAGCCCGGCCAATATCTGGCCAGGCCATTATCTTTCGTAGATAAGAAGAATCGAGCGAATCTTTAATACAGCGCTTTACCTAATCTGAAAGCTAAAAGAGTTGTTATAAAAGCAGCAACAAGGGCTATCCCAATTTGACCATCTGATATCATCTCTTTATTTCCTCCCCCCACTTTTTTTCTTCATTTTGCCCATATATACATGAATGGGCTCTCTATTTTTTTTTTATTGTAATAATTACAGCTGCTCAAGGCTAGAATCTAGATGGGATGGTTTTGATTTAAACTGACTGGACAGATCAGATTGGGATAATAAAAAAAAATATATTTGAAAGAATAAAATAAATATGGAGAATAAGAGAATTGTGCAAACTGATTCTTAAAAATATTATTAATAAATGAAAATTTTATTGAGTCAATAGGATTATAGACAGGGGGTAAAACAACATGATTTGAAAGGTTATTGAGATCATGATAATAATATGGCCCATTATTAATTGCTCTATTAGCGCTTTACCGTAACGGAATTTAGAATTCCGTTACGGGCCCTCTCCGGAAATTCAATTCAATACTTGAAAAGTATTGTATGGAATTTCCGGGGATGGAGATCCAGAAATGCATTGATAGGAACTTGCAATACATTTTCACTAGAGGTCAATAACCCCTTATCTTCTTGTTGGACAAAAGATCAATCTGTATGCTACAATCAAATCGTGGCGGGTATAGTTTAGTGGTAAAAGTGTGATTCGTTCCATCATTAACTCGCATAGTTAAGGGATCTTTCATTTCTCATCTATGTTCCGATTTAAACTATATTTCTATATAGGTTAAAAACCTCTCCTACGAATACCATGGTTCAGGAAAGGAATTGTATACATTCTCGTAATTTGGATTTGGAATGAGAAAAAGGAACACATTTTTTCAATTCCATCCAAGATGGCGAAGCAGAATCTTTTTAAGATTAGATCAATCTTTCCGATTGGATCAATCAAAGATCCATGGATATCAAAAGATTACTTTTTTTTCATCGTAACTAAATCTTCAACTTCTGGAAAAACAAACCAAAAGTTGGAGTCGAATAGCTAGAGAACGGTGACTTTGGTTTACTGGGGTCACCGGCATTTCGTTCGAGCTCGGTGGAATTTGTTTTCCTGGAGGATCGGAGTCAGTAGAAATAGGGAACGAAGTAACTAGAAAGATTTTTTATTCCAATATCGAGACTTTAAAATTTCCTTCTATCTATAAGGATCATCTATAAAAGTAAAGTAAAAACAAAAAAACTAACATAGATGCTATGGAACCAAAATTTCTTGATGATAATAAGAAAAGAGCAAAAAGAGAGGGCAAAAAAGAGGAAAATGGAATTTAATCTCATTTCACAATGATTTTCTGTGAATACCCTTCTTCTTCACACCCCTTTCTTTCTCTCTCCCATGGAGGAGCCGAATGAAATGAAATTTTTATGTTCGGTTCTGAATTAGAGACGTTAATCAACGTCGACTATAACCCCTAGCCTTCCAAGCTAACGATGCGGGTTCGATTCCCGCTACCCGCTCACATTCCTTATTCAAAATCTTTTTCGTGGACAATCTCTCATTCAAAATGAATGTTTGATTTCCATGTAACATATCTTCTATTCTTTCTTTCCTGAACTTCATTAACCTCATTTTGGATGGATAAAAAGGGGATTTGTCCTCGATAAAGTATCCCAGAGAATAATGGAAAAAAAAAGAAAGAGCGTCCATCGTCTAATGGATAGGACAGAGGTCTTCTAAACCTCCGGTATAGGTTCAAATCCTATTGGACGTAATACTCTCTCTTCAATATCAATTGTTCAAGATTGTTTTGCTCAGAAATGATGTAGTAAATTTCATTTTTAAGCTCAACCCCCTGTTCCGTTGAACAAATTTTTCAAATACTTATTTTTGTTCTCTAAGTAGAAAAAGTTCGGTATTTTCCTGAATAGCTTCTTTCAAAAGAGCTTCTGCTTGTTCCGTGAATGTCCCAGTAGAACGTATAGTTTCTCCAAACTGGGGTTTATTTTTTAATAAATACTTGCGCAACTCACCGAGAAATTTTCTCACTTGTGCGACCTCTAATATATCTAAATATCCATTCGTTCCCGTGTAAATCATAGCTACTTGTTCTTCCACTGTCAAAGGATCTGCTTGAGATTGTTTAAGCAACTCGCGTAATCGTTGACCTCTTGCCAATTGATCTTGAGTAGCTTTATCAAGATCAGAAGCAAATTGCGCAAAGGCTTCCAACTCTGCAAGTTGGGCTAACTCTAATTTTAATTTTCCAGCTACTTGTTTCATAGCTTTCATCTGAGCCGCGGATCCTACTCTGGATACGGAAATACCCACATTAATGGCAGGTTTCATTCCGGCATTGAATAGATCCGCCGATAAGAAGATTTGTCCATCGGTAATGGAAATTACATTAGTAGGAATATAAGCTGAGACATCTCCAGCTTGAGTCTCCACTATTGGTAAAGCAGTCAAACTCCCCCCACCTAATTGAGAATTTAATTTAGCTGCTCTTTCCAAGAGACGGGAATGCAAATAGAAAACATCTCCTGGGTAAGCTTCCCGGCCAGGTGGTCTTCTTAATAGAAGAGACATTTGTCGATAAGCTTGTGCTTGTTTGGAGAGATCATCATAAATTATTGATGTATGTTGTTCTTTATACATGAAGTATTCAGCTAAAGCTGCTCCTGTATAAGGAGCAAGATATTGTAATGTAGCAGGAGAATCCGCATTTTCCGCTACCACAATTGTATATTCCATTGCGCCACAGTCTCGGAATGTATTAACTACCTGAGCTACAGAAGAAGCTTTTTGACCAATAGCTACATAAACACATATTACATTTTGACCCTTTTGATTGATAATCGTATCTGTAGCTACTGCTGTCTTGCCAGTCTGTCTGTCCCCAATAATTAATTCTCGCTGACCACGTCCTATAGGGATCATAGAATCAATAGCAATAAGACCCGTTTGAAGAGGTTCATATATAGAACGTCTCGAAATAATACCTGGAGCGGAAGATTCTATCAATCGAAATTCGGAAGCTGAAATTTTACCCTTACCATCAATAGGTTGGGCTAGAGCATTTACAACACGACCCAAATAAGCATCACTTACTGGTATCTGAGCAATTTTTCCTGTTGCTTTCACGGAGCTGCCCTCTTGTATCGTCAAGCCTTCACCCATTAATACAGCTCCGACATTATTAGATTCTAGATTTAGGGCAATACCTACTGTACCATCTACAAATTCAACTAATTCACCTGCCATTACTTTATCAAGACCATGAATACGAGCAATGCCATCTCCTACTTGAAGTACGGTGCCAATATTAACGACTTTTACTTCGTTATTATATTGCTCGATCTGTTTGCGTATCATATTACTAATTTCGTCGGGTCGAATAGTTGCCATTAAATTAACACTAGTTCATTCTTTGAAAAATAAGACCTATATAAAGCAACTTATAGATATATAGCTATATTACATATAGCTATATATCTATATAAGCTAATCAATTATTCTTTTTTCATGAAACCTATATAGCTATATATATATATATATATATAGCTATATATATATAGCTATATAAGCTAATCAGTTATGTTTTTCATGGCTCTAAGCAGGCCAATATTATGATCGATCGTACGTAAATGTAACTCACTATTCAAACGAATATTCAAAGTTCCTAGAGCTCTTTGGACAGCTTGGCGAGAAACTTGCTGTCGGACCTGCTCAATTGCTCTTTGTTGTTCAAAGTGAACGGTCTCATTCTTGGATTCCTCTAATTGTTCCAAATTTGCAGAAGCAGCTTTGATGAAATCCTCTTTTTCTCGTTCTATTTGGGAGTATCCATTTAACCGGATTTCGCCCGCTCTCTTTTCTACTTCCCGTAACCGAGCTCGAGCTTGTTCGAGCTGATTGGCAGCTCCTTTACATAGTTCTTCTGAATTCCGAATAGTACTCAATATTTTCTGTTTACGATTATCTAATAGATTACTTAATGAAAGTAGATTATCTATTCATAAATTGAACAAATTTATAATCTCTTCCCAAACCGAACACGAACCTTTCGATTCATTCGGCTCTCCTGCTTAGTTTTTTTTTTATGGGACAACGTATAAATCCCTTTTTTCACCAAGCCTGCCCTTTCCGTTCATATTATGGAAGAATAAGATCAATCTATCAAAGACCGAAATCTCCGAAGGGCTCTTTCGCAAAAAGGAATTTTTGATTATCGACAAAGTTGTTCTTGTGTATGTGTGTTTTTTTACTCTTTTCTCTTTCCTTCTTTCTCCTCTTTTCTTTCCATTCGTGTTTCCTCTTTACCTTTTCTTGAATAAATTCCCTCCTGTGTAGGTCGTCGATTCAGCATTGAAACCAAAAAAAAATTGGATGGGAGATTAGGACTATTTTTCAGTAGATAGATCGAATCATTCCATTGATATGAATGTTATATATCAGATCAATCTCCAACTATGCCTTTGAACCCATCTCATATTGGCACAGCGGTGGAAAGAGTACCCAGTTGCGCTTGGACTTCAAGCAGTTCAGCTTTAACCATTCTAAAGGTATCCTCTTATTGGTTGGTAGAACAGTGGATCTCCCAATCAATTACGAAATGCTATAGTTCTTCCATATTAATTTCCCGTTTAGAAGTAATTCGTTGAGATCATGCACTTTTCTATCTACAAAGTGCAGTTGGTTGGACCCAGCCATATTATTCAATACACACAACTCGCACACACTCCCTTTCCAAAATAGATTAGCACACCAAGCACCACGCTTAGATTTATTATATTTGTTTCAAAAATATTGGTATTTAATTCGAAACCCCCAGCGGACGGCCAATAAACCAAGGAAATGGAAGAATCAGTTACATTTTTCATATGCTCTCCCCTTATAGATAAGGATATTTAAGTTTTACAAACAAATTTTTTTTCTCTGACTCGACTCTATTATTCAAGTTCCGGATAAGGAGATTTCGAGTACTCAGTCAGTCCCAGGTCCCGTGTCTATAAATAAGGATAGAATTGGAAAGCAATTTGCTCGGCCTATCCACTCCTTCAAGTGTCACGGATCTTTCTAATCGGAACAAGTGAAGTATAGCGAAGAGCCCATAATTTGCTGATCATTTGTATCAGCCCCTCCCCTATGGGAGGGACAATAAAATTATTAGAGGAGGGTACTTAGAATCACGAGGGGTACGGATCTCTGTTTCCGAGATCAAACAAAGGGATTTGCAAATAAAAGTGCTAGGGCTACAACTAGTCCATAAATAGTTAAAGCTTCCATAAAAGCTAAACTTAGCAGTAAGGTACCTCGTATTTTACCCTCCGCTTCTGGTTGTCTCGCAATACCTTCGACAGCTTGGCCCGCAGCAGTGCCTTGACCAATACCAGGTCCAATAGAAGCGAGGCCTACGGATAATCCAGCAGCAATAACGGAAGCAGCAGAAATCAAGGGATTCATAGTAGTCTCCTCTTACTAAGGTTAATAAATGGTTGATAATACGACAATTTTCTCTATTGATTTGATTGTTCACCAATGGTTCAGTTAGAGAACAATTTCTTTAAAACACCTAAAACCCGACGAAATCTTATTATGGTATTAAAAGTGATAATATCACCAAATAGGAAAATTCTCTACCCTTATACAAATATTTTTTTTTTTTAATATCTGAAATATACATATATTTGGATTCATTTAGGGAATGGAATAACCTGTGTAATAGCCTATTTTTATAGGTATTTTATAAGTAATTCTATTGATATATTAATATATTTAGATCATATATGCATATACATATATTACATAACGCAAACTATGTACATAAGATACATGTTTAATTTATCCCTCCGGGGACAATAAAGTCATTGTTCTACGCCAGGGTACATATTTGACTCAACAATCTCCCATTAGTGAACCTGTTCCATTTTAGTGTAATAGATATATACATATGGATGTACAAATCCATCACTCTGAGCTATTTTATTTATCAATTTTATCAACGGGATTAGTAGTTCGCTGATCCTAAATCTTCCTACTAAGATCTTAGTAGATTAAGTATTCCAATCCTTGATTATACGGGTATAATCAAAATGATGGAAAGAACATTCCATATCCCTTTTGTCCCATACATATTCAATTATTTATGAATGGGAACAAATCTTTTAGAAAAGATTCTGCCCAATTCATTGGATTAATGATGACCCTCCATGGATTCGCCTATATAAGCTGCGGCTAGAGTTGCAAAGATCAGAGCTTGAATACCACTTGTAAATAATCCTAGGAACATTACAGGTATAGGAACTACTAAAGGTACCAAAGAAACAGGAACGGCAACTACCAATTCGTCAGCTAAAATATTTCCGAAAAGTCGAAAACTAAGTGATAGAGGTTTTGTAAAATCCTCTAATATGTTAATTGGTAAAAGTATTGGGGTTGGTTGAATATATCTACCAAAATAACTTAAACCCTTCTTTGTAAGACCTGCATAAAAATATGCAGCTGATGTGAGCGAAGCTAGAGCAACTGTAGTATTAATATCATTTGTAGGCGCGGCTAACTCCCCATGAGGTAATTTGAGAATTCCCCAAGGGAGAAGAGCACCTGACCAGTTAGAAACAAAGATAAATAGGAACATAGTTCCGATAAAAGGAACCCAAGAACCATATTCTTCTTCGCCAATCTGAGTTCTAGTTAAGTCCCGAATAAATTCGAGAACATATTCCACAAAATTTTGACCACCGGTCGGAATGGTTTGTGGATCTCGAACAGCTATGGCAGCTGAACCTAATAAGACAGCAATTACAACCCAGGAAGTAATAAGTACCTGTGCATGAACTTGAAACCCGCCTATTTGCCAATAGAAATGTTGACCTACCTCTACACCAGATATTTCGTAGAAATGATTCAGTGCGCTAATAGCAGGAGATTGTATTATACCCATGTGACCCTTTACAAAAATGAACTTCAAAAATAAATGATTTTGGTTGAATGACCGATTCTTCCATTATTTCAATCTCATCAGAGATTTTGGCACAAAATGAAATAACGGAATGGTTATTTGATCAAGGAGATTTCTTGATTTCAATAAGAATATTTATGGTGATTTTAATCTATTCTCTGAAATTTGGGAATAGTAGCCAACCCAATCCATTTGCTTCTATGAGATCTTAGAATAGTAGCCAACTCAGTTCTAGGCCCCGCTTTTTTTTTATTTTTAATTCACCACCTTTCATATAGCTATATAAACGTAGCTTCTTCGTATAGTAACGTACCTTCGCAAATTGCTGAAGTTAATTTATTCAAGATCAATCGGATTGAAGTTATAGAATCATCATTGGCTGGAATTGGGATATCCACGAGATCTGGATCACAATCTGTATCAACTAAGCAAATTGTTGGAATACCTAAAGTTATACATTCCTCAATAGCAGTGTATTGTTTTTTTTGATCCACAATTATGACAATATCGGGCAAACTTGTCATGTATCTAATCCCACCTAGATATTTCTGCAATTGGTCCAATTGTCTCTTGAGCCTTGCTGCTTCTTTCTTCGTAAATTGATAGAATCCCCCTGTATCTTGCTTTTTCTTCAAATATTTCAACTTCCGAAGTTTCATTTTTGTAGTGGACCAATTAGTTAACATACCGCCGAGCCATTTTTGATTGACATAATGACATTGAGCTCCTAAAGCAGCTGATTCAGTAGCATCAGCTGCTGGATTTTTTGTACCAACTATCAAAAATTGTTTCCCTTTTTCTGCCGCATCAAACACCAAATTACAGGCTTCTGATAAAAAACGAGCAGTTTGAGTCATATTTATAATATGAAGATTTCTACGCTCTGTAAAAATGTAAGGTGCCATTTTAGGATTCCATTTTCTAGTTTTATGACCGAGATGAACTCCTGCTTTCATCATTTCTTCCAAATTGATGTTCCAAGAATGTTTCGTCATTTTCTTTTTTCTTTTTTGATTTATTATTATTATTATTTCGTTTTTTTTTTTTTTATTTTTAAAAAACGAAATACCATGAACTGTAATATATATATATATATATGTATATATATATATATAATTATTCATTCCGACGGAATCAATTATATCTCAAAGATTGCCTGCCCGTATCGTACGTGGTACGAGCGATCCATTTCATTTGATATCTTTATTATAGGACGAATCTACTAAGAAATTCATTCATTTCTAAAAACTATTTTTTTTTTTGTTTACTAGTTGTCTCCATTTTTTTTGTGACAATAATCCATCTTCTTAATGGGAAGAACAGATATTTTTTTATGATGAAAAAAAATATCTTTCACTTTGTTGCTAAACAACTTTGGATTTCCCGTTCTCGGACCAATTTTATTCCGTTTCTCCAAACGGTTGAATCCAGTACCAACAGGTATCACCCCTCCAAGAATAACATTTTCCTTCAAGCCTTTCAACCAATCAATACGACCTCGAAGAGCAGCTTTAGCTAAGACGCGAGCAGTTTCCTGAAAACTCGCTTCTGATAGAAAACTTTGAGTATTCAAAGATGCCTTTGTTATTCCCAATAAAATTATTCGATAGTTGATTGCCTCTTCTAGAGCACGATTCATTCTTTGTGCTCGTGATAATCCAATGAGTTCCCCGGGTAAAAAAACATTACCCATTCCATATTCAAAATTTTGATTTTCCGAATTTTCCACAATTAAAACTTTCGAAGTCATTTGGCGCACAATAATCTCTATATGTTTATCAGAAATTTGTACTCCTTGGGATCGATAAACCCTTTGAATTTGATTGACTAACTGAATCTGACTTTGTTCCGTAGTTATCCTAGCACTGATGAATGACCCCCAAAGTTTTCCAAGAAATTTTGCCATGTCTCTGTTCCAATTTTGAACATTTTTTTTGAGATTTTTTGATATTGAATTAGTCGAACGGGCTTCTGACAATTGTTCAATTTTAGGAAGACCTTGAATTATATCATCGGTTGTTAATCTTTCATATAACAAAGTTATCAATGTATCTCCTTCGTAAATAATCTCCCCATAATGACTATGAACAGTTGCTCCTCCAGTACCCAAATAGGGTTTAGCCAATCTCATGACTAAAGATTCCTCATGAACGGCTAGAATTTGGCCAGATTTGGGGAATGGCTCATCTTCGGATATATATTCACTTTCACAAATCAATTGTCCAAGACTAACTACTGGAAATGTTTTTTTACAAACATTAGATAAGGAAGAGCACCAATTAGAATTGAAGAGCTTGGAAATGATGCTCCTGCATGGATCGAATTTATAAATTCCCGTATTTTCATCCATAAAATAGCATTTAGGTACTTGGAAAGTATTCAAGTAATTTGAACGTTTCTTTAACAAGACTTTATTATAAGTGATGAAATGGGAGTATGAAAAACGGTTAGCGATACTATGTAAATGACCCAAGAGACCTGACAATTCAATGATTTGTATAATTGGATCCTCTTCAATTGATTTCTTTACCGTAAAAAAACATTTTGAATCATTGAATAGAACGATTTGTAAATAGTCAGATGGTGAAAGAACCATAAAAGACTCACCTCTTTTGTTCTGATTAGATAATGAATGAATAGTCCCTTGATGCTTATTAAGTAATTGATTTTTATCATTGGAAGAAAAAGGATTAGTGCAGTCTAATCTGTTATTAAACTTAAATTTGGAACTTGTTATATTTTCTTTTTTTTCCATGATAAAAAAGGGGTATCTCATCAAGCTAATTTGAATCATATTTATAACCATTTTCTTTGTTCTTACTGAAATAAGAGAAGCATAAGCCTCTTTTATTTTTGGGCTGGGTCCTGCGGCTAATTGATTTTCAAGAGAATTCAATTTTTCACTAATTGAATTATCCCTGAGGATCTCCCCATATTTGATCGTTCCTGAACTGTCAATTATGTATTGGGGGTCATTCAAAATAGCAAAAATGTTATTTCTACGTAGAATACCTTTTCTGGGTATTCTAAGAATCAAATTAGGACAAGGGATCCTTCGCTTTCCCCATTCTTTATTACACCGCAACGGGGCGATGAATCGATTTGTTTCCTTTTTTCGTGTGATTTTGGTCGTTTTCTTGGTTCCTGTGATTTTGGGATTTTCAGAAAGAACGGTGGGATAAATAGAGTCTCGACGTTTGTTGGATACGGTCCGATTAGCTTGGGGATAACTGAAGATTTTTTCTTTTTTTTCTTCTTTTTCGGAGCAATTTAAGTCAATTGACTGGTTTTTCACTTGATCCAACGAAGAATTTGAAAGTGATTGATGTTTGGCAATAAGAAGTGGAACATCCACTTGATCTTGATCTTTATGAAATGAAAAAGAGACTACAACAGATCCGTACATACCTCCCGATAATATCCAGAAATGGGTTGTCTTGAGTATGAGATGAACATTACTATCATATTTTGGCACATGACACACATGGGTACTCCAGTGCATTTCTCCCTTCATATCAGAATATATATGTTTCTGAACTGTTTCTTTGAAGGGAGATGTTCTAGCACGAACCTCGGCAATAACTTGTTCCGATTCCACATATTGATCATTTCGAACCAAAAGCAAACTTTGTGATGGAATGGTTAAATTTTGTACTTTATCTTGACTATCAACAATAGTCACGGAGAAGTTATTATGACATATATAAGCAGGATGCCCATGACGTGTACGTGTAGGATAAGTCAAATTTTCATTGAATTCAATTTTCCCGTTGAAAGGGGCTCGTACCTGTTCTGTAATATCACCTGTAAATACCCCACCAGTATGAAAAGTCCTTAATGTTAGTTGAGTTCCTGGTTCTCCAATTGATTGACCAGCAATAATGCCAACTGCTTCTCCTAATTCAATTAAGTTATTGTGAGTAGTACTCCGACCATAACATAATTGACAAATCCAAGATATACTCTTGCAAGTAAAAGGGGTTCGTATATATATTGGTTGTGTTTGGAGGTTTCGTAATTGATGAGCAAGTCCAGTCCCAATACCTTGATTACGCGTAGCAAGGCATCTCCCATTTATATATACATCGTCTGCTAACACACGGCCAATTAGTGTTTGTGTTTGTAGAACAATTTGATTTTTGATCTTCTCTCGACCTCGAATGAGACTTACAAAAAGACCTTGGATAGTGCCACAATCTGCTCTGCGTACAACAATGTGTTGAACTACTTCTACAAGTCTACGCGTGAGGTATCCGGCATCTGCTGTTCGTACGGCAGTATCCACAACTCCTTTACGAGCACCATAACAGGAAATAATATATTCCGTTAAAGAGAGTCCTTCACGGAAATTCCTTTGAATGGGTAAATCAATTATTTTTCCTTGAGGATCTGACACTAATCCTCTCATACCTACTAATTGGTGAACCTGAGATGTACTTCCTCTAGCTCCTGAGAAGGACATCATATGAACTGGATTAAAAGGATCAGTCCTCCTAAAATTCGGATTCATTTCTTGTCTCAAATACTCACTTGTAGCATGCCATATCTCGATCGATTGACGTAATTTTTCCACTGCATGTACATTCCCATAATAATGATCTTTTTCCGAAACAAAATCTTGTTGTTCTGCATCTTGGACAAGCCATCCTTTCGACGGTGCTGTTAAAAGATCATCAATTCCTAATGAAATAGCTGCATCAGTAGCTTGTTGGAAACCTGAAGTCTTAAGTTGATCCAATATATGTGATGTATATGTCATTCCAAAGTGATTTATGAATCTTCTAATAAGCTGTTTCATGGCAGTTCTATCCATCACTTTATTATAAAAGGGCACTTCAAATAAAGGTGTTGCCATAAGAAAAAACCTCCCCATTTTTGTGAGCAGGATTCAGCAATAGGTTCAAGCCAGAAGGCTTCCTCAATCTCTATCTTTGCATGAATGAAAGGATCATAAAACTAACCACATTAGATTCTGATAACTTGTAGCGACATTTCTTGTCGAACATAAGCCGACAAGCCTCTCATGGCTTCTTCTATTTCTCGATTGAAACGAGTACGACCAACAGTTGTTCGAATGTATCTATTAAGGATTTCTCCCATTCTACCTTTTCTTATTCTATAATCTTCATAGATTTCGTAGAGGGTACCCAAAGGTTCATATTGAACCTCAATAGGAACTTCTCGGTTTACTGAGTTAATAATAGGGAGACCTATCCCCAGATCTGGGAACAGATCTGTTCTCCCCCACCAACGCAGCCATAAAGGACTGTCTAAGTCAATTTGTTTTTGTTGATAAGCTGCGAGCGCATCGCCATAGCTCGAAAACGAAGGGGAAACTATCTTATTTCTTGAGTTATATGGGTGATATCTATTTCCATAAATACCTTGATTATTTTCAAGGGTGGCTCTATAAAGTCCAAGAAGCATATCTTGAGTTGGTACGCAAATGGGATCCCCAATAGCTGGAGACAATAGATTTATATGAGAAAACATAAGTAAACGAGCTTCTGCTTGAGCTTCCAGAGATAGAGGTACATGGACAGCCATCTGATCCCCATCAAAGTCCGCATTAAATCCTGCACAAACCAATGGATGTAAACGAATGGCACGTCCTTCTATTAAAATAGGTTGAAAGGCTTGTATTCCTAATCTGTGTAAGGTAGGTGCCCGGTTTAACAATATGGGATATCCTCGTAAAACCTCTTTAAGTACGTTCCATATAAGGGGTCCCTTATCTCGAATTAGACTTTTAGCAGCTCTTAGGTTGGGAGCAATATGTCGTTGAATTAGACTACGAATTAAAAAAGCTTGAAAAAGCTCTATTGCTATTTCAAGGGGTAATCCACATTGATACAATGAAAGAAGAGGACCCACCACAATGACAGAACGACCTGAATAATCGACTCGTTTCCCAAGTAAATTTTCACGAAATCTTCCTTCTTTGCCTTGGATCAAATCTGAGAACGATTTATAAGGCCTATCATGACTGTCTTTCACTGGTTGTCCACCGATACTGTTATCGAGAAGTGCATCTACGGCTTCTTGAACCAATTTCTTTTGACCATTCACACAGTCCGGCAGTGGCGTAAATAGATCAGCTAAAAATTCGGCAAGAGCATGATTTCGAAGAATCACTTTTCGATAAAGTTCATTTATATCTGAAGTAATAACTCCCCCTTCATCTAATCGAAACATTGGCCTCGGTTCGGGAGGAAGAACTGGTAATAGGCATAAAACCATCCATTCTGGTTCTATATTTGTTTGAATAAAATGTTTGGCTAATTTCATACGTCTAACTGAAAAATCCTTTCTTCTTCGAATCTTATACTCTTCCCAATCCTCTTCAGGAATCTCTTCTTCAGAAAGAAGATCTTCCTCAAAAAGATCCTCCTCTTCAGTCTCTTCCTTTTCCCATATATTTAGAAGAGATTCTAGGTTATCCTCCTTTTCAGGAACCTCCTCTTCAAAAAAAAGATCCTCCTCTTCCTCAAAAAGATCCTCCTCTTCCCATATATCTAGAAAAGATTCTAGATTATCCTCTTCAGAAACCTCCTCTTCAGGAATATCCTCTTCAGGAATCTCCTTTTCCCAAGGAGCCTCCTCTTTAGAAAAAAGATCTTTCTTTTTAGGAAGCTTATCAACAACCTTTTGAATTTGAATCGCAATATTATCCCTAGATGTTAAGTCATCCAATTCCATCCATTCCATATATGAACGATCTAGAATAATTTGCAGATCCAGACCAGCTAGTTGTTCTCTGATAGCGTTTCCCCCAGTGGTTATTTCTCTCTCTATCAATTCCCCAAGGTTCCACCAGGAGATATACTTATGAATAATATCAGTCCAGTATTGATCCTCATATTTGAATGGACCACTCCGAACTCGCAATGAAGTTGGCTTGTTAGCTATGGCTCTAGTAATACAAGAATTCGGATAGGTTGCTCTAGGATTTCCCCCCTTCAGAATCGGACGTGAAAGTTTCCTCTCATCCGGCTCAAGTAACTATACCGAAACGGAAAGTGATTCTGCAAAAAAATGCTTTTTGCTCTGTAGAAAGACTAAATAAATAGCTACTCTTTGCTCAAGTTCCAAGTAAAATGGAGTATTCGTTTACGATTCCATATTATGACATAAATATGGAATTATTGAGCAGTCTCCTCCCTTTCGAACGATACTTTTCTTTGTGAAAGACCTTCAATTCATTTGAAACTCATAAGGGATTTACTTGTCTGTATCTCGTTCTATTTGATCCTATAGGTCTTTGCTTTACTTCGATGGCTACAATACTATTTGAAGCATATGTGCGATGAATAACCTCCTATAGCCATATCTTCTTTTCGGTCTGGAATACTTCAAGGATAATCAGACCAAATAAAAAAAAATGAATGAATTAAAAATTCATACATTCTATATATATATATATGCATGAAAGAAGAAAAGAAGTGTTTTCACGAAGTCCAATAAGCAATTAAATATACAATATATCAACCCTAGACTAATTCCTCTTTCTCAACATCTTTAAAAGATGCTTTTTCTAATTCTGAGCTTCATGCTACTCCTTCCGAGGGGCGTGTCAGAGCTAAGGGCATCCCAATAAAATTGAATAGGATGACAGTTCCTTATTATGGATCTGTATAATCGGAGCTTGTGATCAAGTCACACATCGCAATATACTGGGCCTTCTAAATCTTTACGAGTTAGATCTAATAGATTCGCGATATAACTGGGACGCCGTTTAAAATACCAGATATGAACCACAGGGCATGCCAGTTTAATGTATCCCATTCGATATCTTCGAATTCGAGAATCCACAAGTTCAACTCTACATTGTTTACAAAATTTGGAACCTTCCTTCTCATTCTCGATCACTTGAGGCTTTCCACAAGCACAAACTCCACTTTTTATAGGTCCAAAAATTCTTTCACAGAACGATCCATCTCTTTCTGGTTGATTAGTTTCAAAATCTAAAGTATCGGGGTTAGTAACCTCTCCGACTCTTTCCCCATTAGGTAAAATTTTTTCGGACCAAGCACGAATCTGTTCGGGAGAAGCTAATCCAATTTGAAGTTGTTGATGTTTATCTGGATCAATCATAAAAGAAAAATTTTGATTCATAAATTTTGATTCATCTTTATTAAATTTCCTTCCTATCTATCTGAAAGTCTTTCTGAGATATAATAACATGATTCAATTCTAGAGCTAAAGATCGTAGTTCTCGAATAAGCAATCGGAAAGATTCTGGAGTAGTATCAGGTTTAGGTATTGGTTCTCCAGTAAGAATGGCACCAAGTATTTTTTTACGACCGTCAATATGATCAGATTTAAGAGTAAGCATCTCGTGTAAAATATAAGCAACACCAAAACCTTCTAGAGCCCAAACTTCCATTTCTCCTACTCGTTGCCCTCCTCGTCTAGATTTTCCTTTCAGAGGTTGTTGTGTAACCCGTGCATAAGGCCCACTGGAACGTGCATGGATTTTGTCATCAACTTGATGACATAATTTCGACATATAAGCTATTCCTATTGTAACAGGTTGTTCAAAAATATCTCCTGTTCTTCCATCAATTAATCTATGTTTTCCAGGATGATCAGGTTCAAATACCCATGGATTAGCTGTTCCCTCACTAGCTTTATAAAGTTCAGAAAACACTAGTTTTCTCGAAGCTTCTCGCTCATACCTTTCATCAAAAGGTGCTATTCTATAATTTTTGTTCATAAGTTTTCCTGCTAAACCGAGCAAACATTCAAAGATTTGCCCTACATTCATTCGTGAAGGTACCCCTAATGGATTTAATACCATATCCACCGGTGTTCCATTTTGCAAATAAGGCATATCTTGTCTGGGCAAAACTATTGAAATAATACCTTTATTACCATGCCTTCCAGCTACTTTATCACCCACTTTTATTTTACGTTTTTGTGAAATATATACATGGACTTCTTCCGTATAATAACCGTGGTTATCTTTTTTACGGATCCATCTCACATCGATAACTCGACCTCTTACACCTATCGGTACTTTAAGACAATTTTCTCTTGCATTAGATACCTGAATACCGAATATGGCTTGTAATAATCTTTCTTCCGGGGTATATAATGATTCTTTTGCTGTTTGAGGCGTTAATTTACCCACTAAAACATCACCGGTTTCTATCCAAGATCCTAGCATTACAAGGCCATTTTCGTCCAAATGACGGAGTGAATGAGCATCCAAATGGGGTATTTCTTTAGTGATTATCTCAGGGCCCTCGCTCGTCATATAGATTCCCATTTCGTATCTTACGATCTGTAAAGAAGTATAAATATCCTCATATACCAAACGCTCACTAATAAGTACTGCGTCTTCAAAATTATATCCTTCCCATGGCATATAAGCCACTAATATGTTTTTTCCCAAAGAGAGTTCTCCCCCTACTGTAGCCGCACTGTCTGCCAGAATTTGCCCCTTCTTTACATATTGCCCCTGACGAATTCGGGGTTTTTGATGTATACAAGTATTGCTATTAGAACGTTCATATAAAACCAATTCTGTTCTTTTTCTTTTTTTTATAGTGTCCCGATAAATGGATGAAGTAATATTTCTAGCATCAATATACTTAATGCTTCCCTCTTGTGTGGCTATAGCTACACTTCCTGAATCTAGAGCTGCTTGCCCTTCCAATCCAGTTCCGACAATGCACTTCTCAGGTTGAAAGGATGGAACTGCTTGACGCTGCATATTAGAACCCATTAAAGCACGATTTGCGTCATTATGTTCAAGAAAAGGAACAAGGCAAACTCCAACAGAAAAATATTGGGAAGGAAAAAGACTTCTGAAATGGATTTGCTCCCATGCAAGAACTAAAAATTCTTGTCGATATTGAGCTGGAGTAAATTGTTCCTCTTGAATCCCGTGATTTAACGCCAAATAATTTCCCATAGCTATCCGATAATATTCATCTTCTCCCGGTAATAGAGAAACCATATGTTCTTCCTCCGATCTCTCAGATATCTTATAGAAAGGACTTTGTAAAGAGCCGTACTGACCAAGCGTTGCATAAATAGATAACGATGCAACAAGTCCAGCATTCATTCCTTCAGACGTCGTAATCGGACAAATACGCCCATAATGACTAGGATGAATATCCCGTATCCGAAAAGTAGCAGTTCGAGGTGTCAATCCTCCAGGGCCCAAATAGCTCAATTTTCGGCTATGAACTATTTCTGCCAATGGATTAGTTTGATCCAAAAATTGTGATAAGGGATGTAAACCAAAAAAATCTTGAAAAGTTTTTGTTAATGGTTTTGAAGTTACCGAGTTTTTAGGAGTTGGTTTAGTTAATGAACCTATTATCATTATAGTTCTTTTCACTGCTTTTTCCAAAAGCACTAGAGCTAATCCAAATTGATTTTGTAATAAATCTGCTACAGAACGCATACGTTTATTTTGAAGATGATCTATATCATCGAGTATACCCGTTCCAAATTTCACTCTGATAAGATAATCCACAGCAGCCAATACATCTTGTGGTAATAAAAAAATCTCGTTCTCGGGTATCTTAAGATTCAGTTTTTTGTTCAGATTTCGTCGACCAATCTTTCCTAATTCACATCTTTGTTGGAAAAACTTCTCTTGTAAATCTCTACATAGAGATTCGGAAAATACCAAATCGTCATTGTCCGCTTCTTCTTCATTGTCACTATCCTCTTCCTCATCGTCACTTAAGTAGAGTTTCTTATAAAACTTCAAAATAGCATCTTCCCTCCCGAGAGCTTTCAACTTGAGATATGCCTCGTACTCGTTGCTTCCATCCCAGGAAAATAGGTATCTCTTGAGATAGGAAGCATTGCCCAGAATTTCGTTGAAATTTAAACCCATAGCTAATAATAGGAGTAGAATAGATATTTTTTTTTTTTTTCTTACATAAATCCATATCCTTCCTGTTTTATCGATCTCTAATTTCGATCTTCCTCCCCAATCTGAAATTATAGTGCCGGTATAGATAATTTCATTAGGTTTTTTTTTTTTTGAACTGTAATAAATACCGGGACTTCTTAATATTTGATTGACCACGACTCTGTAATTTCCATTTACTACAAAAGTGCCTTTGGAACTCATTAAGGGAATTTTTCCAAGAAATACATCTTGTTCATGTATCTTTTGACAAGTTCTTTGAATTAACCTTGCTGGTACACGTAATTTAGATGAATATGTAAGGGATTTGTATACAGCATCTCTCTCTTTGAGAGGAGGTTGTTTGAATTGATATCTATTCCCGGATAAACTAAATTCCATTTTTTCATCTGGATTCTCAATTTTCGGAAACTTATGAAGTTCTTCTATTAAGCCTTGATCGATGAAACGACAAAATCCTTCAAATTGTATTTTACCGAATTCGGGGATTGTAAAGGTCCCCTTATTTTTATCTAATCGCATTGGAAGTTTCCCATCCATTAATTCAGAAGTTTATTTCGTTATTTATTCCTTATTGATCTATATGAATCAATTTGACAGAAATTGGGATGTATATTTCGTTCACTATATCCCGTGAAATTCTACCCATATCTAGATAGATCATTATATCTAGATAAGAAAAAGAAGAGGTCCTTTGATATTTTTATCCACGCGAAATATAGCTATGAACAACTGGATCAAACCATTGTTAAATATTAACACAGAGTGGATTACTTATCCATTTTTGCCAAATGTTCTAATTCAAAAGATCTTATCAAATGTGATAATGAATTATCACATGGAATACGAAGATTGAATGAAGGGAAAAGAACAAAAGAATTGAAATTTCAATTCTTTTCTGCTTGACTTAAGCATTAATTCCCATTATACTTCAATGGAAATGGGAAAACGAAGAAATTATAGTATTTAGCTATAACATATCCACATCGGGTTTGGCGACATAGCCAAGTGGTAAGGCAGGGGACTGCAAATCCCCCATCCCCAGTTCAAATCTGGGTGTCGCCTTGTTAGAGTAAATAGAGCAAAAGAAAAGCAAGAGTTCTTATTTCATAACTTTTGAAGACAATTTGTGCTGCTCCATATTACCAATATAGCCTATAGAAAGGCTGTTTTTATTTTTTATCGTTAATGCCTGATCCTATAGGCATTTTATAGTAACTCATTCTAAGAAACAAATGGATTGAGAAATCTCTCATATCGACTCATATGTTTGGAACGGAAAGGTGGATGATTTACACTTTGCAATATCCTTATTAGTTCCCTTATCATCAATAATCGATGATAAGATTATTCTTTTTGGAAATTGAGGCATTCGTATGGATATAGTTGGTATCGCTTGGGCTGCTCTAATGGTAGTTTTTACATTTTCCCTTTCACTCGTGGTATGGGGGAGAAGTGGACTATAATATATATATATATATATAAGAAATAGTCATCCTGAATTTTCTAATCCATTGTTCCGTTCCAAATCATTCCGGAATGATAATATCTTCTGTTTCAGAAGGATCTAGTAATTGTGAATCCACAATAATGAATATGACCAGAATTAAAGATTTTAATTATGAAAGTATTTCCTCCCTCTTTTTCTCTGGAAATGCATAAAGAGATCCATCCTCTACCCTTGGATTTTATTCTGAAAAAGAGGATTTTCCCTCACTCTTTTTTTAATAAGATTAGCGACTCTTCCCTAGAATAAGTCGATAATCTTATTCTACTCAATGAATAACGATCTTTTTTACAAGAATATCTATCTAATAACTATTAGATAGATATAGAACTTTTTTTATATAAAAAAAAATAGTAGGAATCAAAACAAAATAGTCTCCGTTTTCATTGGATGGTTGCGAATTTATCGGATTCATATTGAATCCGTTCTAATAAAAAAAAATATGGAGCATATTAAATTGCTCTGTCTCAACCATAGGCCCCCTTTCCTCCATATGAACTCCTTTTCTTATGCGATTTAAAGTTTCATATCCACTATGTACTTGAAAATCAAAACAATGTTTGTACCGTATTAGAAAACGATGTTCAACTTTCTTGGATCCGGAAAAACACTTTTGCAAGTATGTCATGTTCAGAATCAGACCTCTGTTCTGTCTACAGAAAGTTTATTTTTTTCCGGGGACATGTAGAATATTGTTATTAGCTTCGCGTTTTTTAACAAGTCCTAATCCTATATTCATTTTCCCATGGGGCAAGCGCTATTCGGATCTACACTTCCACTATAGATATGTGTAGAAGAAGTAGTACGAAGAAAAGGAAGGTTCTTCCTTTTCTTCGTACTACTTCTTCTACAAATCAATATCTGCCCTTAATATGACTACTATCGCCGACTGATGCTCTAGATAATTTGGATTCATTTAGTCATCAATAATCACTTCATTCTAATACAAATCAATTGCTTTGACTAATCGTTTTTACGTAAATGATTAGTAAAAAAGCAGTAGGAACTGAAATGAACAATGCAACAGCAATAAGAGCGAGGATATTTACTTCCATGATTGATTTTCCCTTCGTTTTACAATAACTCGAGATTTGATCTCATAGAGTAGAGATGAATCTTTTTTTTTTTAGATTAATAAATTGATTGTATCCTTGGAGTATGAGATTCAATCTATAGGATCAATCTGAGTAACAGAATATAGCGGATTTTTTGAATTCTTCGATAGAAGTGAAATAGTATAACATAATATGATTCTTTATTCATACCGGATCTAAAGATCAATTCCTAATCGATCCCATTGCCCTACTCATATAGTTCCAACACCTTGCTTATATAATGCAATTTTTCCGCTAATGAAAATACTTTGGTGGGCATGAACACAAATTTTATAGATCAATTTTGATCTAATCATCGCCCTGACCGAAGGTTAATGACGATCCAATGTGCCTATTCGAGGGACGGAGAAGTATGATGAAGGTTCCTCCGATGGATTATATGCACTAATTAATTTAATTATTTGGATAAGATCCAAAATAGGGGAAAACTTACATTTATTAGAGGGAATAGTCTCGTAGTACTATACATTGAGAATCGATCCTACTGATCGAGTAAATGAACAAGAACCATATAATTCTTGCTCTCTTGATTCAATAGAGAGAGATGCCCGAGCTTGCCCCTGATCTTCCATGAAAAATAAAAGAAGAGTTCGGGGTAACTGGAGCTAGAAAGGGGGAAAAAGTCCCAGTGATGTTGTTGATATGGATCGTCCGAGTGATTCAATCAATACGTCCGTATTGATTTTTTTTTCATAGAATAAAAGGTTCTTTTCATTCAGACTTTAGAATGAACCTTTACCACTTCTCTGATCAAGTGGTATCTTGATTAGCATTAGAAGACATTTCAACACACGCCTGTATGATGTCATTTTTTTTTTTTCAAAAAAAAAGGTTCTTATTCGTACGAATAAGAACCTTCTACTTGCTGTTCTGGAAGACGTGGGATCCCAAAATTTATGGGAGATGGAATATTATATATTCCAGGTAGCAATATAGAAAAACTTCATGTCGAAATCTTATTTTATTCAAATAAATAACGTATTTTTTTTTTTCCAATTAAAAAATTAAATAGATCTAAATTGAATTGATTGGGATTGAAAAGATTAAATCCTTCGACATAAGGATCCCTATCCCTAATGGATCCTTAATCCATAATTTTCAAAATTGGATTATCTATGAAGAAGTTGGCAAATATGTAGGCAAATTGCCTATAGTTATCCATAATTCTACAAAGAATTTACTCCATAAGGAGTGTTCCACGAATTGTACCACGTCAATCATACAAGAGACGAACAAGACCTATATATACATATATATATAGGATCCAAATGAACGCACAAATATTCTTTTCACGAAATAGGATCGTGAGGAGTCCAGTATGAAATAGGTCCTCTTGGATGGAGCAAACCCTGTATATAGATATCGCAACCTTGAGTTACAACTTATAGGGGCACAACTAGCCAATAGTTGTGAATAATTTGTAATAGCTAATAACTGTCATTCGTCCTACAATGAGACGAATAAGGATTATAAATTTAATCCCCCTGATTAACCTTGTTATGTAACTCTAACTGAGAGAAAAAAGGGGATAATGAATAGCTCCAATTTCTCTAGGGGATTGCCCATGACCCTGGAATGAGAAGAAAGAACTATTTGGATAGTTAGTTCAAGGATCATTCAATCTTGATGTGATAATGGAATCTCTGTGAGATTCCATGAATCCGATGGTATTTTGGTCATGAAAAAGAGGTACTAGCAAATCTGAATGAAATAGTACCAATATTTCATTTCTGAGGAAGAAATGAAGATGAGTATATACTAGAGATCATTTGGAATGATCTCTAGATACCTCCGGTTCTGACTTAGAAAGAGACCCCTTCTGTGTTACCCTAAACTAGATCTATCTTATTACAAATCTCTGTTCGTAAGAATCAGATATTCAATGAAGCAATTAGGTTTTTAGCAAAAAATTAGGCTCTTCAAGAAGAGAAGAGGATTTATTACGGATATAGATGTTCTTATTGGAATAGTGACAGAATTCACCAATGAATTCTAGACTTGGTGGATTCTTTAGATATGGGTAAATCCATTAAATTTCTAATAAATTTACTAAATCTCTAGTTTTTCCATCTCAGTCTACCCAAATTTCCTTTTTTCCAATTATCTGGAAATCGAATGAAGAATTCATCAACTCATCGGACCGGGACTGACGGGGCTCGAACCCGCAACTTCCGTCTTGACAGGGCGGTACTCTAACCAATTGAACTACAATCCCAATAGGGACAAAGTCCACCTATTAATCAGTAATAGCATGTTACTAGCGGATCAACAAAACATTTGATCTCTCACTTTCCTCTCTTCTGAAGTAACTGTTTGTTCTATTCTGTATATTTCTAATACATCTATATCTAGATGTATATAGATACAGATATATCGGGGGTTCTATAACTAATTACCTTTTCACCAATGTCAGAAATTGGCATAAAAATTACCGATGGATCATGTTGATATTGGGTCGAGCTGGATTTGAACCAGCGTCGGCATATTGCCAACGGATTTACAATCCGCCCCCATGAGCCACTCGGGCATCGACCCAGGAACAAGAAATGGAAAGTCTTTAGCATACCCAATGCGTATCCTAAAGACTTTCATAGCATAGTACCCCTAGGGGAAGTCGAATCCCCGTTGCCTCCTTGAAAGAGAGATGTCCTGGGCCACTAGACGATAGGGGCCCGCCTATCATCATTCTATTCAAATCCCTATGAAATTGTCAACAGTATGAACAAAATTTCACTAATCTTCTCTAGGTTAGTAGTTTAATATTTTTCTTATTGTATTGTTCGTAAATTTTATTTTTTTTTTATTACAAAAATAATTAATTCACCAACCAAAAGAGAGTTTGGTTATAGATACTAATAGAAAATTGTCACAGCCCCAAGTTTGGGCATTGTTGTATATACCTATATGTTCCATTGAAACAGAAGGTTCAACCAAACCACGATTAAAAATATTGAGGAAATACCCCTTCTATCCATGTTACGCTTATATTAATAAAGACAAACTGCATAGCGCTATTAGATGTTAGAAATCGATAAAAAGGGTCCTGATCCCATATTTGCTGGCATAGGACAGACCAGGATAGGGCACAACTTCTAAAAACTGGTTATGTGTCTTTACAAAATATCGGAAATGTAAATCTCTATCTCAGATGTAAACAATCCCGTGCGTGGATTTGAGTGATGGACGGATGGGTTTTTAGGATAAGAGGATCCTCTCAACAGCCACGTGGGTTCAGTGATCTGATCAATTAAAAATAATAAATAATCTTACTCTTTTCGTAAGTCCACAAACAATGGAACGTGTATGCTAATTATGGGGTACAAATGTCGCCCTTTTATGACCAAATCGAATAGCTCAATCAAATAATTCAATTAATGGGTTAATGGAACTAATTGATATGATCGGAACAGGATCGGTTCTGGAACAACCGATTATATCGATATCTATCAATATGTGTATTTCTGTGTGGACTCAATATGTTATTCATATATACTGGATATGTAGTAGACTCATCTATTCATAGTAAAATAAGCACAAGCCCTTTTAACTCAGTGGTAGAGTAACGCCATGGTAAGGCGTAAGTCATCGGTTCAAGCCCGATAAAGGGCTCCTATAATGCTTCTTATAAAGAAGCTCCTTTATTTTTGACTGGACAATAGTTGATTAAGACAAAGAACCTATGAGAGACAATCACCGACCCATCATGATCGGTGTTAGGTTCAACATTTGTTCTAATGGAATAGAGCGCCTAATATCAATGAGAGCCACTATAATGCTATCTATAGCATTAGTAATACTCGTTCTTCTTCATATTGCTACTATAGGATGAGCAATAGTATAGGATTAGGTATAGTTTTATTGATCTTCCTAAATTTGGGACATAGGACATAAAAGATTATGGATACCTGTTTATAAATTGACAAAGTATTCTCACTTTTTGTATCCGAATTATTCCGGGTCAAAAGAAGTAGAAAAGAAGGAGAAGTAAGTGAACCTGACCTATTGAGTTATGAATATATCAGCTATTCTGATATTGAAATTTGGGGTAGGTTTGGAAAGTGAACCTTCAATTCCATTGAATTATCTGAAATTCATCGAAGGATTGAATATTTGGTTAATACTCCGTCGAATGAATCGTTATGGTCTCTTTTCCCCAGAAAGATATGGATATGGAAGTCTGAATTACGGACAGAATCAAATTCCCTTTATCAATCCTTTCTCAATCATAGGTTGATTTCTATGTAGGGAATAGAATTGATATACAAATATGTAATTCGATTACGATGTGCCAAACATTCTCATATGAATGTACCAAACATTTGACATTGGTGATTCCACCGGTAGAAAATGGATTGGAGTTAGGATATGGAAAAATAAAAGGTGAATGGAAAAGAAAGGAACTTTGATTTTTTCGGTGAATATTCCTTTTTCTTTCCGAATAGAAGGAAAAGAACGAATAGAGCTATTTTATTTAGCTCTATGAGTTAGAAGAAGATCTACTCCTTCTTGTTCCTATTCATTTGTATGAAAAAATGTAGTAATAAAAAATTTACATAGAGATTGATGAGATCAATAGAAAAACTCCTATTGATTTTATTGATCTTGGAGGAGATTCCAGAATTAATTAAAAATATTGAATGGAATAAATATTGTGAATAGAATCTGGTGAAGAACTAGGAGGAAGAAAAAAGCTCACCCGCCTTCCCTTGTTCCGTTGATGATATTCTATTCAAAAGGTGATTTGAGGATCCTAGAGAAACTGAATATAAAAACTTCGGGTTATCATGCATTTACCTATATTGGATTGGTTGGCTCAGCAAAAATATTTGTGCCAATAATAAATCTTATTCAATTTGTTGAAAGGGACGATGGATGAAAAATTGTCCATAGATGGACAAATCATCGTATACCTTTTGATTCTATTAGATAGGGTGCTCAGAAATGGTCAAATAATTAAATAGGAGGATTACTATGACTATAGCCCTTGGAAAGTCTTCCAAAGAAGAAAAAACTTTATTTGATACTATGGATGACTGGCTACGCAGAGACCGTTTTGTTTTTGTGGGTTGGTCCGGTCTATTGCTTTTTCCTTGTGCATATTTTGCCCTAGGTGGATGGTTTACGGGTACAACCTTTGTGACTTCATGGTATACTCACGGATTGGCCAGTTCCTATTTGGAAGGTTGTAATTTTTTAACTGCTGCAGTTTCTACTCCAGCTAATAGTTTAGCACATTCTTTGCTGCTATTATGGGGTCCTGAAGCACAAGGAGATTTTACTCGTTGGTGCCAATTAGGTGGTCTATGGACTTTCGTTGCTCTTCATGGTGCTTTTGGTCTAATAGGTTTCATGTTACGCCAATTTGAACTTGCTCGATCTGTACAATTGCGACCTTATAATGCAATTGCGTTCTCTGCTCCGATTGCTGTTTTTGTTTCTGTATTCTTGATCTATCCATTAGGTCAGTCTGGTTGGTTTTTCGCACCTAGTTTTGGTGTAGCAGCTATTTTCCGATTTATCCTCTTTTTTCAAGGTTTTCATAATTGGACCTTGAATCCTTTTCATATGATGGGAGTTGCCGGAGTATTGGGTGCTGCTCTTCTATGCGCTATTCACGGTGCTACCGTGGAAAATACTTTATTTGAAGACGGTGATGGTGCAAATACGTTCCGTGCTTTTAACCCTACTCAAGCTGAAGAGACTTATTCCATGGTTACTGCTAACCGTTTCTGGTCCCAAATATTTGGAGTTGCTTTTTCCAATAAACGTTGGTTACATTTCTTCATGTTATTTGTGCCAGTGACCGGTTTATGGATGAGCGCCATTGGAGTGGTTGGTCTAGCTCTAAACTTACGTGCCTATGACTTTGTTTCCCAGGAGATCCGTGCAGCAGAAGATCCTGAATTTGAGACTTTCTACACAAAAAATATTCTCTTGAACGAAGGTATTCGTGCTTGGATGGCGGCTCAGGATCAGCCTCATGAAAACCTTATATTCCCTGAGGAGGTTCTACCCCGTGGAAACGCTCTTTAATGGAACTCTAGCTGTAGCTGGTCGTGACCAAGAAAGCACTGGTTTTGCTTGGTGGGCCGGTAATGCCCGACTTATCAATTTGTCGGGTAAATTACTTGGGGCTCACGTGGCTCATGCCGGATTAATTGTATTCTGGGCCGGAGCAATGAACCTATTTGAAGTGGCTCATTTTGTACCGGAAAAGCCTATGTATGAACAAGGATTGATTTTACTTCCCCATCTAGCCACTCTAGGATGGGGAGTCGGTCCTGGTGGGGAAATTGTGGACACTTTTCCATACTTTGTATCCGGAGTACTTCACTTAATTTCTTCTGCAGTTTTAGGCTTTGGTGGTATTTATCATGCACTCATCGGACCTGAAACTTTGGAAGAATCTTTTCCATTTTTTGGTTATGTATGGAAAGATAGGAACAAAATGACCACAATTTTGGGTATTCATCTAATCTTGCTAGGTGTTGGTGCTTTTCTTCTAGTGCTCAAGGCTTTGTATTTTGGCGGTGTATATGATACTTGGGCTCCCGGCGGTGGAGATGTAAGAAAAATTACGAACTTAACACTTAACCCAAGTGTTATTTTTGGTTATTTACTTAAGTCCCCTTTTGGAGGAGAGGGATGGATCGTTAGCGTAGACAATCTAGAAGATATAATTGGAGGACATGTATGGTTAGGTTCCATTTGTATCTTCGGTGGTATCTGGCACATCTTAACAAAACCTTTTGCATGGGCTCGTCGCGCGTTTGTATGGTCCGGAGAAGCTTACTTGTCCTATAGTTTAGCGGCTCTCTCTGTCTTTGGTTTCATTGCTTGTTGTTTTGTTTGGTTTAACAATACAGCTTATCCTAGTGAATTCTATGGGCCTACCGGCCCAGAAGCCTCTCAAGCTCAAGCATTTACTTTTCTAGTTAGAGATCAACGTCTTGGAGCTAGTGTGGGGTCTGCCCAAGGGCCTACTGGTTTAGGTAAATATCTTATGCGTTCTCCTACTGGAGAAATAATCTTTGGAGGGGAAACAATGCGTTTTTGGGATCTCCGTGCCCCCTGGTTAGAACCATTAAGGGGTCCTAATGGTTTAGACCTGAGTAAGCTGAAAAAGGACATACAGCCTTGGCAAGAACGACGTTCGGCGGAATATATGACTCATGCTCCTTTAGGTTCTTTAAACTCCGTGGGTGGTGTAGCTACCGAGATTAATGCGGTGAATTATGTATCCCCCCGAAGTTGGTTATCCACCTCTCATTTTGTTCTAGGATTTTTCTTCTTCGTAGGTCATTTGTGGCATGCAGGAAGGGCTCGTGCAGCTGCAGCAGGATTTGAGAAAGGAATTGATCGTGATTTTGAACCTGTCCTTTCCATGACTCCTCTTAATTAAACAATAGAGAAAACTGGATGAAATTCAAAATTTCATTCCGTTTCCCATGGTGGCAGGCAGGATAGCGGGATCTTTCGCTATTACCCTTCTAACTGAATCCTTCCTTGTGGCTCAGCTATACTTGGCTATCTAGATCTATTATCTAGATCTAGATAGCCTAGCGAGCCTTTTTTGGTACCGCACTGATAAATGTAATTGTTCAATGGACAAAAGGAGAGAGAGGGATTCGAACCCTCGATAGTTTAACTATACCGGTTTTCAAGACCGGAGCCATCAACCACTCGGCCATCTCTCCCGGGCGAAGACAACTTATATTTTACCCTTTTTGATAATACCTGACCATCGGGCTCAATAATGAGCCTAGACGCATAGATCTAGGCATGCATATGATATGCACATAGATGCATATTCAATCACATAAACATAGGTACATATCTATGCTTACATATGCATAGATATACATGTTGTAATAAATTTTAATTATGTATGGGAAAAATCAATGAATCTCTTTCCCTCTTCTCTCCCACTCAAATAGAAATTGGATAGAAAAAAAAGAGTTTTTAAACTCGATGAATTTATGATCAAATCAAATCCGTAGTGCAATTGATTATAAATTGACCGGATAGGGATCAGATGGTATAGTCTATTGAATCTGTTGGAAGCTTTTAAGATCACAACCATGACTATTGCTTTCCAATCGTCTGTATTTGCATTAATTGCAATTTCATTTCTCCTAGTGATTGGTGTACCTGTCGCACTTGCCTCTCCTAATGGTTGGTCAAGTAGCAAAAATGTTTTATTTTCGGGTGTATCATTATGGATTGGATTAGTCTTTTTAGTAGGTATCCTAAATTCTTTCATATCTTAGATATGTTCTAGATCTTTTTGTTAAATTCTCTCCCCCCCCCCTCCCCGAAGGGGATTATAGCTCGGAAGGGTCTTTCCGACAAGTCCCAAGAAACCAAATGAAAGTGCTCAGGGGAGGGGTTATTTCAATGATGAAATCATGAAAATTTCGTTATTTCATAAAATATATCTGCATACAAATATATGGCATAAGATATATATATATATTATGCCAAGAACGAGCCAAATGCGGGTATGGTTGAATGGTAAAATTTCTCTTTGCCAGGGAGAAGATGCGGGTTCGATCCCCGCTACCCGCCCATCCGAAGGATGGAATAGAGCCAGGAATAGTTATGGGTTTGACCGTAACTTTTTCTTACCTGTCATTCCATTCTCAAATGACAGAATCTTCCTCTTTGGGGAAGAAAAACTTCCCGTGTTCTAGCGGAGACGGGATTTGAACCCGTGACCTCAAGGTTATGAGCCTCGCGAGCTACCAAGCTGCTCTACCCCGCAATATCCTATTATTATTTTATTTATATAATAAATAAACACGGTACACCGAGCAACCGTTGGAAATGCTATTTCCCCCCCCCTATGTAGGGAGGGGCTTTTCTATTAAAAAATTTTTTTTTTCCTCCTACCAACTCGATTTTGTTACCCCGGGCAACAAACATGCGTGAGCTCTCTCACGGAGTATATACCCGGATAACCCAAAGTCTCTATAGTTGGCTCTAGGTCTTCCAGTCAAAGAACAACGTCGATGAAGACGTGTAGGTGCACTATTACGCGGTGAAGATTGTAATTTTCTATGAATTTTCAATTTCTCATCCAATGATGAGACTTCCCTTATCTCTCTTTTCAAAGATTGACGAATCAAATTGTATTTCCGTTCCAATCTTTGTTTCTTTTTCTCTCTCTGAATGATACTTTTTCTTGTCATAATGGTTCTGTCAGTTGGTATCCTCTTTTGCTCTCTCTGAATGATACTTTTTCTTGTGATAATGGTTCTGCCAGTTGGTATCCAGGAATAAAAATAAATATCAGATTTGAGATGGATAAATATTACGTTGATTAATTCTTCTTTCTCTGCAGAGATATTATTGTCATTGATAGTATTAATATTCCCTCAATTTGATGAAAAAGAATTAACCAAATTTGCCTGATGTGGAGGCGATTAAAAAAGCTGCGTAGGTAAATATATAACCTACGGAAAAGTGAGCTAATCCAACTAATCGTGCTTGGACAATGGAAAGAGCTACTGGCTTGTCCCTCCATCGAACTAAATTAGCCAAAGGTGTGCGCTCGTGGGCCCATGCAAGAGTTTCAATCAGTTCCTGCCAATATCCACGCCAGGAAATCAGAAACATAAATCCAATAGCCCAAACAAGATGTCCGAATAAGAACATCCATGCCCAGACAGATAGACTGTTCATACCAAAAGGATTGTATCCATTAATAAGCTGTGAAGAATTTAACCAGAGGTAATCTCTTAGCCATCCCATTAAATAAGTGGAAGACTCATTAAATTGCGCTACATTACCCTGCCATAAGGTTATATGCTTCCAATGCCAATAGAAAGTAACCCATCCAATGGTATTCAACATCCAGAAAACTGCCAAATAAAAAGCATCCCAGGCCGAAATATCGCAAGTACCGCCCCGTCCTGGACCATCACAAGGAAAACTATAGCCAAAATCTTTCTTATCTGGCATTAGCTTAGAACCACGCGCGTCTAAAGCACCTTTTACTAAAATTAAGGTAGTTGTATGCAAACCTAGAGCAATAGCATGATGAACCAAAAAGTCTCCAGGACCAATTGTTAAGAACAGTGAATTTTTGCTATCATTAATAGCATTCAACCAACCAGGTAACCATATGCTTTTACCAGCATTGAATGCTGGATCATTTGCTGAAGATAAGAGTACATCAAAACCATATAAGGCCTTACCGTGAGCGGATTGTATCCACTGAGCAAATATAGGCTCGATCAAGATTTGTTTTTCTGGAGTGCCAAAAGCAAGCATAACATCGTTATGAACATAAAGCCCCAAGGTATGGAAACCTAGGAATAAACTAGCCCAACTTAGATGAGATATTATAGCTTCCTTATGCTCCAACATTCTCGCCAATACATTATCCTTATTCTGTTCTGGATTATAATCCCTAATGAGGAATATAGCTCCATGAGCAAATGCCCCTGTCATAATGAATCCGGCAATGTATTGATGATGAGTATACAATGCAGCTTGGGTAGTGAAGTCTTGTGCTATGAATGCATAAGCAGGTAAAGAATACATGTGTTGAGCTACCAAGGAAGTGATAACTCCCAAAGAAGCTAGAGCAAGACCTAATTGAAAGTGAAGAGAGTTATTGATTGTGTTATAAAGACCCTTATGTCCGCGGCCTAATCGGCCTCCCGGAGGAACATGTGCTTCTAAAATATCTTTTATACTGTGCCCGATCCCAAAGTTAGTTCTATACATATGACCAGCGATGAAAAAAACAAATGCAATAGCTAAATGATGGTGAGCCATATCAGTCAGCCACAAACTTTGAGTTTGTGGATGGAAACCTCCGAGAAGAGTTAGAATAGCAGTTCCCGCCCCTTGTGAGGTACCAAATAAATGACTATTAGAATCAGGATTTTGAGCATAAAGATTCCACTGACCTGTAAAAAGAGGTTCCAACCCTTGGGGATGTGGTAATACATTTAAAAAATTATCCCATCTGATGTGTTCTCCTCTTGATTCGGGAATAGCAACATGAACTAAATGCCCCGTCCAAGCTAATGAACTTACTCCGAAGAGCCCCGACAAATGATGATTGAGACGAGATTCAGCATTTTTAAACCATGAAACACTTGGTTTCCATTGAGGTTGTAGATGCAACCAACCCGCTGTTAAAAAGATAGCAGAAAATAATAGTAAGAAAAGAGCTCCAGTATAAAGCTCTTCATTAGTGCGTAAGCCTATTGTATACCACCACTGATAAACACCGGAATAAGCAATATTGACTGGACCGGGAGCACCTCCTCGGGTAAAAGCTTCTACAGCTGGTTGACCAAAATGAGGATCCCAAATTGCATGAGCAATAGGTCTTACATGTAAAGGGTCGCGTACCCACGCTTCAAAATTGCCTTGCCAAGCCACGTGGAACAAATTACCAGAGGTCCACAGAAAGATTATTGCTAACTGACCGAAGTGAGAAGCAAAAATCTTCTGATAAAGGCGTTCTTCGGTCATATCATCATGACTCTCGAAGTCATGCGCGGTAGCGATACCAAACCAAATACGACGAGTAGTTGGGTCCTGGGCCAAGCCTTGGCTGAACTTTGGAAATCTTGATGCCATAATGCTTTTCAAATCCTCCTAGCCATTATCCTACTGCAATAATTCTTGCTAGGAAGAACGCCCATGTTGTGGCGATTCCACCCAGAAGGTAATGAGCTACTCCTACAGCACGTCCTTGGACAATGCTCAAGGCTCTGGGCTGGATAGCAGGAGCAACCTTCAATTTGTTATGGGCCCAAACAATAGATTCAATAAGTTCTTGCCAATACCCACGGCCACTGAATAAAAACATTAAACTAAAAGCCCAAACAAAATGAGCACCTAAAAATAAAAGACCATATGCAGATAATGAAGAACCATAAGATTGAATCACTTGAGAGGCTTGTGCCCATAAAAAGTCACGGAGCCACCCATTAATTGTAATGGAACTCTGTGCAAAGTTTCCTCCCGTGATATGAGTTACCACTCCCTGATCACTTATACTACCCCAAACATCGGACTGCATTTTCCAACTGAAATGGAATATTACCACCGAAATTGCATTGTACATCCAGAATAACCCTAGGAAAACATGATCCCAGGCAGATACTTGACATGTTCCTCCCCTCCCAGGTCCATCACAAGGAAAACGAAAACCAAGATTCGCTTTATCGGGTATTAAGCGAGAGCTACGGGCAAATAAGACACCTTTAAGTAGTATTAATACAGTCACATGGATAGTAAATGCATGAATATGGTGTACCAAAAAATCCGCGGTACCTAATGGAATAGGTAACAAAGCCACTTTGTTACCTACTGCTACCAAATCACCACCCCCCCAAGTTAAGCTAGTGCTCGCTGTTGCATCAGGAGCTGTTAAACTAGGTGCTGAAGCATGAGTGTTTTGTATCCATTGAGCGAAGATAGGTTGTAATTGTATAGCAGTATCTGAAAACATATCTTGAGGACGTCCTAAAGCACTCATAGTATCATTATGAATATACAGACCAAAACTATGGAAGCCTAAGAATATACATACCCAGTTTAGGTGTGATATAATTGCATCACGATGTCTAAGAACACGATCTAATAGATTGTTATATTGAGTAGTTGGATCATAGTCTCTTACCATAAAAATAGCTGCATGTGCAGCAGCGCCAACTATGAGAAACCCACCAATCCACATGTGATGTGTGAACAGAGAGAGTTGGGTGCCATAGTCAATAGCAAGGTATGGGTAGGGGGGCATAGAATACATGTGGTGAGCTACGACAATAGTTAAAGATCCTAACATAGCTAGGTTAAGAGCTAATTGGGCATGCCATGAGGTAGTTAAGATCTCGTAAAGACCTTTATGACCCTCTCCTGTAAATGGACCTTTATGAGCTTCCAAAATTTCCTTGAGGCTATGGCCAATGCTCCAATTGGTCCTATACATATGACCAGCAATCAGAAAAAGAATTGCAATAGCCAAATGATGATGCACAGTATCGGTCAGCCACAGACCCCCCGTTACCGGATTGAGTCCTCCACGAAAAGTCAAAAAATCTGAATATTCCGACCAATTCAGGGTGAAAAATGGGGTCAATCCTTTAGCAAAACTGGGATAAAGTTGAGCTAAAAGATCGCGATTTAAAATAAATTCATGAGGAAGTGGTATCTCTTTAGGGTCAACTCCAGCATCTAGGAGTTGGTTAATAGGTAAAGAGACGTGTACTTGGTGCCCTGCCCAAGATAGAGATCCAAGTCCTAGTAACCCTGCTAAATGGTGGTTCAACATGGATTCCACATCTTGGAACCAAGCCAATTTTGGAGCAGCTTTGTGATAATGGAACCAACCAGCAAAAAGCATTAACCCTGCAAAAATCAATCCACCAATTGCAGTGCAGTAAAGTTGTAATTCACTAGTTATTCCAGATGCTCGCCAAAGCTGGAAGAACCCAGAGGTTATTTGTATTCCTCGAAAACCTCCGCCTACATCCCCATTCAAAATTTCTTGACCTACTATTGGCCAAACTACCTGAGCACTGGGTTTGATGTGAGTAGGGTCACTCAACCATGCTTCATAATTGGAGAAACGAGCGCCGTGAAAGTACATCCCGCTTAGCCAAATCAAGATGATGGCTAGTTGACCAAAATGAGCGCTAAATACTTTGCGAGAGATTTCTTCCAAATCATCAGTGTGGCTATCAAAATCGTGAGCATCAGCATGTAGGTTCCAGATCCAAGTGGTAGTATTAGGTCCCTTACTTAGTGTCTTTGAGAAATGCCCAGGTTTGGCCCATTTTTCAAAAGAGGTTTTGATAGGATCCCTCTCCACCACGATCTTTACTTCTGGTTCCGGTGAACGAATGATCATTGAGTTCTCCTCTTTCCAGACGAGACATAAGAAAAAACCCGCCAACAGGAAGGAATTATTGAATGAGAGATATATGTTGTCAACTTGTTCCTCTTTTTATTTTCCAGTTCATGACTGGAGCGACTATGATACGGAAGTCGATCTGAGGCAGGTGTTCAAATTTATTATGACATATCCACTAGGTGCTCAACGGACCGTTTTTATTTAGGAAACAGTCTTTCCCACCCAACATGAAAAATCATTTATCGGTGTAAGGATAATTATCCTATTTATATTTGAATCTATTTATCCATATATACGAACCCATATGTCCCAGATCACATTTATGAATCACAATAACTTTTAATTATTCATGGATCATTAATAAAAGATATCTCTGGATGAATTTTACTCGATTCAAAAGATCCCTTTCATTAACAATCCATAAAAGGTATTCTCTGTTATATTGTAAATATATTCCTATGAGATGCCAACGCAATAGGGGGATCTAATTCGAGGAATTATATGAAAAAATTCCATTGATTTATCCCTAACGGGAAAAATATTTTGTAATCCCAACGATTTCCTGGTATGATAATAGAAGAGAGATTCTCATTCTCCGAAGCGTCCCGTAATCTTTAACCAATTTTGTGCTTCAATGTAATTGCTTGGAGCAAGCGCTATAGCTTGTTTCCAATACTCAGCAGCTTGATCAAACCAAGCCTCCGCAATTTCAGGATCTCCCTGTCGAATGGCCTGTTCTCCTCGGTCGGGATAGGTCAACTTGGAAAAGTTTTCCTCCCATAGAACCGTACTTGAGAGTTTCCTACCTCATACGGCTCAATCCACTATTCTTTAGTCCTTTACCCAAACTTACAAAATAGAAAATGACTCATTGGGAATAGGTTCAGGTTAACCGAAGGACCAGAAAGGGTCAATGACATGAGTTTCAAACTTAACTTTCAATTAATGATCAGGTTTTATCTTTTCTCCCACCCTCAGAAAGATGAAGTATAGAAACAAAGAGATCTACTTCAGATTATCCGAATAGAAGTCTTTTTGAGAGGTAACTATCTCAGTTCTGTATAGAAATTTTGAAGAGTACTACTTTCCGTCTGAAACTGGTAGGTGAGTACTTTACATCTTTAGGATCTGATGCTACACCACTGCTCAATAGCTTAGTAAATCTACTCTATTACATAAGTTGATTCCTTATTTTTGTCAATGAGCAGATTTGATCGTATCAGCCCGAACTTTCAATAATTGATCTTTATGGTGCTTTTCCCATCAATTGAATGATTTTATCCATAGAATATCTAGGCTCTATTTATCTATTCCTATTTTGGCTCCTATAAGGGATGATCTTTTGACTACAGCTGATAAAAAACCGTTACTTTGGACGGTGCATATGTAGAAAGCCTCTTCTTTTGTCCTTCTCCGTAGTAGTTCTAAACGAATTCATTCTATAGTACAGATAGCCGCACGTAATGACAGATCAAGGCCGTATTATTAAGAGCTTGTGGTAAAGATGGGTTTCGTTCTAATGCCTGGAAATAATATTCCAAAGCCTTGGTATGTTCCCCATTACTCGTGTGAATAAGACCTATATTATAGAGTATATAACTTCGATCATAAGGGTCAATTTCCAGCCGCATGGCTTCATAATAATTTTGTAGAGCTTCCGCATATTCCCCTTCGGATTGAGCTGACATCCGTTACGGTCGTTCATTCAATTGAAATGATCTCCGCTCCAAAACCGTACATGAGATTCTCACCTCATACGGCTCCTCCTTTTTTTACATATTAAGGGAAGTAATCCGTAAAATTGGAAAAAGATTCTTACCCTATATTATGAATTGACAGGGGCTAGTGTATTTGCAATGAATCTCTAGCCATCCTCCTTGCAAAGATTCTTTTCTGAACACCAGGGATCTTAGCATTACAAATAGAACCTCTAACCATTTCTTTGTCCTTAACGCACTGTATTTTTTGAGAATTAGTCACTTCAACAATCTCCGATGGTTCTATGATATGGGTATCCAAGATACAAACGAGATGGATGTTTGTTGTCCCAACCATTCTCATTAACCCCTTATAATATAAAATAAAAGGGTAATGTGTATGATAACGAAGCTTTTGTGTTGTCGATTCCCACACGTAGTGCTTTTTCCTCTATGCATGCCTATCAAATAGGTCGTTTTGGCCATTGAGACCTATTACATAGGTGTAACCTTTCGCTTGATACTAGAATCTCAGAAGATCAAAGCATCTAAGGCTGCATCAATCGGGGATACACGACAGAAGGAATTGTTCTATGTCTAAAACTCACCTTCACTAAGCGTAAGTTTTCTTTGACTCAATAACTTGAGTCCCATTTCTCTAAATGATAAAAAAATAGAAAGAGAAAATATTTCAAATCACACCATCTCTGTAATAGGTAAATGCCTCTTTCTCTCCTGAAGCCATCGGAATTATTTGCAATAAGATATCTGCTACAATTGTGAAGGTCTTATCGATAAAATTGTCATTTCTCTGAGATCTAGGCATAGTCAATTAGAGATTTGATAATTTCCTTCATTCCCCATACGGAAATGATCCCATAAACAAAATTATTTTCTGGTGCACAATACCATAAAAATTTATTTCTTTCCGATCACAAATATGTGAACATTCTATTCCAAATCATTATTCTGAATATTATTCAGAATAGTAATAGATAGGGAATATTCAGAAAGGATGTTCGTTAGATTGACTGATTAATAATAAAAAATAAAAAATAAAAATATTCCTATTTCAAAAACTGTTTCTACAGATTCGGTGAACTCCATAAGTTCTATTCTCATTTGCTCGTGATCCGAACGATCAAAGGAGTGAAACGATCATTGTATAATCAAAATACAATGACCATTGTATGTGTATATTCACATACAAAAATAAAGGAATGTAGATAAAAATAGGATAATCATGATACAATTTATACAATGGACCATTGCCAAAGAATTCTTACTGATACCAGACAATCATTATAATATGGAATGGACTAGTGAATCTGTCTCAATTTATCAATTGGATTGGGAATCTCGATCCAAATAATATTTGATTGGCAGATTGAGAAAGATCTGGATTTCCTGAAATAGGAGGAAGTGTGACAAAATGTTATTTTGTCTTTTCGGGAATTGAATAAGTATTTTACTTCCACAAAAGGATCTGGTCGTATCTGAACAAGAATAATTTCTAAAAAAAAAAATTGCTATTCACTAATCTAAGTTTTAATTTGATAGATTAGACTCGAGAGGCCTCGTAGGAAAGATGGCCGAGTGGTTGAAGGCGTAGCATTGGAACTGCTATGTAGGCTTATGTTTACCGAGGGTTCGAATCCCTCTCTTTCCGTATCTTTACCTTATTTTCTTTTCCATCGTTTTCCTAATATATTGAATCACAACCCAATAGGATCTCATCCTCCGTTCTATTTTGTAATAGAACGCAAATAAAAGAAGAAAACAAATATTGGTATGTAAAAGGAGAAGAACATTGAAAAAAGCGGACAATAAATAAATGTATCATGGATAATAAAATTGTAATATAACCTACAGGGGGATAATACAAATATAGATTGAACCCAACAATAGAACAATTCTATCTATTTGTCTACTTCGGGGGGGGGGGGAGGGAAGGGAGAGAGAGGGGAGAAGAACAAAATTGTTCAAGTCCCCAGGAATCCTTCCTTTTAATTCCCAATTTAAGCTCGACGGGAAAAATACTCTATGACCAACAATTCATTAATGTTCAAATTGATCCGTGTAATATCTATTATTCGATTTACTACTCCTTTATATCGAAAAGGATCAAGAGTCAAATGAATTTGCGAATACTGCCTCATTTCCTGCTTTTTAAATAGGAAAAAGAGAATTTTTTTTCTCTTAATGATTCTCTTAGAGATGAGTCTCGATCTTTGTTGATGTTTTTTGGACAGATCTATATTTTTCTTAATGATATTTCTTGATCTTTGTTGATCTTTTATAGTAATCACATCGTAGGGGTTGCAACGATAACTTGGTTTATCTACTATACGGCCATTGACCAGGATATGTCTATGGCAGACTAATTGTCTGGCTCCAGGAATGGTAAGAGCCATACCCAATCGAAAAATAATATTATCCAAACGCATTTCAAGTAATTGCAATAGGACCTCGCCCGTTGAGCCTTCGGCTCTTCTAGCGATACGAACATATTGAAGTAATTGTCGGTCTGTCAGTCCGTAATGAAAACGCAATTTTTGTTTTTCTTCTAGACGGATACGATATCGAGATTTTTTCTCTTTCTCACGATCAATTCTTCGATATTTGGTGAGTCCTGGCAAATCTTTCAGACGACGTATTAGTTTTATACGAGGTCCCCGATAACGGGACATAAAAACTCCTTATTTTACAAAAGGAACAAATAGTGCTGGAAAGAGGAATAGTATAAACCGTACGAATACTGGAATTATTTTATATGGAGAACGAAATCTTTCCAAATTTGTTTGGATTAGAGAGATCCAAAAGTATCTGCTCCAATCATTCATCCTGTTTCTAGTGGAAACGGATCATGGCATGGTCCTGGTGGACCAACTATTGGAAGAGTCTTCTCCAATATTTATGGATCCTAGCAAAACATTGTTGATCATAGAAGGAATGACAAGATCAGAAAATAGCCAGCTATCGGGATCGAACCGATGACCATCGCATTACAAGTGCGATGCTCTAACCTCTGAGCTAAGCAGGCTTATATGAATGGGGGAAATAATAATATATATAATTGGTGTAAGATCCAAAAATGGATTCACAATCGTAGCAATTATAGCTATTCCGGATTCAATAACGCAATCCAGATTACAATGGAACATTGCTTGCTTGAATTTAGATTCGTTCAAAGGAAAAAAACACACAGCGAAGGATCCATCGATATCAATCGTTTCATTATTCCGAATTAAACAAAAGTAGATAAAAACATTGCACAGAAAATGCAGAAACAATATAATGATTCTCAGTCCTATTTGATGAGAGTAGAGATGGCGAGAGAGAGGGTAGTAAGAGAACACATTTATCCCACCCATGAGTGAATATCCAATGAATCACTCTGATAGAAATGTAATAATAGAATTAGGTTACAGTATAACCTTCTCGTTCCCCGAGAAGGGGATATGGCGGAATTGGTAGACGCTACGGACTTGATCGAATTGAGCCTTAGTATGGAAACCTACTAAGTGATAGCTTCCAAATCCAGGGAACCCTGGGAGATTTTGAATGGGCAATCCTGAGCCAAATCCGGTTTCTAGAGACAATAGTTTCTCTTCCTAGAAAGGGATAGGTGCAGAGACTCAATGGAAGTTATTCTAACGAATGAATATCATTTGACCCAACACTGTATCTATAGAGTGCTTTCTATATTTGGACTTTGAAGAAAAAGTCTAATATACCATCAATTAAACAAAACTCACGATTAGAACTTGAATCGTTCTATACATTTCACTACTTTTACTAAAATTTTTTAGTAAAATGCTTAGTTCAAATTCAAGGAACGATTAATTGAAGTAATTGAATTAGTAACTTCTCTAGAGAGAGTCAACTCAGGTTTTGGAATCAATGATTGTATCGAGGATAAAGATAGAGTCCAATTCTACATGTCAATACCAACAACAATGCAAATTGCAGTAGGAAGAAAATCCGTCGGTTTTTTAGACCATGAGGGTTCAAGTCCCTCTATTCCCAGGTTCATATCCAAAAGAATGATTTCTCATTCTTTTTTTTTTTTCGCTTTACCAATTCTGTCAGCAATTTCAAATTATAACTTTATTTGAAATATCTACTCTTGTTATTATTACTCCCCTACTTTGGAAAAAAAAAAGAAATAGTTGTGAAGAAATAGAAACATGAATCTTTCGATCTTACAACAAGTTGATCATATAATCAACTTATACATTTTATGATATATGATCTATATATATATATAGATCATATATCAACCATATATGGGTGGCGAATTGGACAATTATTGGATCGTTCGCAATCTTTCCAATAGTGACTTCCCAATCCAAGGGAAGGATTCTTTTGTGTTTTCCCCTTTGAAAACAAAAAAAAATTATTTTTTTTTTTGTTTTAGTTGACGCAAATTCAGGTTTTGCACTAGGATGATCCACAGTGAAGAGCCGGGATAGCTCAGTTGGTAGAGCAGAGGACTGAAAATCCTCGTGCCACCAGTTCAAATCTGGTTCCTGGCATACAGACTTATCTATATACCTAAAAAAAAATGTATCTGTCCTATATAGATATATCTATATCTATATGTATATAGATATCTGTGTATCTATAGATACACATATCCGTACATATGTATCTATATAATTTGGTATAGAAATAATACCAATCATACTAGACAGAAGAAAGATGTTCCATTCTCTTCTTCTTTTTTGTTTATATTCTCCTTCTTTGCTCTGATTGAATCCTAATACTCTGTACATATCTAAAAATTTAGAATTCAAAGGTATGAGAAGATTTCACAGGAAAAATAGAGAAAATATATTATCTAGTAAAACTAGTACAAGATCAATTTGGATCTTTCCTTTTCATACATGGGGTGTACATGGTATATCATTTGTGGTGTACCAATAAAATATGTTATTCATCCATCATTCTTACATATCCAGGAATGTATTAGAATACAAATGTATACTAATTTATGGCCTTTTCTATCTCATTCCAGCTTAAATGGAAGATCCTTATTAGATCTATAATTGTAAAATCAAAAGTTGTTTACTTGTTGTTTACTTTTAATCCATTCAATGAGAATCTTGTATCTCATAAAAATCAGGTGCAATATAATCTTTGCGTAAAGGCCAACCAATCCAACTCTCAGGCATCAATATACGTTTGAGACGTGGATGGTTTTCATAAAAGATTCCCAACATATCATAAGATTCCCGTTCCTGAAAATTAGCACCTTTCCAAATACGGAGAACAGATGGGATTCTGGGGTCTTCCCTTGGTACAAAAACTTTTATACATACTTCTTCGGGTTGATCTGCATTATCCTCTATTTTTGTAAGATGATATACGCTAGCCAATAATCCCCCTGGTGCCACATCATAGGCGCACTGAGAACGGAGATAATTAAAACCATAAACATATAAAGCGACGGCTATAGAGGCCCAATCCTCAGATTTGATCTGTAACGTCTCTGTCCCTTGGTAATCGAAACCCAAAGGTCTATGAGCTAACTTATGCTTGGCTAGCCAAGCAGATAATCGACCTTGCATTTGATTAGTATTTCTTGTCAAAGTATCTGTATAAGGATTTGACATTTCTAATGGAATTAAAAAAAAATTGATTTCCTGTTCGTTACTTTCCACTAAAGATTTCTTATTCCCCAATTAGATAGCGAACTCTCGTATTTTCAATTTTTGAAAAGAGTATTTCTGAAGTAGATTCAGACGTTTCAGAGGGTATCTCTAAAGTTGATTGAAATTGACTTTCAGAAGATTGATGGAAAAACTTCTGCTCATCCTTTTCAGTATGAATACTGGGTCCAACATGAAGCCTATGTTTTCTAGTGAAATATCTCTTTCCTTGTTTAGGCTCGACCCTATCTTCATATAGCTCTCGAGCTACCTTTTCGCGAAGTTTTATTATAGCATCTATAATAGCTTCTGGTTTAGGCGGGCAACCCGGCAAATACACATCTACGGGAATTAACTTATCTACTCCGCGAACGGTACTATAAGAATCTGTACTAAACATTCCTCCTGTAATAGTACATGCTCCCATAGCAATTACATATTTTGGTTCGGGCATTTGTTCATATAATCTTACTAAAGAAGGAGCCATTTTCATGGTCACAGTGCCTGCTGTTATAATGAGGTCGGCTTGTCTAGGACTAGATCTTGGCACCAGACCATAACGATCAAAATCGAATCGCGAACCTATTAATGAAGCAAATTCAATGAAACAACAACTAGTACCATAAAGGAGTGGCCATAAACTGGAGAGTCTGGCCCAATTTGACAGATCATTTAGGGTAGTTGAAATCACTGAATTTGAAGTTGTTCGATCAAACTCTATAGGATTTATAGTTGGCTTTATGGAATTTTCTACTTCTCTTCCACTGCCCAAAACCTTGGAAGCTAGGACCATTCCAATGCTCCTTTTCGCCATGCATAAACTAAACCAACAATTAAGATAAGCACGAAAATCAAAACTTCTATCAATGTAGATAGACCCAAAATATCAAAACTCATAGCCCACGGATAGAGAAAGACCGTTTCAACATCAAAAACAACAAAAACTAGAGCGAACATATAATAACGAATCCTAAATTGGATCCAAGTATCCCCCATTGGTTCTATACCTGATTCATAACTAGTGGACTTCTCCGGTCCTTTATTCATAGGGGCCAAAGCTCTGGAAATTGAGAATGACAGAATAGGAATAAGACTGGATATAAATAAAAAAATCCAAAAAGTCTCATATTCGGAAAATAGAAACATTAATAGACTCCTGTGAAATAGATAAAATTATTACATTTTTTTTTTATCAATTTATTGATTGCTCCTCCCTCCCCAAAAAAGATTCAACAATTCATTTTCATCGATTCACATATTCGTGTTTCATCCATGACTTATCATGAAATTCATTCAATGAAATCTTACTCGTATATGTAATACGTAAAAGTATTATGTATTTTTTATGTATTTATTACAGATGAACCCCTTTATTACATCCTCGATTCCTTTAAAAGGAAAAAATCCGACTAATCTTTCCTCTTCGTATCGGTTCTTTCTATACTTCCATTCATTGTTGCCGAACGATAACAATTGATTCCTTTTTAGGAATTGGTTCTACAAAAATACAAGTCTTACACATTGGTTCGACAGATTCCACATGATTTGAGTTGGAACGGATTATTAACATGGGTTAATGTAACGAAATGCCTAGCTCTTTTATTTTTATTTACTCTAAATAGAAGTAGGAGGGATTTCTTATATGTTCTATCTTGATATTCATATCTTGTCCATTCAAATCCGGAGTTTTTCAGGGTCATTTTTTCTAATGATGCGGGATGTGTCGACAAATTAAACTTTATCCACTTGTTCTATATTCAGATTGAGTGAATCTAGAAATGGCTTCGAGGAACCTATCCTTTTCGAAAAAAGAAAGGCTTATGTATCCAATTTGCAGAATTATGGATCTGTGGGTCCAGAATTACCTGGTTAAAGGACAATCAAGTTCTTTGCCAGATATTTATGCCCGTGATGAGACAAATAGAGGCATTTTACGAATATTGGATCTACCCACGGAAGAAATAGTAAACATTTCACGGTATTGGCAGAATTTTAAAAAGGAGGATTCTCAGTTTTCCAAAATTTGAGAATGAATCACCAAAGAAATAATTGGAACGTTTGTTTTATTTTTCAGTTTATCACACGAATGTAATAGTTCGGGGAATAGGTTTGAATTGTTCCTTCGTAGTATCCGTATCTCATAGTTGAGATAAAAAAAAAAGAGAGAGAGAAAAGAATCGAGCAAGTTACCTTAGAAATGAATAAGTCAAATTCGAAGCGAGGGATAAAGGTTCTTCAAAGCCTGACCTGTACTATGCATTTCCCATATGAACAAATGTAGAATTTTTTTTGTTCGTGAAATCAACTATCTGTTCCATATCTTTCTAGAAAATCGGAACAACAGAGTTCCATATCTACGGGTTGATCGGGATTGGTAGGTGCCGATCGATCCGTAGAACGTATCAAATCTTTCGCATATAAGTTTGGTATGATCCCGGGCTCATTAGGATCTAACATGATCTCAGATCTATTGTCTAGTGGAACAGAGATGTACTAGCACTGGGGAACAAGACTCTGGGACACAGTTTACAGAATTTTTAAAGGGTGAGAGTTTCGTTATCACAGATCTCTAGATTCTAGAGTTCCTGAACGCATTTAATGAAATATGCATACTCTATTTAATAATCCCAAATATGTGGGAGATTCAAGCAAATGCTGGTTCAGATCCAACATGCAATGGATCGCCGGAGGCTTTTATGTTTTTGGTATGCTACCAGAACAGAACGCAATTGGGGGAAGAGTGCTTATATGTATTTTCCCAATAAAAATACATACTAAAGAACATGCTATTATTTTAGAGGAAGAATAGAGAATGAACCTTCGGTTCGTGTTTAGTTAGGATCAACATCTCCAGAGAATTGTCCTTTCTGACTGGGTATTGAAAATAATAATATAAAATATATTAATAACTTCTCTAGTATAGATTAAAAGTGTAGAAAAGTAGGTTAAATTTAAAATTTACTTTATGCTCATATTGAGAGAATGATAATTGATAAAGATCAAAGATATTTATCAACCCCTTTTTGTTTTGCAAACCTCCGAAGAGGACAAGTCAAGAGATACAGGATTCTCATCAATTGAACAAAGAGTATTCTTCGACTTTGTCGACCCCAAAATAATGTGTTTGAGGCTAAAAGCCCCATGTCTGATTTATCCAGTAATTAGGAATGACTGGGTGTATGGATTACGTGAAACAGATGGTACTTCTTCAACAAAACTCTTGAGCTTTTTAAAGAGAAGCTGATAAGAAAACAATATATCCGACCGAATTGCACATTGTGTGGAACGAAATAAATGCTAAAAAACAGTTCATTTGTAACTAACAACAATTCGTTTGTTAAGGCCTAAGTGAAAACAATGTGGTTTTATCATTTGCTAGAGCCATGAATTACTCCGTAATTCCGCCGGTAGATGGGATCAATCTATTTTTTAGTAAATGAACAAAATGAATTCTATTAATCAACAATTGACAGATCCAATCATCTAATACCAAATCAATTTCGATCAATGAGAATTAATGATTTGCCCTGTTCCCATGTTCCTATTGATCTTTATAAGTAGAAGAGAAGAGTTGATACAATCTGAAAGAGCCTTTCGGGTTAGGACTGGGTCAGAGGGACAATATGAAAAAAAGGGAATATAAGAGTACCAAAACTTAGTCGAACATATAGGGCTATACGGGCTCGAACCGTAGACCTTCTCGGTAAAACAGATCAAAGTTCTTATTATCAAAATGATTTGATCTGTTCTAAGAACCCAACATGCATTTTTATTGCATTGGGCTCTGTCATTAACTGATGGATTGATCAGTTAGTCTGCCATTCTCCTCTTTCTAGGAAGATCATAAGATGGCTCCGTGTGCTCCAAGTGCCTTTTTTTCAGAAGCAATCCCAAAGTGATTCAAAAGGTTCCCTTGACGTAGGTCTGCCTTGCTCAGACATAGATCGACTCAAATTAAAATAGAGTCTCTATCGCTTCAAAAGTGAAATAATATGAGACTTCATACACCTCAAAGTTCATAGAGCGAAAAGAATTGATTTTGAGGTCCCCGTATTATACTCATTATGTCTGGCATTGAATAGCCCTGAGATTGACCATATCAACTAGATCTAGAATTCGAATCAGATCGAATTTCATCTTTGTCATGCTATTGTTCTCTCAATTCATAGAGTAAGACTTTTTAACATAAGATCTATTTTATAGATCGGACGAATCGATAAACTCTCTTGAAAATCATTGGCGCACGTGTAAACGAGGTGCTCTACCTTGCTGAGCTATAGCCCTTGACAGTCTTGATGATATATTATACTAATCAAATGGATCACTTTCTGTCAAGGTATATTTTTCATGATCTAATATTATCTGATATTATTTAGTTAGGGGCATATTGTCTATATGTGGAATTCCATATAAAATCGTTTATAAGCCCAACTCTATCTATGATGATAAATGACCCACTTAACTCAGTGGTTAGAGTGTCGCTTTCATACGGCGAGAGTCATTGGTTCAAATCCAATAGTAGGTAAAGCTTATAAGATGCCATTGACTCTTCAATGGCATCTTATAAGTTTTTCTACATTTTTTTGATTGAAATTTTTATTCATGGAAATAATGAATCCATTTACAGATCATTATCGAAGTTTAACTTTCAAAGATATTACTAAGTAAATCAAAGTGATAGCTATCAGTCATTATTGACTCATCAACTCGATACACAAACACTTTTTTGTTTGATAGTATTAGCAAACAATTTGAATCAATCCTTTTTTTTTTTCTATTTTTTTTTTTTTTTTTATGAGAGCCGATCCTTTTAGTGATGCTGCTATTGCCAGACTTGTAGAAATAGCAGAAAGGAATGCAGGGCGTATTTCTCAAATCATTGGCCCAGTACTGGATGTATCTTTTCCTCCAGATGAAATGCCCTATATTTACAATTCTTTGATAGTTAAGGATAAAAATACAACTGGTCAGCTGATTCAAGTTACTTGTGAGGTACAACAATTATTAGGGAATAATAAGGTTAGAGCTGTAGCTATGAGTGCTACAGATGGTTTGATGAGAGGAATGAAAGTGTTTGATACAGGAGCTCCTCTGAGTGTTCCAGTTGGTGCAGCTACTCTCGGACGAATTTTTAATGTTCTTGGAGAACCTGTCGATGATTTAGGTCCTGTAAATGCTCGCGCAAAATCCCCTATTCATAGAGCTGCTCCTGCCTTTACACAGTTGGATACCAAATTTTCAATTTTTGAAACAGGCATTAAAGTAGTGGATCTTTTAGCTCCTTATCGCCGTGGGGGAAAAATAGGATTATTCGGGGGAGCTGGAGTGGGTAAAACAGTACTCATTATGGAGTTAATCAACAACATTGCTAAGGCTCATGGGGGTGTATCTGTATTTAGCGGGGTAGGAGAGCGTACCCGTGAAGGAAATGATCTTTATATGGAAATGAAAGAATCGGGAGTCATTCAAGAACAAAATATCTCAGAATCCAAAGTAGCTCTGGTCTATGGTCAGATGAACGAACCACCAGGAGCTCGTATGAGAGTCGGGTTAACTGCTTTAACCATGGCAGAATATTTCCGAGATGTAAATAAGCAAGATGTACTATTATTTATTGACAATATCTTCCGCTTTGTCCAAGCAGGATCAGAGGTATCCGCCTTATTAGGAAGAATGCCTTCGGCTGTGGGTTATCAGCCGACTCTTGGCACGGAAATGGGTTGTTTGCAAGAGAGAATAACTTCTACCAAAGAGGGATCTATAACCTCCATTCAAGCAGTTTATGTACCTGCGGACGACTTGACTGATCCTGCTCCTGCTACAACATTTGCACATTTAGACGCTACTACCGTGCTATCAAGAGGATTAGCTGCCAAGGGGATCTATCCAGCGGTAGATCCTTTAGATTCAACATCAACTATGCTCCAACCTTCGATCGTTGGCGAAGAACATTATGAAACTGCACAAGGAGTTAAACAAACTTTGCAACGTTATAAGGAACTTCAAGACATTATAGCTATTCTTGGACTGGACGAATTATCAGAAGAAGATCGTTTAACAGTAGCAAGAGCAAGAAAAATTGAACGTTTCTTGTCACAACCCTTTTTCGTAGCAGAGGTATTCACTGGTTCCCCGGGTAAATATGTTAGTCTTACAGAAACAATTAGAGGTTTTCAAATGATTCTTTCCGGAGAATTAGACGGTCTCCCTGAACAGTCTTTTTATTTGGTGGGTAACATTGATGAAGCTACCGCGAAGGCTATGAACTTGAAAGTGGAAAGTTAATTTTTCAAATGACCCTCAATCTTCGTGTACTGACTCCTAATCGAGTTGTTTGGGATTCAGAAGTTCAAGAAATTATCCTATCTACCAATAGTGGTCAGATTGGTGTATTACCCAATCATGCTTCACTTGTTACGGCTTTGGATATAGGGGTAATGAAAATACGTCTTGATGCGCAGTGGTCAACTATGGCTTTGTTGGGTGGGTTTGCCAAGATAGACAATAATCAAATCACTGTATTGGTAAATAATGCAGAAAGAGGTATTGACATTGATTTTCAAGAGGCTCAGGAAAGCTTTCGTATAGCTAAAGCTGACCTAGCTCGAGCTCAAGGCAAGAGACAAGCAATTGAGGCTGATGTAGCTCTCAAAAGAGCTAGAACACGATTAGAGGCTATCGGGGCTATTTCGCCCAATAACTAATACATTTCATATTTAGAATATGAAGTAGACTCATAAGGATTATGAGGAAGCCCTCGGTTTGCCCATAAGTAGAAATATTTAACTCTGTGTTTAGATCCTCTGTGAAATGTGGAACTTGAATCCTATTCATCACCTTTCTGTCATTGGTTGTTTTCTTTTCATACGCGTATTTTTTTTCTTTCATCTCAGAATATACGTATCACATATAAAATTAATTATTTTTTTACACATATTATGGTAAAAAGTCGATTCGGTTCATTAAATTCATGAGCTAGTTTAACAACTGAAAGGTCCTTGGGTCAATTGACAAACAAAATCCAATTTTTGGGTTGCATCATACATACAGAACGGATACAATATTAGTGTATCTGGAAAGTTTTATTGTCCAATAATGGACAACTTGAGTGTTTTGTAGGAGATTGATGAAAAATCGATTCTTCACGTTCGACCCATGTCGAGCAGACCTCGTCGTTGTAAGAGTGATTAATCAATAAATCATAGGGAGGGACTTTTTATGTCACCAAAAACAGAAACTAAAACAGGTGTTGGATTTAAAGCTGGTGTTAAAGATTATAGATTAACTTATTATACTCCGGAATATCAGACCAAAGATACGGATATCTTGGCAGCATTCCGAGTCACTCCTCAACCCGGAGTGCCCCCCGAGGAAGCAGGAGCAGCAGTAGCGGCTGAATCTTCTACCGGTACATGGACAACTGTTTGGACCGATGGACTTACCAGTCTTGATCGTTACAAGGGGCGATGCTATGACATCGAGCCTGTTGCTGGAGAGGAAACTCAATTTATTGCCTATGTAGCTTACCCCTTAGACCTTTTTGAAGAAGGTTCTGTTACCAACCTGTTCACTTCCATTGTGGGTAATGTATTTGGATTCAAAGCCCTACGGGCTCTACGTCTGGAAGATCTGCGAATTCCTCCTTCTTATTCCAAAACTTTCCAAGGTCCACCCCATGGTATTCAAGTTGAAAGAGATAAATTAAACAAATATGGCCGTCCCTTGTTGGGGTGTACTATCAAACCAAAATTGGGTCTATCTGCCAAAAATTATGGTAGAGCAGTTTACGAATGTCTCCGCGGTGGACTCGATTTTACCAAGGATGATGAGAACGTGAATTCCCAACCATTCATGCGCTGGAGAGATCGTTTTGTCTTTTGTGCAGAAGCACTTTATAAAGCTCAGGCGGAGACGGGTGAAATTAAGGGGCATTACTTGAATGCTACCGCAGGTACATGTGAAGAAATGATGAAAAGAGTAAGTTTCGCCTATGAATTGGGAGTTCCCATCGTCATGCATGACTATCTGACGGGAGGTTTTACGGCAAATACTACGTTGGCTCATTATTGCCGAGACCATGGCCTACTTCTTCATATTCACCGCGCAATGCATGCAGTTATTGACAGACAAAAAATTCATGGTATGCACTTTCGTGTGCTGGCTAAAGCATTGCGTATGTCTGGCGGAGATCATATTCACGCTGGTACTGTAGTAGGTAAACTTGAAGGTGAACGAGAAGTCACTTTAGGTTTTGTTGATCTACTACGTGATGATTTTATTAAAAAAGACCGAAGTCGTGGTATTTATTTTACTCAAGATTGGGTATCTATGCCAGGTGTTTTGCCTGTAGCTTCAGGGGGTATTCACGTTTGGCATATGCCTGCTCTGACCGAGATCTTTGGGGATGATTCTGTATTACAGTTTGGTGGGGGAACTTTGGGACACCCTTGGGGAAATGCACCTGGTGCAGTAGCTAATCGGGTCGCTTTAGAAGCTTGTGTACAAGCTCGTAATGAAGGACGTGATCTTGCTCGTGAAGGTAATGAAATTATCCGTGAAGCAGCTAAATGGAGTCCTGAACTAGCTGCTGCTTGTGAAGTATGGAAAGAGATCAAATTTGAATTTGATACGATCGATACCTTATAATCCAGTGACTTTCATTCGTCTGTTCTCCTAATCGAATCGAACTCGGCCCAATCTTTTACTACAAAGATTGAGCCGAATCACGACCGAATCACGATCAGAATAATATTCTGATCCAGAATATTATTCTGATCCAGAATAATAATCAGATGTTCTTATTGGAATAGTGACAGAATTCACCAATGAATTCTAGACTTGGTGGATTCTTTAGATATGGGTAAATCCATTAAATTTCTAATAAATTTACTAAATCTCTAGTTTTTCCATCTCAGTCTACCCAAATTTCCTTTTTTCCAATTATCTGGAAATCGAATGAAGAATTCATCAACTCATCGGACCGGGACTGACGGGGCTCGAACCCGCAACTTCCGTCTTGACAGGGCGGTACTCTAACCAATTGAACTACAATCCCAATAGGGACAAAGTCCACCTATTAATCAGTAATAGCATGTTACTAGCGGATCAACAAAACATTTGATCTCTCACTTTCCTCTCTTCTGAAGTAACTGTTCGTTCTATTCTATAGATATATCTTATATCTATATATAAAGTACATACTTATAGCCCTCCTAGCGGTTGGTAGCTCAACAATACGTATGTATATATCTATATGTATAGATATATAGATAAAATCTAGTACATACCTCTAGACCACCTAGGGTGGATAGGTCAATACCTCTAGACCTACTAGGGTTGGTAGCTCAGTGGATCAGAGCGCATGGTTCCGGACCTTGAAGTCAAGGGTTCAAATCCCTTCTAGCCCGAGCCCTATTGATTAATATAGGCAAATTTGTAATAAAATGCTCTTTATCGCGGGTTATCTACAATATGTAGATAATTTTTTCTTTAGAATCAAAAAAAAGGTTCTATAATATTAATTAAGGAAAAGGACGAATAAAAATTCGTCCATCAATGCTACTATTGTAAATTCATTCTTTTTTTGGATAGAATGCAAAAATGGCTTTTCTCACACCTCTTATTCTTTTAATTCTATTTTTTTAATGGATCCCCACTAACTCATATATTTCTAATTTTTAATAGAAAATTTTTAATAGAAAAAGAATGAAAAGAAAATGACGAGGGTCAAGAGCTATATTATAACTCTTTCCCAGCAAGTTATTCTATTTTATTCATATTAATAAATAAAATATTTTTTTTATTCTATATTTTATACTATACCACTTTCATATGAATCAAATTTTTTTTTATTCGTATTTTTGTATACGATGGAGCAAAAATAATGACTCTAAGAGAATGGCACGAAGAGCGCCGTAGAATTAATCGAGTAGTTGATAATTTGACTGAAAAGGCTAATAAACTCGCTATTGTTAAGGGGGAATCTCAAAATATTGAGCAACCCCAACTGATTGATAATGAGCGTTTGAGACAATTATGGGCGCAATGTGAGAATTGCTTCAATATGCAATATAGAAAGTATTTGAAACAAAATATGTCAATTTGTCAAGATTGCGGCTTTCCTATGCAAATGAGTAGTTCAGACAGGATTGAGCTCTTAGTTGATCAGGGCACCTGGTACCCTATGGATGAAAATATATCCACTATAGATGTCTTTTCCGATTTTGAAGATTTTAAAACTGGAGACAAGATTGAGATTCCCTGGCAGATAAATCGGAAAGATTCGAAATCTTGGATAGATTATTCATGGAATTTTTGGGTATATTATTCCTTTTTGATGTGGGAATTTTTCCCACAAATTCAGGAATTTCTACTTAAGGAAGAAATCATCGAAGAGATAATGAAAGAGGAGTCACCCATTAAAAGTTTGATGGAAGATATAGAAGAATACCTAGAAAATTTAATGGAAGATGAGTCTTCTATTATCAAAAGTTTGATGAAAGAGATAAAATCTCTAGAAAATTTAATGGAAGATGAGTCTTCCATTAAAAATTTTATAGAAGATAGAATTTTTTTGAATGAAATTAAAGAGTGGAACCTGGACATTAAGGATGGCTTTTTCAATTTATTGAAAAAGCTATATCGTGTATATATTAGGCAAATACTAATAGATTTTATTAAAAATGGTCTGAAACGCCATATATCTATCTTGGAAAAAATGGATCTAGAATCTTTTGAAGTTGAATCTCTCAAAGATGAATTTCAAGAAATACTTTTGTATGGAAAGATAAAAACTTTGGTGATGGATTCTCCTTATCCAAATTTGTTTCCAAAAACAAAGGATCCTTTTTCTTCAGAGACTGTTCAGGAACTTCCTGAACAGGAGGCCTCTGAAGAAGAGGTTCTTAAAGAGGAAGTTCCTGAGGATCCTTTTTCTGAACAGTTTTGGGACGAGCCTAAGGCTCTACGGACTTGGGAAAAATATCTTGAAGAGCATATTCAAGAAGAGTATATTCAAGTTTCAAACTCTGACTTTTTTGAAAATTATGTTCAGCGGTTAAATCAGTGGTTAAATTGGATCTTAGAAAATTCTGACTTTTCAGAAGATACTATTCAGTGGGTAAATCAGTGGGTAAATTGGTTGTTAGAGGAGGAACCTGAAGAGGAGGTTCCTGAAGAGGAGGTTCCTGAAGAACAGGTTCCTGAAGAAGAGGTTCTTGAACAGGAGGTTCTTGAACAGGAGGGGAATCTTCCTGAAGATTATTCCCCTGAATGGGATGACTGGGACGAGTATATGATTACGCCTTGTGAAGACCCTATTGAAGAAAGAAGGCTTGCTCTTCAAATTCAAAAGCTTCTTCAGAAGCTTCGTGAAGAGATAAAAAAGGGAAAGGAGGAACTGGATAGAGAGGACAAACCTTATATGGATCATGTAACTGTCTCTCAAATAGACACAAGTTTAGATAGAGAGGAAAAACCTGATATGGATCATGGCACTTCCCATCAAATAGACACAGATTTAGATAGAGAGGAAAAACCTGATATGGATCATGGCACTTCTCATCAAATAGACACAGGTTTAGATAGAGAGGAAAAACCTGATATGGATCATGGCACTTCCCATCAAATAGACACAGATTTAGATAGAGAGGAAAAACCTGATATGGATCATGGCACTTCCCATCAAATAGACACAGGTTTAGATAGAGAGGAAAAACCTGATATGGATCATGCCACTGTCTCTCAAATAGACACAGGTTTAGATAGAGAGGAAAAACCTGATATGGATCATGGCACTTCCCATCAAATAGACACAGATTTAGATAGAGAGGAAAAACCTTATATGGATCATGTAACTTCCTATCAAATAGACACAGGTTTAACCGACGCCATTCAAACAGGCATAGGTCGATTAAATGGTATTCCTATCGCAATCGGAGTTATGGATTTTCAGTTTATGGGAGGTAGTATGGGCTCGGTAGTAGGTGAGAAAATGACCCGTCTGATCGAGTACGCTATCAAGGAATCTCTTCCATTAATTACGGTGTGTGCTTCTGGCGGAGCACGCATGCAAGAGGGAAGTTTCAGTTTAATGCAAATGGGTAAAATAGCCTCTGCGCTGAATATTTATCAACGCAAGAAAAAGTTGTTCTATATATCGATTCTGACATCCCCCACAACAGGTGGAGTGACTGCTAGTTTTGGCATGTTGCCAAATATAATTATTGCCGAACCTAAAGCGTACATTGCATTTGCAGGTAGAAGAGTAATTGAACAGACATTAAATCTGACAATAGAAGATGAGGATTTCCAGACGGCTGAGTATTTATTTCATCATGGGTTATTTGATCAAATCGTTCCACGGAGTATTTTAAAAGGTGTTTTGAGGGATATACTGAAGCTTTACAAGTTTCATTGATTCTGGAAAAAAAAGCAATTCCCCCTTATAAATAAGGAACAACCATTAGAAAAATGAGCTCCTTGTAACAAAACTGCCAGTGATACAGTTTCGCGACGTCGGAATGATTCATTTCATTTGCTTATAAATCCTCAAAGGTATTGATCTTGTAACTGCATACAATAGAATTTCTTCTAATTTTTTTTTATTGGAATAAATTTGAGAATAGAAATTCTTCTATTCGATCAAGTTTCTCAATATGTATAAGCGTTATTGTAAGAGACCTGAATATATATTATGTATATATATTCAGGTTCTGATTTCTATAGAAAATCTTTTGACCTTTTCTCATTTATAAAAAATTTTTCGCCATATTTAAATAAAAAGAAGATTTCGGATTCAACATATCAAATATTTTTTTGGGCTCAAAAAAATATTTGGTGCAAGAACAATATTCTTGTGGATGTGCTTTTAAAAGAAGCACAGGTCCACTGATTTGGTCCTATCACTCATTTGGTCTTATAATAAGACTTTGTAATAAAGATAAATATTTCATTAAGGTACTCATTCTATGATCAATTCCAGCTTACCCTCTATTTTTGTGCCCCTAGTGGGCTTGTTATTTCCGGCAATTACAATGGTTCTCTCGTATTTATATATTCAAAACGACGAGATTTTATGAATCTGATTCAGTCATATTTCATAAATTGGGTTCAATTTTTCAATCATAAAACAATAGAGAGAATTATATATTTTTTGGATGATATAACATAACCTCTTGTAAAGACGAACGAAATGGATCAAAATAGACATCCATCTATATTTAGATCTATTCATATCTGATGAATAGATGCAGATGTACCATCTGTTATCTATTCATCATAGATAACATCTATGGATAGAACCTGTATGGATATCTATGTGAATATAGAGATAGTATTTATATTCTACTAATTTTATGAAGTGTTGTAACTTATAATCGATAAGTTACAATTTCTCAAACAAAAAAATACGAAAAAATGGAAAGCATGGGGAAATAATAGGGAAAATTTGATATTGATATTCTATATTGACTTAGATGCTTATATGTATATAACTAGTTTATTATATTGCTAGCAAATTTATGAGAATTACTTGGGGAGCCAAAAAAAATATTTGGCCTACTCTCAACTTAAATAGGACGCAATTTGTTATGAATCGTCGATCCAAATGGCTCTGGATAGAACCTATAACAGGGTCTCGTAAAATTAGTAATTTTTTTTGGGCTTGTATCCTTTTTTTGGGTTCACTAGGATTTTTCTTAGTTGGAATTTCAAGTTACCTCGGCAGGAACCTTATACCCTTATTGTCATCTCAGCAAATACTTTTTATCCCACAAGGAATTGTAATGTGTTTTTATGGTATTGCAGGTCTGTTCATTAGCTCTTATTTGTGGTGTACAATTTTGTGTAATGTGGGTAGTGGCTACAATAAGTTTGATGAAAAAGAAGGAATTGTATGTCTTTTTCGTTGGGGATTTCCTGGAAGAAATCGTCGTATTTTCCTCCAATTTCTTATAAAAGATATTCAGGCGATCAAAATGGAAGTTCAAGAAGGTATTTTTCCTCGTCGTGTTCTTTATATGGAAATAAAGGGCCAACAAGAAATTCCCTTAACTCGTACTGAGGATAATTTTACTTTACGTGAAATGGAACAGAAAGCTGCCGAATTAGCCCGTTTCTTGCGTGTATCTATTGAAGGATTTTAAAATGGATAGTTATTTTGTTACTCTTTCGCATCCAAATGGATATATACTATCCGTATAGTATATACGAGAGGAAGAAGTTCAAAATAGAACATTTGTCTGGGGATACTTATGGAATCAGCCCGGTATGCTTCGGCAGTTCCCAAGCACTCTCATATCATCCTATCTTTAGATAAAATAAATAGAGCCAGTAGACGGATACGACGTCTCAAAAGGATAGATTTAATTACTATCTAAATGAATTACTATATATATATATATATATAGCACTCTCTCAAACATTTATTTTATTTTCTTTTTTTACAAATGCGTACAAAATTGGAGAATTTCATCTAATATACCTACCGGATTAGAACCAAAAATGTATATGGATCCTATCCCGTAAGCTAGTTTGATCTATTTTGCTAATCAACATCCCTTCATTTTACTTCAAAAAAATTGTCACTTGAAGTAATTCTTTTTTTGGAGAAAGAGTCAGATAGGAAAAGAACAAATAGAGAATTAGTCTAGATCAAAGCGATTTTCAATGATTGATTCTACTGAGAACAATCTCCTTTTTTATTCTACTTCTATTTCGAAGTGAATCGTTCCTCGCCCGAACGATATTTTTTCTCGGAGTTGAAGAATTACGCAATAGATCGATTCTATGAGTCCCATACCTCGTTCTATAACTCGTACTTTGTCCAGATTTTGGACAGAGCTAACGAGCAAATCGAGTTCCTTAGCGATTCACGAATTAGAAGTAGCCAAATATAAAGCATCAGCTTCTCTACGATATCTTGCATGTTTAGTAGTACTGCCTTGGGGAATCTCAATTTCATTACAGAAAGCTTTGGAACCTTGGGTTACAAATTGGTGGAATACTGATCAATCTCAAAAAATTTTTGATTTTTTACAAGAAGAAAATGCTTTAGGAAGATTTGAGAAAATAGAAGAGCTATTCCTGTTAGAAAAAATGGTGGAAGATTCTTTGGAAACGGGTTCACAAGATCTTCGTATAGAAATGAAAAAAAAAATGATCCAATTGGTCAAAATGTACAATCAAGATTGTATCCAAATAATCTCACATTTATTAACAAATCTAATAGGTTCTGCTATTCTAAGTGCTTATCTCATTCTGGGTAAGAATAAACTTGCCATTCTTAATTCTTGGATGCAAGAATTCTTCTATAGTTTGAGCGATACAATCAAAGCTTTTACTATTCTTTTAGTAACCGATCTATGTATTGGGTTTCATTCGCCCCATGGTTGGGAACTGATGATCGATTTGATTTTCGAAAATTATGGATTTTCCCATAACGAACGAATAATATCTGGTCTTGTTTCAACATTTCCAGTCATCTTAGATACAATTTTAAAATATTGGATCTTCCGTCGTTTCAATCGTACATCTCCTTCACTTGTAGTAATTTATCATTCAATGAATGAATAACAAATTTGTACATCCAACAACAATTGAACTGGAATGTTTTTTCATATTCGTCTTTTCCCTTTTTAGTGGGATACTTCGGATTTATTACCTACAATCTTAATCTTAATATAGTAGCAGAATTGCAGACAGGTAACTATGATAGCTACCTACTCCTATTTATTTTCAAACAAATAATTTGAACCAATAATCAAACCATGCAAAATAGAAATACTTATGATGACTGGGTGAAAAAGTGGATAACTCAACCAATTTCCGTCTTGATAATGATACATATAATCACTCGGGCATCCATTGCGAATGCATATCCCATTTTCGCACAGCAAAGTTATGAAAATCCTCGAGAAGCGACTGGGCGTATTGTATGTGCCAATTGTCATTTGGCTAAAAAACCTGTGGAGATTGAGGTCCCACAGTCCGTGCTTCCCGATACCGTATTTGAAGCAGTCGTTAAAATTCCCTATGATACACAAATAAAACAAGTTCTTGCTAATGGTAAGAAAGGAACTTTAAATGTAGGAGCTGTTCTTATTTTACCCGAAGGCTTTGAATTAGCCCCTCCGGATCGTATTTCCCCTGAAATAAAGGAAAAGATAGGTAATCTTTATTTTCAGAACTATCGTCCCAATCAAAAAAATATTATTGTAATAGGTCCTGTTCCCGGTCAAAAATATAGTGAAGTTGTATTTCCCATCCTTTCACCAAATCCTGCTTCTAATAAAGAAGCTCACTTTCTGAAATATCCCATATATGTGGGTGGTAATAGAGGAAGAGGACAAATTTATCCTGATGGGAGCAAGAGCAACAATACGGTCTATAACGCTTCAGCAACAGGTAGAGTAAGTAAAATTTTACGTAAAGGAAAGGGTGGATATGAAATAACTATTGATAATTCATCAGACGGTCGACAAGTGGTTGACATTGTACCTCCGGGACCGGAACTTCTTGTTTCAGAAGGTGAATTCATCAAGGTTGATCAGCCATTAACAAATAACCCTAACGTAGGCGGATTTGGTCAGGGAGATGCAGAAATAGTACTTCAAGATCCTTCACGCGTTCAAGGTCTTTTATTATTCTTAGCATCTGTCATTTTGGCACAGATATTTCTAGTTCTTAAGAAGAAACAATTTGAGAAAGTTCAATTGGCCGAGATGAATTTTTAGGTCCATAAATTCAATTTGAATGCGACCTAAAGCGGACTGAAAGATTTGAATCTCTGCCTTATTAATGGCTAATACAAACAATTTGTATAATCAAATCATGCCTCCTCGGAGATGGAGGGCCTTTCATTCGCCTTTTCCCTCTGTTAAATAAATATATATATATATATATATTTATGTGCATCTTGCACAAGGATTGACTCTGGAACAGACTTGCCGAACGGTCCCCTAGTCATGTGCTACATTGTATATTCTATACATGTCATCTTCTTATTTTTATTTTTATTTTTGATTTTCATCCATCATAGTTAAGAGAGACGATTAAAACAAGAATAGAACGAAGGAAAGAATTAAGCAATCTTTCCTTACTATTCTCCCTGCCTGATCTTATCTCTCATCCTACTCCTTAAAAAGGTCAAAATAGATTTTCCGCTATCTTGTCTCGTCGAGGTCAGAGGATCTTATTAATTTCCCAATTCCGTTCGTCCACGTTCTACTGACGAACTTTTGATAAAAGTAGGAGCAGACGAGTAAAGGGCAATATTTCTCATGGAGAAAATGGGGCCTACTTTGCAAAGCAAACGTTTGAATAAGAGGCTTCTAATAAAAAGAAAGAAAAAAAAAAGGTTTTTTATTTTGGCTTGGGCCGTAAAAAATAAAATTGTCTATTCTTTGCATATTCGGACGGATTTTCGTTCAGACTTTTACTTACATAAAAACATGTAAGATTTGTAGAATCTCATTTGGAGAAATGAACAAATATGGAGTAATAGATATTATGCAGAAGAATCTGTTAATTGATTTCTGCTCGGAGGAACATTCAAACTGGGTCGATCCAATTCTTTGATAATACATATCAGAGGCAGAAGAATAAATGGGCTTATCATCATTACTATAATAATGGGAGTAAATAAAAAAATTGTGGGATTTGTATGAATTTTCTAGTTTTCAATCCCGGAAGAGATTTAAAAAAGAAAGATAAGACCTTACCCCTCTTTGAACTCAAAGAAGGGTAAGGTCTTATCTTTCTTTTTGAGTTTTCGCGTATACAGTATTCCTCATAGATATGAAGTGCATTTCATTACTATAGGGATGACCCTAATCCGGAATAGGAACCGTAGAAAAAGAGACCTAGTAAACCAATCACGATAATACCAGTTAAAGTACCTATCAACCAAAGAGGGATCCTTCCAGTGGTATCGGCCATTTCTCTTACTCCCTTTTACATCACATTTTCTTAAGTAGTCATGCTCAAGACATAAACAATCATAGATATGAGTATTAGATCTCCCCAAATTGGGTGATAAAGAAGATTCTCACTGTTCCTAATTAAAAAAGTAATTAGAGAATAGAACAGCAAGTACAAAAATGAGTAACAGCCCCCAGTAGAGGCTGGTACGATTCAATTCAACATTTTGTTCGTTCGGGTTTGATTGTGTCATAGCTCCGTGATTTAGTTGATATAGAAGTTATCGCTGGATGAACTGCATTGCTGATATGGATCCCAGGAAAAAAACTGTAGGTACAGCTAGTCCGTGAACGGCCAACCATCTAACTGTAAAAATTGGATAGGTTCTATCTATAGTCATTAGTACCTCCTAAAAAGATTTAGTAAATTCATCAAGTTGCTCTAATGAATCGAAACGGCCAGTTACTAATGGAACCTCTTGTCGGCTTTCTGTGAAATACTCATTCGGCCGGGGGCTCCCGAATACATCATAAGCCAAACCTGTGCTTACAAATAACCAACCTGCAATGAATAAAGAAGGTATAGTAATACTATGGATAACCCAGTATCGAATACTGGTAATAATGTCAGCAAAAGCGCGTTCTCCCGTATTCCCAGACATACTAAGCTCCATATATTATTGTAAAGTCAAGGGGGGAATTAATCCCATGAAAGATAGAGATCAGGAAATGGAAAACTACTGATATCTTCTCTAATCCTCGTTTGATTGTCAATATTATACCAAAGGTATATTTGAAGTATACTGAACCAGTATAGCTAACCTTCTGCTAACACAGCAATACAATTTTGCTAAAAATCGAAAGGGAACGTCTTTTTTATTTCTTTCCACTGGACAGAAATGGGAGAATCTCACATGTTTTATTATAGATTCCGGGGGAACTCTGTCTCAATATTGTAACAATTGGACACATAGATGATGGGCAAATCATTTTCATTTCAGCAGCAATCATTGTAATGGCCGCTGCCCTACAGGTGGCTGTATAACTAAATATATGGATGTCACTTCAAGAGGAAGAGCAAGGGGTATCATTATCAATACAACTCCAGAATATTATTCTACCCTTTTTTTCTCTATTTCATTCGGACATTATGTTCGTGTAGATGATCCTAGTCAGTTGCATGAGAAGAGGATCATTGGTGCTACTGTATGGTGCACTTCCATCCAATAGCGCCGTGGGTGAAGTTATGTCATAACTTCATGATTTAATAACATAGCGCTTTGGATGTGGATGACCAAATGTTACTTATCTGCTAGATACAGATAACCCAGCAAATATGGAATATTCCCCAACTCGGTCGAATTGTAGGTCTCTTAAATTAAGAGCTATTCCTATTTTTTTCCAAGAGAGCCAGAATTCTTGTAATCTCAGGCTTTGCTTGTATTACTGACTTTAAGAATGAATATTTCAAAACTGAATCCATCTAGGGGTGCGTGCGAATTAGTGAATTAATAACATCTAGGAATGAATAGAAAAATTGTATTTATGAAATAGTGGAACCAAATCTCCCGGGGAATCCCCTCCGGGAAGCTAGGGGCATTTAAAAATGAACAGATCTGGATAATTGAATTATTTTTTAAGAATTCAATCCTGTCAACTTTTTTAGATCTGCTTTATCTTTGTCAAATATTCCAGCTCTGACTCGATCAAGGAGTAATTTCATTTTTAGGGATCAAATTAGTTATCACTAGTAACAAAAGGTACCAAAGATAGAATACGAGCTCGTTTAATAGCGATAGTCATTAGGCGTTGTTGTTTCGAGGTTAATCGATTCACTCGGCGAGATAATATTTTTCCTCGTTCGCTAATAAATCGGCTAATTAGGCTCATATTTTTATAATCGATTCGATCTCCCGACCCAATTCGTGGCAAACGTTTATGAAAAATTCGCTTCGATTTATTTCGAAAAGATCGCTTCAATTTATTCCGAAAAGATCGCTTAGATCTATTGGGGAAAGATCGCTTAGATCTATTCTGAAAAGATCGTTTCTCTCGATTATCCAAAGATCGCTTAAATGTATTCATAGTTTGTTTCATGAACCTTTCAAATAATTTATTCATAGTTTGCTTTTCTCCCAAATAAACTATTTATTCAAAATATTTTGAAAAGAAATATTGACAGATTTTGTTAAAATACAATTTCTTTCTATATCTGGGATCTATTCTTATCCCTGGGTGGGAGTAGTAGATTAAATCTATTTCTTTATTTCTCCGTGAATGGTATGCTTGTAACAATAAGGACAAAATTTCTTCAATTCCAACCGAGTAGGTGTATTGTGGCGATTTTTTCGAGTGGTATATCTGGAAATACCCGGGAATTTTTGATCAACACTATCTTGGGTACAACTAGTACATTCCAAAGTAATTGTTACTCTTACATCTCCGCCCTTGGCCATAAACTCACTTACTCTGGATATTAGGTATACTTCTCTTTTTTTGGACCTTTTTTTTGGAAAAAAAGAGAAGAAAGAAAATGGGATAGAAGTTGTCGGAGATCCAATGATTCAAGATTTTATTACTTATTCATATTCATTCTCGTAATAAAATCTTGAATTAGGAGTTTTCAGTAGTATGATACTTGTAGGAATAACTTTTGGATCTATATTTAGATTTTGTTTGATTCTAACCCCTCCCGAGCTCTTAACTCGGATCTATTGGGAGCTGAATCAACTCATTTCGTTTCTCCAAGAGGAAAGGGAGAGAAGGGATCTAGCAGATTTTTTCCTTTCAGATTCACAGGGGAACTAAAAAGAAAAAAAGGGGAAAGTCAGAGCATCTGGAAAAAAACGATTGATCTCTATCAATAAACCGGCCAAACACCCGAACCATAAAGTCGCTAGCACAGGCGCTGTGGAAAGATATGTCTTTATATCTTGCATTGTTTGTAAGTTCTCCTTGTCAATAATGATGCATATTTTATATGGTCAACTACATTCGTAGTTGATGAATCTCACATTTGTATTTGATGAATCTCTTGTACAGGGAACTCGGAACAGATATCTGTACAATGATCAAGAATATAAGATGTTACTATTTCTGGAACAGAACATGTTTCATTACCAGATCTTGTAAATGAATAATCATGTTTTAGATGATATATCTTACATCTATAGAGTCTATTCATGAGACCCAATAAAAATGAAAGTGGATAAATATGTGTGGAAAAAAAATTTAGGTCATATAAAATAAAATTCAAGTCTAACAATTGGAAGGGATGTAGCGCAGCTTGGTAGCGCGTTTGTTTTGGGTACAAAATGCCGCAGGTTCAAATCCTGTCATCCCTACCGTAGTTCTTTTCCTACGGAAGGAAAGAAAGAAAAGAATGCGAGATCCATTGATATTGATTCAATGAAACAATAACTATCAGTTATTGCATCATGCCACATGCAAAAGTGTTTTAAGAGTAGAAAAAGGATTTTTCTATTTCTTTCCTATCCGGGCTTCTCCTAAGAAAGCGCTCTTAGTTCAGTTCGGTAGAACGTAGGTCTCCAAAACCTGATGTCGTAGGTTCAAATCCTACAGAGCGTGATCCTTAAATTGGATACAATTTTCTTGACGGATTATCAAGAATTCTAACTAGAATGGTCAACGGAATATGGCCTCCCAGGATAAGTAGGAGGCCAATTTTAAAAAGGATGTTCCTCAATCAAATATCCAATTGATCACCACGTCGGTATTGTAAATATGCAGTTACGAATAATCCAGCCAAAGTTATAGGAATTAAACCTAACACAATTCCGGATAGCAAAGCCTCAATCATTTTGATTCAAAAGAATAGGTAAAAATAAAAGCTACCTGGGATAGTATCCCGAATTGACTAGGAATCTCAATAACAATCAATTGATATTGAGAGAAGCCACGAGATTCTGATTAACTAAAATAAACGAATAATTTTTTATATTTACTTATTTCAAATAAGTCGTATATTGCTTAAACCGATGAATAGGACTAAGGTTAAAATTAGCGAAGCCAATAAGAAACCAAAATAACTAATTATAGTAGGCATGGAAGGACTCAATAGAAAAAATCTGATTGATACATATCTTTCTAAGGCAATTACCTGTATTTATCTTCTTTATGAGATACAATCAGAATGAAAAAGATCAATTGTCCAACCAACTTGATACCAATTCAGAATTCTATATCTAACAATATGAGTGTTATGAGCAAGTATGGATGGAAGTATATATATAGCCTTCCAAGCTAACGATGCGGGTTCGATTCCCGCTACCCGCTCACATTCCTTATTCAAAATCTTTTTCGTGGACAATCTCTCATTCAAAATGAATGTTTGATTTCCATGTAACATATCTTCTATTCTTTCTTTCCTGAACTTCATTAACCTCATTTTGGATGGATAAAAAGGGGATTTGTCCTCGATAAAGTATCCCAGAGAATAATGGAAAAAAAAAGAAAGAGCGTCCATCGTCTAATGGATAGGACAGAGGTCTTCTAAACCTCCGGTATAGGTTCAAATCCTATTAGACGTAATACTCTCTCTTCAATATCAATTGTTCAAGATTGTTTTGCTCAGAAATATAGCAAAAGAAATATATGAATAGAGCTCTATTCATTATCTTTATAAATAGCACCAATACCAACTGTGTAGTGTAACCCCTTCATGACTTGTGGAATGTTATATTCCTTTTAACAGATATGATAATATCTAAGGTAATGGCTACGGGATTAATTTTGCAATCATTCTCATCGGATCATCTGGCATTATCTTAACCAGTTCGTTCAAAAGATTGGAACGGAAGAAACTTCTTGTACAGCCAAGGAGAGTAAAAGTTAATTTCTTACATTTAGGTGTAAAAATGAGAATATTCATGAATATTTTTAAAGATTATAGAAAAGCAATTACTGTCTAATACAGCTATTTGCGCAAGTGTTTTACGATTTGGAAGCAACTGCCTTTTATACAAATATTGTATAAATTTGTTATAAGAGACTCCATTAGCACGGGATGCTGCATTGATTCGAGTAATCCACAAACGACGAAGATCTCTCTTTTTTTTACTTGTATCTCGGTGAGCGGAAACTAAGGCTCTATTTTTCTGTTGGTTAGCAGTTCGAAAAAGTTTTGAATGGGCCCCTCGAGAGCCTGATACAAATGTAAGAATTTTTTTTCGACGTTTTCGAGCTATATATCCACGTTTAACTCTGGTCATTGAAGTTGATTCTCGTGAATGACTAATCTATTTTTTGATCAGTCATTCTTTTGTTTGGTTTATTAAAAATAAAACTAATTCTTCTAATGTAGAAAATACAGCTTCCAATGGCTTTTGCTACTGCAACCTTCCCAACCATAATTCCCTTCAGTTAGGCACCTTCTAGGTAGGCAAGGGATGGGACCTTGCACGAAGAAAAAATCATGGGTTTCATCGTTTCTATGGTTCTTTCTCTAACGGTAAGGTCCTCTCTATACGCCGGAGCCCTTTATTTCTAGGATATGAAATGACTATGTTATTGGTAACTTGTACAATTTACCACCTCCAGCTCTACTCCCAAATAATCAAGTAAAAAATATTCTCATGATAAGATTTATCCATACAGTGACGACATGTAATTATAAGAGTTGGCCAGGTAGCTAACCTTGTTGGTCCGTTCTCGCAGCAATAGAAGCATAATTTTCATTTGTGCTTCTTTCGATTTGCATGATTTCCTCGCTCAATGGATTGATGACCATTCGCTACCAATGAGGAATTGCTTTTCATCCCACATCAAGGTGATTGGATTTGCACCAATGGAAACCATAAATTTCATCCCCGGTAAGGTTAGATGATAGATCTGTACTTTGCCACAGCAGAAAAGAACAGCTCTTCTGTTAGAAGAATCTCCTAGTCCATTTCAGCTTCTGATCCAAACGAGTCGCACATACACCCTAGCACATACTCCTCTACGCTGAGGACACCCTCGAAGAGCAGGGGATTTTGTTCTATTTTTTATCGGCTGTCTCGCATTTCTAGTAAGTTGTTGAATAGTCGGCATTCTCGATTCTATGTGAAATTGACTGGTTTGGATTGATCCTAACCAACCATATAAGGTCAACTAAAACTTGTTCATTTGAACAACCTGTGAAAAGGAAGAGGGGATTAAAAACTAGATGTCCCTAATCCTTCCGTTCGTCCATCAACGTGTTTTGATCTCAATGAAATTGGATCTAATTGGAATGGCATAAACACATCCTCGAAACCCTTCTTTTATTCTAAAATATATATATATATAATATTATATTTTATATCATATTCGATTGTAATTCATCAATCAAAAGGAAAATTTCAAAGATGAAAGAATATTTCATTAAACGTAGTAGTTGCTATAATACATAATGTTGCCACCCAGGCAGGAGGGCAGTTTATTTTATTAACAAAAAAAATTGGCTATAGTTCATATTAGAGTCTATTTAACTCTCTTGAATACGTTTTCAGGCAGGAAAATTGGATATAGTTTTTTATTATAGTCGTATTGAAAACTTTGTTGAATACGTTTTCGTATATGTCTCCATATAATCTTGTCTCTATGTCATATTTGATCGTGATTCGCTTCTTCTTTGCATTAAAACCAATGCCACTCGGTGTTCCAAAAGTGCCTCATCAACACTTCGAAGACGAAGATGCAGTTTGGCTCGACTTATACAACAAACTTTATGAAGAGAGATTACTTTTTTTGGCTAAACCGCTCGAGGACGAGATTGGAAATCAACTCGTTAGTATGATGGTATATTTGACTCTAGATGATATAACTAGAGAGCAATTTATATTTATTCACTGTACCGGTGGATCAATAATACCAGGAATAGCTCTTTATGATACTATGCAATATATACCACCAGAAATATATACAACAGTCATCGGGATAGCTGCTTCAATGGGATCTCTCATCTTAACCGGAGGGCGCCCTGGTAAACGTATAGCATTTCCTAGCGCTACGGTTATGCTCCACCAACCTGCTAGTACTTACACGGATGGAATGTCAAGAATATGTATACAGAATGATGAAGACGTAACAATTATTAAAGAACAAATTGTAGACATTTATATAGAAAGAACATCTCTTCAAGATAAGTTCGTCGTTTGGGATGAATTAGACAGAGATCATTTTATGTCAGCAGAGGAGACCCTAGAATATGGCATTGTTGATCTCATAATGGACAAAGAGATGGTACCCCCCTGGTTAGAAATCAAATGGGGTCCTAAAAAACAGAACAATTGGAACAGGATTACTCACGAGAAATTTCTAAATGGAAATGGAGCTCCTCCTATAAATGGAAATACTTTTTCACAGTAAAAGTATTTTATGTGTTTGATTTATTGTTTTTTATTATTAATATTGTTTCCAACTTAATATTGAAAAGTTGGTATGTATTCTTTTTTTTATGATTTTTTTTGATAGAAAATATCAAGATCTGAGATCTTGGGAGATCCCAATTAATATAAAATTCATAAAACTACTTATCAAATTAGGAGTATCCTTCTAATTTGATAAGCTAAGTTCTGATGAACTTGAATCGGTTTCACATTTGGACTGGATTATCTTTATTCTTTTTTTGGAATAAAAATAATGCACCCGGAGGAGCAGAGGAGGGTTCTCTACCCGCAGGGGACACAAAGAGAAGAGGTGTCCCTTGCAGGGTTGGAGCCTCGCAATTACTAGCGAATATGCTTTTTCTTTTATACCCTTCCTCGTTCATGGTTTGAGATTCTGGTGTCCCAGGCGTAGAGGAACCACACCAATCCATCCCGAACTTGGTAGTTAAACTCTACTGCGGTGACGATACTGTAGGGGAAGCCCTGCGGAAAAATAGCTCGATGCCAGGATGATAAAAAGCTTTATGTCTCTTATTTCTATTCAGAGGTCGTCTTCTTTTCAAAACCCCGACATTCCTTCTTTCCCGCTCCACACTTCGGAACGCAAGTTTGATTGTGTTTGATCGGCGGTAGAAATGGGACCAATTCCCACATTGTCTATTGGTACATAGAAATGATAAAATATTTCCGCTTATCCTTGCTGCTATTATGAATAGAATTGTTTTGAAACTGTTCCATTAATGGCCTCGAATAGATATTCACCTTTGAGATAAAGGTTTAGTTCCATAGCATGATATTCTCTAATGCGAGAAAGCTACATAGTGTCTACTTTTTCTGATAAAGGGGTATTTTCATGGGTTTGCCTTGGTATCGCGTTCATACCGTCGTATTGAATGATCCTGGCCGGTTAATCGCTGTGCATATAATGCACACAGCTCTAGTTGCTGGTTGGGCTGGTTCAATGGCTCTTTATGAATTAGCAGTTTTTGATCCATCTGATCCTGTTCTTGATCCAATGTGGAGACAAGGTATGTTCGTTATACCTTTTATGACTCGTTTAGGAATAAAGGATTCATGGGGTGGATGGAGCATCACCGGAGAAACTGTAACTAATCCAGGTATTTGGAGTTATGAAGGTGTGGCTGGAGCACATATTGTGTTTTCTGGCTTGTGCTTTTTAGCAGCTATCTGGCATTGGGTATATTGGGATCTAGACATATTCGTTGATGAACGTACGGGAAAACCTTCTTTAGATTTGCCCAAGATCTTTGGAATTCATTTATTCCTATCAGGAGCAGCTTGCTTCGGATTCGGAGCATTTCATGTAACGGGTTTGTATGGTCCTGGAATATGGGTGTCTGATCCTTATGGGCTAACTGGAAAAATACAACCTGTAAATCCAGCGTGGGGGGCTGAAGGTTTTGATCCTTTTGTTCCGGGAGGAATAGCTTCTCATCATATTGCAGCAGGTATATTGGGTATATTAGCAGGTCTATTCCATCTTAGTGTTCGTCCTCCCCAACGTTTATACAAAGGATTGCGTATGGGGAATATTGAAACTGTCCTATCCAGCAGTATTGCTGCTGTGTTTTTTGCAGCTTTCATTGTGGCTGGAACCATGTGGTATGGCTCCGCAACAACTCCGATCGAATTATTTGGCCCCACTCGTTATCAGTGGGATCAGGGATACTTCCAACAAGAAATAGATCGACGAGTTCGTGCCGGTTTGGCTGAAAATCTCAGTCTATCAGAAGCTTGGTCAAAAATTCCTGATAAACTCGCTTTTTATGATTATATTGGGAATAATCCAGCTAAAGGGGGATTATTCAGGGCAGGTGCCATGGACAATGGGGATGGAATAGCTGTTGGTTGGTTAGGACACCCCATCTTCAAAGATAAAGAGGGACATGAACTTTTTGTACGTCGTATGCCTACCTTTTTCGAAACATTTCCAGTCGTTCTAGTTGATGAAGAAGGAATTGTGAAAGCTGATGTTCCTTTTAGGAGAGCAGAATCAAAGTATAGTGTTGAACAAGTAGGCGTAACTGTTGAGTTCTATGGGGGTGAACTTGACGGGGTCAGTTTTGGTGATCCTGCTATAGTTAAAAAATATGCTAGACGCGCTCAATTAGGTGAAATTTTTGAATTAGATCGCGCTACTTTGAAATCCGATGGTGTCTTTCGTAGTAGTCCAAGGGGTTGGTTTACTTTTGGACATGTTACATTTGCTCTTCTTTTCTTTTTTGGGCACATTTGGCATGGTGCTAGAACCCTATTCAGAGATGTTTTTGCTGGTATTGATCCGGATTTGGATGCTCAAGTAGAATTTGGGGCATTCCAAAAACTGGGGGATCCGACTACTAAAAGACAAGTTGTATAATATGACATTGCTACGATCTTTAATCAATATCGAGAGATTCCACCAAATATTCATTCTCACTAAGAATCAAAATATTTTGATTTCTTATCTTTCTTTCTTATCTTTTTTTTTAATGTTATAATTAGTACGAAAGCTATCTCCATAATTGTAAACTACGATCGAATCTATGGAAGCATTGGTTTATACATTCCTTTTGGTATCGACCTTAGGGATAATCTTTTTTGCTATTTTCTTCCGAGAACCACCCAAAGTTCCAGATAGAGGGGGAAAATAATTTTTGTTCTTTTCCTCCTCATTGTTATTATCAAAGAAAGGCCTTCCCGGTAGGGAAGGCCTTTCTTTCAACTAGTCTTCGTGCTCTTCAAAAGGATCTCTAAGTTGTTCAGAGGGTTGCCCAAAGGCGGTGTACAGGGCATAACCAGTAAAACTCACAAGTAAACGAGATATGGAGATAGCGACTAAGGTTGCAGTTTCCATTGTTAGGTAATCCCATGTATATATATATATATATGGAATAGTATACAAAGTTAACAGATCTCAACCAATGCAATAGTTTTTATGGCTACACAGACCATTGATGATACTTCCAGAACCAGGCCAAGACGTACTACTGTAGGAGATTATTTAAAACCGCTTAATACAGAATCTGGTAAAGTAGCTCCCGGATGGGGAACTACTCCTTTCATGGGTATTGCAATGGCTCTATTTGCAGTATTCTTATCTATTATCTCGGAGATTTATAATTCTTCCGTTTTATTGGACGGAATTCCGGTTAGTTGGGTCTAGAGAAACTAGAACATCCCCCCCGAATCCCAAGTTATTCAAAATAAAAAAGAACTAAGGAATTCAAGGCGAGCTATTGGATAGCTCGAGTTTCTAGGTTATTACGTTCCGGTAGTTTGATCGTGTAATTACTTTTATCTAAGGAAAGGATTTTTGGAATATGGGTGTGCGACTTGTTAAAATTGATCTCTACTCTAGTACAGAAGACCAGTCTGTTATCTTCATAAAGGTGGTCCTACCTCGTTAGATATTGATCAAAAGTTAATATTTGGAGCACGAGGAATAGATATATTCAAGAAGATCTGAACTATGGTTTGTACCTGTCACTTGGACCTCGTCACCAGGTTTGTAATAACTTGAAAGAAGTATGATCAGAAATTGAGGGATCTCTCCTTCTTCTGCTGACTCTGGCTGAAGAAATGAGATACTATATCATTTCTCTTAGTTAGCTTATTTCATTAAGTGAGCAATAATTCAATTAAAAGGTTATTACCCAGAGAACCTTTTTGGAATTTAATAAAATTATCGGGGTAGAATCTAAATCTGAGGTTCAGATTGATTCATCTGTTGAGATCTCAACAAGATAATTCCTATTGATCGTCGATACTAGTTGTTCTCTAAGTAATTTATATCACGAATAGGATAAAAGATTGTTCAAAAGGCCTATAGCAATTTATTATGCATAAGAATGAGCCAACTTGAAATTTTAGCATTACAAAGTCTTCCTTCTTATTGTAGGAGATCCTGGATTATTACTAATTTTATTCATTCATATCCCCAGGGAACGAAGTATCAAGTATCTCGAGATTTTACAATTAATATATTCGTTCAAAAAGGTATTTGGGTGTTCTTGTTTAAGCCGTATGAAAGGAAATTCTCATGTACGGTTTTCAGAGGGGGAATTGAAGTTTACCTATCTCAATAAAGTATACGATTGGTTCGAAGAGCGTCTCGAGATTCAGGCGATTGCAGATGATATCACTAGTAAATATGTTCCTCCTCATGTGAATATATTTTATTGTCTAGGGGGGATCACACTGACTTGTTTTTTAGTACAAGTAGCTACTGGTTTTGCCATGACTTTTTACTATCGTCCGACCGTTATAGAAGCTTTTGCCTCGGTTCAATACATAATGACCGAAGTGAACTTTGGTTGGCTAATCCGATCCGTTCATCGATGGTCGGCAAGTATGATGGTTCTAATGATGATCTTGCACGTATTCCGTGTTTATCTCACAGGTGGATTTAAAAAACCTCGTGAATTAACTTGGGTTACGGGTGTAATTCTGGCTGTACTAACCGTATCTTTCGGTGTAACTGGTTATTCTTTACCCTGGGATCAAATTGGTTATTGGGCGGTCAAAATTGTGACCGGTGTTCCTGAGGCTATTCCTGTAATAGGATCTCCTTTGGTAGAATTATTACGCGGAAGTGTTAGTGTGAGTCAATCTACCTTGACTCGTTTTTATAGTTTACACACTTTCATATTACCCCTCCTTACCGCTGTATTTATGTCAATGCACTTTCTAATGATTCGTAAGCAGGGTATTTCAGGTCCTTTATAGAGAGGAAAGATAGATTTTGAATGAGTATCAATGAGTATTCATAACCCATCCTTTTGTTGAGTAATGACAATATATCATTGCCGGGAATATTTCATATTGGAAATATGGAAATAAGAAACCATGCTCCTCGGAGTTCCTCGGATTTCTACTTTCAATTCTGAAGTATTATTCATCCAATACAAACAATTGAAGTAGATCCTCAGCTCAGACGGAGAAGATGGATTATGGGAGTGTGTGACTTGAACTATTGCTTAGGCCGTGCAGATACATTCTTCAATCTGCCTTATAAAAATAAAAGTGTCTCTGCCCCAATTTTCTTATCAGAAATAGGAAGTCTAGAACCTGGGTAAAAGGCATCGGTCGATTTGTTCCGTTCCAAGAGAGTTATTTCTATGATCAAATCCGAATTAGGAAGGGCTCCGTGAGATCCGGGTAATAGTGTAATATAATAAATAACATATTACTTATACTTTGCTTTTCATAGTATGAAAATGCATCCATTTCCCTTGCATTTCAATAAGGTAAACTATCGGAGTAAAAGAAGGGATCTAAGGAAGGAGAAAGGCCAGATCAGTAACAAGTCAATACCTTGTATGCTTTTGAGATATATTCGTGGGGATAAACACGGATTACAAGGAATAAGATGATCCAAAAGGCATGTTGATCATGATCGAATTTGTAAGCTTACTTGGGTACTGAGCATTTAATCTTAAATAAAAAAATTACCACGAAGGGTATAGGTTTTTTGATTATTATTCTGACGATACGCCCTTTATTAGTTTGAGTTTAGCTATTGCTCGAGCCGGATGATCAAAAGGGGCATGTCCGGTTCCTTCGGGGGATAGATTCATAAGGGTCTACTTATCCCAATAACAAAGAAACCTGACTTGAATGATCCTGTATTAAGGGCTAAATTAGCTAAAGGTATGGGGCATAATTATTATGGAGAGCCCGCTTGGCCCAATGATCTTTTATATATTTTTCCAGTAGTAATTTCAGGTACTATTGCATGTACCATAGGTTTAGCGGTTCTTGAGCCTTCAATGATTGGTGAACCGGCAAACCCATTTGCAACTCCTTTGGAAATATTGCCCGAATGGTATTTTTTCCCTGTATTCCAAATACTTCGTACAGTGCCTAATAAATTATTAGGTGTCCTTTTAATGGCCTCAGTACCCGCGGGACTATTGACGGTACCTTTCTTGGAGAATGTGAATCAATTCCAAAATCCATTTCGTCGTCCAGTGGCTACAACAGTATTTTTAATCGGTACTGCAGTAGCCCTTTGGTTAGGTATTGGGGCAACGTTACCTATTGATAAATCTTTCAGTTTAGGTCTTTTCCAATTTGATTTAACTTAAAATATCCAAATATTGAAACAAATCTTTCGTGGGTATATCTAGGGAGTAGTTGCTTCAAGACAAATTATCTCTGCCTAGATATATCCACCTTGTCAGAAAATTTGAATATTCTATGAAAGAAATATGTTGAAGATTCAATCCAAATAGAGTTATTCTAACTCTTTTCCAGAATAACTTAGGGAAAAGGAATGAATGCAGAGATAAAATGGAGCTATTTCATGAACCTAAAACCGATTCCTGGGTAGGTCAATTGCAAAATTATTTATAACTGTCAATATTTGTTCGACAGATTGTTCCCCGAGGCGTTCAATTCTCATTAGATCTTCTCGACTGTAATTCAAGAGGTCTGATAATGTATTTATGTTGGCTTTTCTGAGGCAGTTATAGACCCTAGGGGGTAACTCCAATTGGTCAATAAAAATATGTTTGAATTCAACTCCTTTTTTCGTTCTCCCCATATCGGTCGATATATACAAAAGGGGTAAGGAAGGAGGCATATTATCATTCTGATTGTTCGCTCCATCGATGCTCTGTTCCTCTGCAGACAAGAAAGGAAGGAATAACTCAATCAAATTCCGAGAAGCTTCGTAAAGTGCCTCTCTAGGAGTTAATCCTCCATTCGTCCATATCTCAAGAAAAAGAATTTCTTTTATCTCATTTCCGGTCCAATAAGAATGAATACTATAATTTACACTTCGAACAGGCATAAAGACAGCATCTATAGGAAAAATTCCATCTTTAGAATTGTAATTCTTTGGATTTTGCAAAATATATCCGCGCCCTTTTTCAATTTGTAATTTTATATCCAAGGTAATTGATTTATTTATGTTAGCTATATGTTGTGTAGTATCAATTATTTTCGCAGAAGGCGGTAATATGATATCTTGAGCGGTTACATTTTTGGGTCCAACGATATAGAGAGATGCTTCTCGAATTCCGTACGGATCACTTCTAAGTACAATTTCTTTCAGATTCATCAAAATATCATGCACTGATTCTTCAATACCTATTATTGCAGAATATTCATGTGTTATGTTTTTAAATTTCGCACGTGTGATACATGTTCCTTCTACTTCTCCAAGTAAAGCTCTTCGCATTCCAATACCTATTGTATTGGCTTGACCTTTGCAAAGCGGATATAGAATGAAACGGCCATAATGAAGACGCTTACTGTCTTCTCTGGATTCGACGCACTTCCATTGTGGTCTCTTAAGAGAGACTGAGATTTCATCTTGAATCATATTAAATTCATTTGATTTGAATAGATTATTTCATCATTTTTTCTGTTTAAATTCATTCAATTCTTACAAACGTCTTTTTTTGGGAGGTCTACAGCCATTATGTGGCATAGGAGTTACATCACGTACATAATTTAATACTATGCCACTTTTACGAATGGTTCGTAATGCTGTATCTCTCCCCTTACCAGGGCCACTTATCATAACATCTGCTCGTTTCATACCCTGATACATTAATGTACCAATAACATTTTCTACTGCAGTCTGAGCAGCAAATGCTGTACCTCTTTTCTTGCCTTTGAATCCACAGGCACCGGCAGAAGACCAAGAAACCACTTGTCCCCGTACATCTGTAACAGTAACAATGGTATTGTGAAAACTTGCTCGAACGTGAATAACTCCTTTCAGTATGCGACGTTCATTTCTACGTGAACTAATTCTTCTTCTTTTTGTAATTTTTGACATATTAATCGTTTTTTTTAATCGTTTCATATCTATGAGATAAAAAAAATCTTTCTATCTATCTAAATATATCTATATAGATAGATAGATTTAGATAGATTGGATGTCGAAATATATTTTCTACATTCGTTTCTTGATATCGAGAAGGATTACCCCTGTCTTTGTTTATGTCTTAAATTGGAACAAATTACCATAACTCGTCCCCGCCTACGAATTAGTCGACAACTTTCACAAATTTTACGAACAGAAGCACGGATTTTCATGTCTGTGGTCCTTCAATTTGGAATTGGTATCATCATATTCCATTTCGTTTTCTGAGAAAATAGAGCCCATCTAATTAATGAGCCTCTATATTGATCTCTATCAGATGTTCGATCAAAAGGGGATCTCATCATTTGAAGATTTGTTGCGAAGTCTATAAACTATGCGTCCTCTAGTTAAATCATAAGGACTTAATTCGACCTTGACTCTATCTCCTGGTAGTATTCGTATAGAGTTCTGTCGAATTCTACCCGAAATATAGGCTAGAATATCGCATCCGTTATCCAAACGGACACGAAACATACCGTTGGAAAGTGATTCAGTAACTAAACCTTCCGCATTGATCAAATTGGAATCCTTCTTCATAGTAAGTAAGGTCTTAGTGATAATTTAATTATAGAATTACTTCATTATAGATAAGTGGGAATAAGCATCATCTCCAGAGATGAGGATAGTATTTTTTTTTTTTTTCACTTGTTTTGCTGCCTTTTCATATCTTACAGAATCACTTGTTTCACACAAAATTGAAATGAATTACCATACATAACATAATATTTCTCCGCCAATTTTTTTTTTGCGAGCTTCTCGATCGGTCATAATTCCTTGGGAAGTAGAAAGGATTACGATCCCCATTCCACCTAGAACTTTAGGGATCTCCCGAGAATTGGAATAGATTCTCAGACCAGGTTTGCTAGTACGCTTTGAAGTGGTTATATATGTCTTTTTCTTCCTTTTTCTATATCTTGAAGTTGAAACCAAAAGAGATTTTTGGCCTTCCCGATGTTCCCTAATATCTTCTATAAAACCTTCTCGTAGAAGGATCCTTCCAATCTTCTCAGTAATATTAGTAGCTGCTACTCGAACTGTTTTTTTTTTTACCATGTCAGCGTTTCTTATAAAAGTCATTAGATTGGCAATAGTATCGTTACCCGTGACGAACTAATTCTTAGGAATTCCCGATCTCAATATAAAAGGCATGTTTGATCTTTTTTGAGGAATATGCCTGAAATGCAATCTACAAACTGCATATTCATTTTTGTACGATTACTTCTACAAAATATATCTAGCAGTATTTATAAGACTTCGGGAGCCAATGATACTATTTTGGTGAAATTCAATTGTCTCAATTCCCGAGCAACTGAACCAAAAACTCGAGTTCCTTTTGGATTTCCTTGCTGATCAATGACAACTGCTGCATTGTCATCAGATCGTATTATCATTCCATTGTCTCGTTTTAGTTCTTTACACGTGCGTATAACTACGGCTCTAACTACTTCTGATTCTTCCAGGGGCATATTAGGTGCTACTTCTTTAATTATAGCAATTATAACGTCCCCAATATGAGCATATTTACGATTACTTGCCCCTAGAACTCGAATACACATTAGTTTTCGTGCTCCACTGTTGTCCGCTACATTCAAATAAGTTTGAGACTGAATCATTTTTCCTCCAAAAGATTTGTTATCTCGGCAAAAATAAAAAAAAAAAGAGAATATCTGATCTACGAACTAGTAATCTTCTTACGCCAGAAAGATCTCTTTCGTTCTGTATTATATGGTAGGCGAAGCAGTAATAAATTGAGTATGTATAGGCATTTTGTATGCAACGATTTGAAAAGCTGCTCTAGCTACAGTCTCTGATACTCCGCCTATTTCATAAAGTATTCGACCTGGTCTGACGACAGATACCCAATATTTGGGCGCTCCTTTCGGTTTCCCTGAACCCATACGTGTTTCAGCAGATCTCATTGTAATAGGTTTGTCCGGGAATATACGTATCCATATTTTTACGCCGCGACGGGCATAACGAGTAATTGCCCGTCGTCCTGCTTCTATCTGCCCAGATGTGATCCAAGCAGGTTCAAGTGCCTGAAGAGCAAATCTGCCAAAACAAATGCGATTGCCCCGATAAGATACTCCCTTCATTCTTCCCCTATGTTGATGACGAAATTTCGTTTTTTTTGGGTTCTAGTCGATGGTTATAGTGAGTAATAATATTTAGAATATTTTAATTCCATCTCTACTTCAGAACCGGACATGAAAGTTTCTTCTCATCCGGCTCCTCGTGAAGAATCTATGTCAAAATTGGACAATCAATATTGATATTGTGTGCTATATATTATATATATATATATATATAGTATATAGAATTGACGGAACGATTATTTTATTTCCATCGAGATTGCCCAATAAGAATTTCACAGGCGAATATTGACTCTTCCAGTATTTGCTTCATGGGGTCGACTTATAGACTCCATTGAGATGAATTCCTTGTTGGTTTATTTCGCCATCCTATCCAATGGATGATTTAGATCCTATATGATCTTATACAGTCACAGGTTCCATCGTTCCCATAGCTTTTAAATTAAATTGATGTTAAGGTCTTCCCTCTGCAATGGAGCTCTCATTTCATTTGTTACAGAATCAATTTCCTTAGTTTCCATCGACCCGCAGCTCTCTTTTTTTTTTTTCATAAACTGAATCCATTCAATCCTGAATGAATCAGGATGATTCTTATGCTTTATCACACTGCTCTTTTGGGGTGATTTATGAACCATACAATACTGGAAGGAAGAAGATTTCATTCTTTCTTCTTCTCCTTCCCGCCTTTTTTCTTTTCTTGCATTACCGAACACCTTTCTCGCTTCACGAGAGATATAGATCTCATTTGTCTGTCCCTTTGTGGAAGAAGGTCTTTCATTCATTTAATATAACTATGTAATAGATCTATCTACCTATAGTTATTAGCTTTATCTTGGCAATATAAAGTCATGAGTTGGTTTCTAATACCAGAGACCAATCCATCCTTATTTTGAGTTCTCCATCACTCATTTCAGAAAAGAACCAAAAGCTCGATCTCAACGAGTCGCACACTAAGCATAGCACTGTTCCAGGATGGTCAATATAATTTCTATTTGATCTGATAGAATTGATGATTTATCATCGGTCAGATTATGGAAAGGATCAATTATTCTTCATCCTCAAAAATCCAAATTTTGATACCTAATACTCCATAAATGGTTTGAGCCGCATAATAACCATAATAAATTTTAGCTCGAATGGTCTGTAGGGGAACCCTACCTTGCTTGGTCGATTCGGCACGGGCCCTTTCTTTTCCATCGAGACGTCCTGCGATTTGGATTCGAATACCTTTTACACCTGCCTCTTTAGCCAGTTCCATAGCTTTTTGCATTGTTTTTCTGAATGGAACTCTATTCTTTATTTGTAGCGCAATATATTCCGCAAGAATATTAGGTTCTCTATAAGGTTTCGCAACTTTTTCTAGAAAAATGAAAAGTTCTCGGTGCACAGAAAGCCTATTTTGTAAAACCAAATATTGTATATCGTTTCTTAATTTTTTCATTTCTTGACGTACACCTGGTCTTTTGGTTAACAAGTTGGGAAATCCAATATAAATTTTGATATTAAACAAATCAATCTTTTTTCCAATCTCTATACGTGCAAGTCCCCCATAATTCGAGGAGCTCTTTATAAGTTGTATATAATTTTCAATGCAATTATGTATTTTTTCATCTTCTCGTAGATCTTCGGAATAATCCCTTTGTTGTGCAAACCAATGGGAACGATGATTTTGGGTGAAACCAAGTCTAAAGCCAAGTGGATTTATTTTATTTCCCATACATATTTTCCTTTTTGGTATTCTCTCGAATAATTGAATTATTCGATCTATCTGGATATTTCTTCCAATACAATAGTTATATGACAAGTGGGTTTATGGATTTGATAACCACGTCCCCGAGCTCTAGGTTTAAACCTTTTTAAAAGAGCACCTTCATTCACTTCGGCTCTACTGACAAATAAATTGGCTTTGTTTAAACCCATATTGTGATTAGCATTTGCGGCTGCAGAAGAAATTAACTGTAATATGGGATAACATGCTCCATAAGGCATCAGTTCCAGTATCATTAGTGCTTGTCCATAGGAACGACCACGAATTTGATTAATTACTCTACGCGCTTTATGAGCAGACATACATATATGTTTAGCCCAAGCTCGTATTTCTGGACTTGGACTCTTATTTATCATTAACCTTCATCCTCCCCAATCTACAAATACTATTAACGATAAGATTTCTTATCGTTTTTCAATTTCTTATCGTTTTTCGATTTCTTATTGTTTTTTTGATTTCTTATCGTTTTTTGTCGTATGTTCCCGGAAAATGACAGTAGGCGCAAATTCCCCCAATTTGTGGTTTACCATACGATCTGTTATATAAATTGGTACATGTTCCTTTCCATTATGAACAGCAATTGTATGACCAATCATTGCGGGTACAATGGCAGATGCCCGGGACCAGGTCACTATTATCTTCTTTTCTCCCTTCTTGTTTAGATTTTCAATTTTCCTTAATAAAAAATTAGCTACAAAAGGATTTTTTCTTAATGAACGTGTCATGGCCAATTACCTTTCTTTTGAATTACCTTTCTTTTTGTTGAAAGAAAAGATAAAATGGATTTCCAACTATTCCTACTTACGTCGACGAAGGATTGAAGTATCACTATATCTATTCCTCTTCCGACTCTTCCTTCCAAGCGCACTATAACCCCAGGGGGTCACGGGTTTTTTTCTACCAATTGGGGCTCTTCCTTCGCCACCTCCATGAGGATGGTCCACAGGATTCATAACTACTCCTCTTACTTCGGAACGCTTGCCCAGCCAACGTTTTGACCCAGCTTTACCTAAAGCTCTATTGTTCGAATTGACGTTACCTACTTGTCCGATTGTTGCTGAGCAGTTTTCAGATATTAAACGAACCTCCCCAGATGGTAATCTTATTGTGGCCAATCCATCTTCTTTTGCGATCAGTTCTGCTACAGCACCCGCCGCTCTAGCTAATTGTCCCCCTTTTCTGACTTGTATTTCTACATTATGTATAGCCGTGCCCAAGGGCATATTGGTTGAAGTAGACCTTTAGTTTGTAAAAATCCCTTCCCAAACTGTACGAGCCTCTCTCAGGGCATACAGCTTTCTGGATGTACATGATATTCATGTATCAAATATCAATATAGAATCTATATTAATAGATCTATATCCATTGATCTAGGATGAAGGGCATATATTCTATGCCTTATGTCCCGATTCTCTACATCCTAGGTCTCTCTATTCCATCATCTGGCTTGTGTTCTTTCTTCATGTAGCATTCAGAATGAATGACTTTATCAAATTACGTCAATACTTGCGTATCTTCCGGATAACGTAGGAGGCATTTTAAACATTTTTTTCCATCCTTCTTTCTCTTTTCTTCTTCTTTTTTTCCTTATCTGGTAAATATTCTCACTGTCCAGCTCCGAATCTGCCTCTGACCATCAAATCAAATGTGAGTAACTTGTCTTTCTATTCGTAACAAGGGTTCCTCTACCTCGTTTGTTTCTGCTTCAGACAATCCAGTCTTCTCCATATTATCATATCTCTAGAGCCAATGATTCTATATGAGTAACTATTGAACTCAATCACCCGCTGCCATTTATCCCCAGTTTCCCTTTGGGATTCATCCCATACATAAAAGTATCCTAGTTGGATCAGTGATAGATTTTTAGGTTTCGCTGTAAACCCAATCGGTTGCTTCCGATTACGTAAATTAATAATTCAAACCGCACTCAAAGGTAGGGCATTCCCCATCGATATAGGAGCTCTTGGACCGGAAAAAATAGTATCTCCAATCATGGCCCCTCTGGGATGCAAAATATATGTCTTTTCACCATCCCTGTAGTGCACGAGACAGATGTCTGCACTTCTATTAGGGTCGTATTCTATCGTTACAATTTCTCCCGAGATGTCTTTCTTATTCCGCCGAAAATCAATTTTACGATATAGACGTTTGTGACCTCCTCCTCTATGTCTTGTGGTAATAATTCCTCTGTTATTACGACCTTTCCCACAATGATGCTGTCCAGAGGTCAATTTCTTCTGTGGATGAGACTGAGCTCTCTCATTGAAACCTGATAGAGATCTATTATGTGTACCTGGAGTAAAAGTTCTGTACGAACGGGTGGTCATATTATTAATTAATTTAATTGAATAAGTTTCATTCCTGCGGAAAAAGTGGAATAGAATAACCTGGTTTTAGCGTAATAATCATACGTCTAGAACGCATTCGACGTCTCATTATTCGCCCTATCTTCCCCTTCTTTTCCGGGGGTCGATAACTATTTATCGCTATTACTCTAACATTGAAGAAAAGTTCAATCCAATTTTTGATCCTTGTTTTGGTCGATCCCGAATCCACATTCAAAGTATATTGATTCTTTTCCAATAGACGAATACTTTTCTCTGTAAGTACCAGATCTAAATATTGAACCTCATCCATAAATATTTCTCCTTTCCTATCTTTTACATACTTTCCTATCTTTTACATATAAATACAAATGCCTATATCCACCCATCAATATTTATTATATTGAAATATTGCCCCCAATCAAACGGTATGAATATATTATATATATAACTTATACATATGATTAGGAATAAGAAGACCGGTACGGACCTAATTAATCCAATATACTTAACCTAATCTCGATAGCCTCGCTCGCTGTTTGATATTCTTAAGTTTCTTTCAAAGAAAGTGAAAAAAAAAAAAGAAGATATGTGCACCATGCATCCAGCAGGAATTGAACCCGTGACTTCCCAATTATGATTGGGCGCTTTGGCCATTCAGCCAAAGATGCTCAATATGAATCAATTAAGTCAATAATATGATGACTAGGAATAGAATAACGCTTCCTAGGATTTGGACCTAGGACTCAGGACTAAAATACTTACGTTCTACCATTAAAAATGGAATTCAGAGCGCTTTCTCAGATCTCAATCTGGTTTTTTTGGAGGAGAGAGGAGAATATTCACAAAATTAATAAGAAGAATCTTTTGAGTGTAAAACTTTTTAGTGTTTGAATTAGAAATCCACGGTATTTTGGTCATGAAAAAGAGGTACTAGCAAATCTGAATGAAATAGTACCAATATTTCATTTCTGAGGAAGAAATGAAGATGAGTATATACTAGAGATCATTTGGAATGATCTCTAGATACCTCCGGTTCTGACTTAGAAAGAGACCCCTTCTGTGTTACCCTAAACTAGATCTATCTTATTACAAATCTCTGTTCGTAAGAATCAGATATTCAATGAAGCAATTAGGTTTTTAGCAAAAAATTAGGCTCTTCAAGAAGAGAAGAGGATTTATTACGGATATAGATGTTCTTATTGGAATAGTGACAGAATTCACCAATGAATTCTAGACTTGGTGGATTCTTTAGATATGGGTAAATCCATTAAATTTCTAATAAATTTACTAAATCTCTAGTTTTTCCATCTCAGTCTACCCAAATTTCCTTTTTTCCAATTATCTGGAAATCGAATGAAGAATTCATCAACTCATCGGACCGGGACTGACGGGGCTCGAACCCGCAACTTCCGTCTTGACAGGGCGGTACTCTAACCAATTGAACTACAATCCCAATAGGGACAAAGTCCACCTATTAATCAGTAATAGCATGTTACTAGCGGATCAACAAAACATTTGATCTCTCACTTTCCTCTCTTCTGAAGTAACTGTTTGTTCTATTCTGTATATTTCTAATACATCTATATCTAGATGTATATAGATACAGATATATCGGGGGTTCTATAACTAATTACCTTTTCACCAATGTCAGAAATTGACATAAAAATTACCGATGGATCATGTTGATATTAGGCCGAGCTGGATTTATGTTAGCATGGACTTTACATAAATTGAACTTGACATAAATTTATAATCATTTTAAAATGATTAATGATTAAGATTCTTTTATATTTTGATCATATTGATATCGGATTGAGCTGGATTTATGTTAGCATGGACTTTACATAAATTGAACTTGACAAAAATTTATAAAAAGTTTAAAATAAATAACTAAGGTTCTTTTAGATATATTATATTATTCCTCTTTCCCTTTTCTTTTATCTTGTACCATGATGGTACGGATAAAGGCAATTTTATTACCTCTATGTTATAGAGGAGGTTCCAATAATGCAAAAAACATTAATCAACACATTTGTGACATTTGTGACGTTTACATCCGCGTGGCTACAGACATATAATTGTGTTTTGTTGTTTGGGGTATTTTACGGGTTTCTTTCTACATTACCGCTTAGTTTCCCTCAAATATACTTCACGAGGTCATTTCTTTTGGAACACGACGAAAGAAAAAGAAGCGAGTTCCAGAGGAAATATCTCGGACAAAAAAATAGCTTGCGCTTGCGCGAAAGCCAAGTAATTTTCAGTGGTTCTCTTCTCGGGCAGACAGTAGTCTTTTTATCCATTTATTGCGCTCCTATCTATGGAGCGTTTTTAAAACCTCACACGATGATTTTTATAACTATACCAATAATGTACGTCATTCTCTATAAGTGTATAGAGGATCGATCTCCTAATCGTATAAGTTTATTATTAATCGGAATAGTTCTTCAATTACTGAATCTCACATTATTTTTTTCAGACTCTGTCTTTACAAGATTAATCAATTTATTATGGTTTAGATACACCGATAATTTCGTATTTATCATAAGTCTTTTCGTTGGTTGGTTAAGTGGACAGATTTTCTTCATAAAGTTGGCAAAATTTTTTTGCTTGCGCATAGAACGTGATTCATCATTATTGGGAAGCAAATATACCACATCAAAAAAATATATAAGAGAAACTTTCAAGATTATTTTCTTTGGATACTTTTTTCTATTTTGTTTTGGTGGGAACACTCCAAATCCTATATTCTCTAAAAGGTTCAACGAAGAAATTTTTGAAAAAGACGTACTCATACAACCTTTTGCATTGGTTGAAGAAGCCATTCAAGAATTGGGGGGGGAAACACAAGGGGGGAATAAAAGAGCAAGATTGTTGGCAAAATATAATGCCAAAAAAACTTCTAAAAAAACTTCCACTTGGAAAGAAAACAAAAAGAATAAAAAAACCAGTACCTTGACGATGTACAGTGAAGATGCAATCGATGCCAAAACGTCCGAATTAGATGAAGAAGAAGAAGACAGAAATGACGACGAAGAAAGCAAACCCTACAGTGCTGAGTTTATCATATCCCCGTGGATTGGAAAAACGTGGCCCAATCTGTTTTATGATTATCGCAGATGGAATTGGCCATTCGAATATATTCAGGTAGACCCTGAATGTCCTGTTCAGGGTAATTTTTTTGGCCCTATCAAGACAGAGGTATCTGATTATTTTTTTGATACTTGCATCAGCGATGGAAGAGAGCGACTTTCTTACACATCCACCCCGGGCAGATTTTTATCTGCCGAAATGATTCGCCAAAAATTGGCGTTTTTCATCAGGCGTTCAGGATCAGTTTCAGGATCAGAAATTGATTCTTCTAATCAAGATCAATTTTCTAAATGGATTGTGGCAAAAAAAATAAGAAGGGATTACTTAGGCAGAGAGCTCGAACACCGAGTCAAAGCTCTAAGCAAAGGATCTCCTATTCTAGATGTGATAGAAAAAAGAGTTAAATTCTGCACGGAAAGTGGAATGTGCCTTCCTGAAATAGAAGATCCTTTCCTAAGTGGGCCTTTTCGGGGAATAATGCAGCAATTGAGATCCGCATGGATCCCTTTATGTATATCTAAGAAGATATTACTACCACCTAAACCTCTATCTTTTGAGGATAAATTAGCTCAAGAGATATCTAAAGAGCTTCAGAAAAAGAAGGATAGATTAGCTCAAGAGATGGCTGAACAGCTTCGGGCTTCTGCTCCAAAAGAAGAAGAGACAGAATTTACTTATAAAGAAGAAGAGACAGAATTTACTTCTAAAGAAGAAGAAGAGACAGAATTTACTTCTAAAGAAGAAGAAGAGACAGAATTTACTTCTAAAGAAGAAGAAGAGACAGAATTTACTTATAAAGAAGAAGAGACAGAATTTACTTCTAAAGAAGAAGAGACAGAACTTCCTTCTAAAGAAGAAGAAGAAGAAGAAGAGACGGAGCTCCCTTCTAAAGAAGAAGAAGAAGAGACGGAACTTCCTAATACGAGGAGGATACTTATTACTGAAATGGAATTTACTCCTGAGGAATTCACTAAGTTGCTTAAAAAATTTACTACTAAGCAACTCAAAAAACTTTCTATTGGGGAACTCACCGCTATACTAGGATCTCTGAAGAAAGAAAAGGAACTTAAAGACAGAATGCCAAAATGTATTGAAGCAATAGAAGTGTCTTCTGTTTTTAATTTTTTCACGAAGAAACTAAATAAATTTATGTGTTCCTTTTATTCGGTTGGCTTAACCCCCTCAGATCGGTTGTTCCACGAGGTATCTGAGATTGAGATGGTATCAAACTCAATAATTGATGAGTTCGCCTTATTTTTTAAAAAGGAAACACAGAACGAGGATGTCATTGGTAAGCTCAGAGAGGAGCACCGTTCATCGAACGAGGTCTTTCCTAGGCTGATGAATAGGTTCTTTTTCTTCATTGATAAGAGGTTATGGTCCCTCTTCGAATCAGAGAAGAACGAACAGATCTCTGATCAAAAAGAGGACGAGGATTTTGAAAAAGAGAGCTCTGCTCATATTTTATTCTTTCCAGAAAATAAAAAAGTGAAATCTATTTTCAAAAGGTGGCTCCCTCTATTCGATCTATTTCAAAGAAGAAAGGTCGGAGAAAAGTTGGAAAATTTGGTTATTTCTAAAGGAAAAACTGAAAAGGCCTTAGATCTTAATATTTATGCTCTTTTCAAGAAAATTTTTTTGAACGAATTGAAACTTTCAGAGATTAAGAGAGATGCGCCTTTTTGGGGTACCAACCTTAGTCATGGCTTATATGATGATTATGGCGAGGAAGGTGACTTCGACATTGCTTCACCAGAAGTTCGAAGTGCATTAATTCTGGATGACGGGAGAGAAGACGATCTAGTAAGTTGGATCTGGGAGACAGATGATGATCGAGACATGGTCAAAGGAGCCATACGTGCTCAAAGACGTAACCTTAACTCATGGATGTTAATGGATACACAGGTCCGTTCCTCTTTCTTTGTGAGATACTCTGAAATGAAAGTAAAAAGCGAAGAAATAAGAAGAAAAAGCAAAAAAAAAGAAAAAATAAAAGGAAAGTTTTATGCAAAAGCGAATTGGGAAAAACATTCTCGTCGTCGTTTTCGTGATATGTATAAACTATCTTTCACTAAAGCAGAAGACAATCGCCTTGAGGAATTGACTTGGATGGACGAGGATTTCATCCAATTTGCAAGAAGTTTGAGCTTGGTGACTATGATGTATATCAGAAAATATATCATAATACCCTTGTTCATAATAACGAAAAATATTGTTCGTCCATTATTATTTCAATTCCCCGAATGGAAGGAAGATTGGGAGGATTGGGGTAGAGAAACGTATGTCATATGCGATTATGACGGTTCTGAATATTCAGAAACAGAATACCCAGAAGACTTTTGGGAAATTGGAATTCAAATAAGGATTCTATCTCCCTTTCGCTTTAGACCTTGGCGTGAAGGGGGACACTCTGAAGGAGATACTGGTTATTTAGCGATGAATCCCATCGTGTTAACTGAAAAACCTTTTTCTGACGCGGTTGATACTGAAAACCAGAAAAAAGAGGATATGTTCCAAGTCCTTTCGGAAGAATTCTTGGGACCCATTAGAAAATTCTGGGGACCTCGTATCCAAGAATTGATAAGACGTATCAAAGAATTGATACGACCAGTGATAAAAGTTATCAAAGCATTGATAATACGTGTCAAAGAATTGACAATACGGTTGAGAGAACGTATTAAACTTTTGATAATAAAGATAAAAATCAGAAGATTGATAAAACGTATCAAAGAATGGATACAGCTTTTGATAAAACTTATCAAAGAATTAATAAGACGTATCAAAGAATTGATACGGCTTTCGAGAGAACGTATCAAAGAATTGATAAGACTAGTGACGGAAAGGATAAAGTGGTTGAAAAAATCCGAACTTCGACCAGATAATAGAAGTACAGAAAATATTGAAATGAATGATCGGATCCCTTCTCAATTACAGATTAAGACTAAGCCAAAAATTGAGGATCAATTTATAATTGAAACTCCACTAAATGTTAATGGAAAAGAAAGGAATGATGAGATCAAACAGATTACTGAAAAGTATCTGTTGAACTTAGAGATTCACACCAATTTGAAGAAGAAAATTGATCAATATTCTTATGATATAGGATCCGGATCGAAAAATCAATTGGTTGAAAAGAAAATTCAGGAAATAACCGCCCGAAAGAAAAGCATTCGATTCCATATCAATAGGAAGTTGCGTTATTTCAAGAAGCTTTTTCTTAGAGGAAAACTAATTGTTATTCATCTCAAACTAAGTGTTATTCATCTCATCGATTCAATTTTAGAATTTTTAAATCTCTTAAAGAATAAAATTGCAGCAATTCTAAATAATAATTCAAGTAAAATTTCAATTACCGAAAAAATACAAGATTTAAAAACTGGTCCCGATCGAATTGGAATTTCCCAAGCAAATGATTCAAATACAAATTTTATTACTGGGGAAATAAAAGATTTCAAAATTGGTCCTGATAGAATTTCTCAAGCTTATGTATTTCACAAGATGTGGCAAATAAGAGCAATGAACAAATCCTATGCCAAGGACTTACTAGAATCCAGAACATCATTTCCTTTAATCAAAAAGAATATTAAAGAATTATTAAATATACAAGGAATATTGGATTCTAAAGAACCACAAGATTTAAGGGCAAATAATTGGAAACAATGGTTAAAATATTGTTATGGGTACAAGGTAGCAAAACCAAAAGCTTCTCTATTCTCACAGATATGGTCTAGAATAGCACCACAGAAACGGAAAAATAGAATAAACAACCAATGCAGGAGTAAGAGCGAGTTTGAAGCTTTTCTAGGAATGCTCCATAAATGGAATAAACGTTACAGATATGATCTATTAGCCTATAATTATCTGAATCCCAAGAAGGAGGATATTCACGGACCCGTGGTACAAGATATGGTAGTACGAGATATACCAGATCATCCTAATACCAATAAAAAAACTCGGAAGAGCGTTGGGCCCAATATCTGGACATTGGATAAAAGTGATTTAAAATTGGCTAAAATAGAATGGGCTAAAATAGAATTGGCTAAAAAAGAGGCGGCTAAAAAAAGGGCTAAAATAGAATTGGCTAAAAAAGAGGCGGCTAAAAAAGGGGCTAAAACAGAGGATAAAACAGAGGGTAAAGGTGATGATGAAAGTGAAACGAATCAATCCAATGAAAGTAAAACGGATATAAAATCCAATGGAAGTAAAACGGATTCCAATAAAAGTGAAACGGATGAGAGTCTGCTGATTGAATTTTTAGATGGTTACGGATTCTTAAAACCCTATTGGTTTTTTCCAATATTCGCAGAAAATCTAGAACTTTCGCAGGTAATTCAAATTATTCGTTCCGAGCTTGCTCCCCTTATTGAGTATTGTCAAATGTATTTGCCTATGGATCAATATTTATCCGATCTCAACGCATATTACTCCGAATTATGTAAAGAGAAGGCGAAGCAAGTGAAAAATCACGATAAGATAAACAATATCAGACGCCATTTACATAGACTAAATGTTTCTTTAGAGCGGCTGGGCCCCCCCGCAGGGAATTTTATCAAAAAAGCTTATGAGAAATCCGATATCAAATTACCGTGGTTCAAACCAGATGTTTCTCTTTATTTGAGAGTGGAAACTTCTAGGATTTCTGAAAAGCTCCTAGAAGACGAAACAAAACCACCAACTCCAGAGACTGAAAAAACTCCAGAAGAAACTGGGGTAACTCCAGAAGAAAATGAAGCAACTCCAGAAATTAAAACCCAATTGATAAGAGAGGAGATTAACAAGATAAGAGAGGAGGGGGATTTAAAACGACCAAAAGAAGCAAAAAGTGAGATTAAAGGAGAGTGGAAAGCTTCTTTTGCAGTGTCTCTAATAGATTATCTACGTAAAGAAGATAATGATGTTTTTATTCCTTTGGATGAAGTAGAAAAAAATAATATTCTAACAGAAGAGATGATAGAGTATAAAGAAGAACTCGCAAGGGCCATCGATGGTTACCGTCGTATTTGTACGAAAAGGCATGATATGTCTGAATTGGAATTTTGGAAGCTTGCATTTTGGAAAAATTTAAACCATTTGATGAATGAAGTAGCAGAGCTAAAAAAATTTCCTATGATACAACTGAACAAAGGTAAAGCTTTCCAAATCGTGTTTGCGGAGCTGCAAAAAGCAATAAAAAAACAACCAGAAAAACAGGGTAACGAAGAAAAAAGGGATGATAATGATAAAAATGCATACGATGAGGTGAGGTTTCAATTGAAACCTGAATGGGAAAAAAGGAATAATAAAAATGTATGGACAAAGGATAATAGGGTTGATGCTAAAATGAGCACTGAATTTATTAGTAGAAAAGGTGGGGTAGATTCGGTGAAGGAAGAATTGTGGTTTCTTCCTCAATATGAGTATATCCTAAATACAATGGAATTTATACTTTTTTCAAAAAAGAAAAAAAAATCGGATAAATCTAAATCGGATAAATCTAAATCTGATGAATCTTTATATAATAAAGCTACAAATATTGAAGATGAAAAAGTTAATGAAAAGAAACAAAAAGAAGTTTCAACAAGGGTGATACGTCAACTACAGAAAATTTGTAACAGAAATGACGCCACTGACGTTGTGACATTTCTGCATAAATTTTACTCAAAAGAGTATCCGAAAATACTAGAACAAGAACAACACCTAATAGAACAAGAGCAGATAGACGAGTATGCAGCGGGTTGTTTTACAACCAATGATCGCCCTAGCTATTGGGCATTATTAGGGTGCTATGACGACCGATCCCTAGTCGATCAAATGTTGTTCAATATGTGGTTGGACCCTCTTGTTTGTCTCTCTGTGGTATTTAAAGGTAAAGATACTCGGGTGTTTAAATTAAACAATAGATCTAGGGAAGGACTATATGTAGATCTTTCTGACAGATCTGTGCGACGCATTCTGAATGAAAAAATTTCAAGTTCCCTCATTTTCGAAGATATTTTGCTTCCAAGACGTCGTAGAGAATTTCGAATTCTGAATCGCTTGAATCTGGAAAACAATATAGGTGAAAGTACAGAATTTTCTAATAGTAAAGAACACATACAGAATGACGAAGAACTCATGGGAAAAGACCCACATCTTAGCATAGATACAACACAAAAAATGAAACGTTTTCTTTGGCCTCGTTATCGCGTAGAGGATCTTATTTGCATGAATAGATTCTGGTGGAATAGACATAATAGGAGTCAATCTTTTTTGAAAGTACGTATGTATCCCAAAATGGATCATTGGGATAGTTGGGATAATCTCCTATTTTTGATTACAGATTACATAAAAAAACTATTATTTTTGATTAAAAAACTCCTATTTCTGATGTATTCTGTAATCAAAAAAATTCCTATTCTATCCTGATCCTCCTTGTAAAGCTGAAAAATGTTGTAAAGTAGAACGTTCTTCTACTTTACAACAAGATCAAAAAAACCTAGGTTGTAAATTGAAGAATAATGATGTATATATTTTGATATTACATATCATATCATTGTGACAATTTGAGTTAGCCACGAGGGGATCTCGTAAAAATCACTAATGACACTTTAGTGTAGCTAGCTCGATGGAGTTTAGGTGTTACATCGGTGTACCTAATCCGATGGGGTTTGAGGTCTACCCAACGGCAATGGTGTAACCTTATCCAGATGGATATTTTATTTGCCAGAAGATATGAGGTTATCTTTTCCCGTGGGTCTAAATTGGATCAATAGTTAGACCCAATACTGGGCACCCTTTGGGGAACCCTAGATTTTTCATAGTATTTTCTTAGTTGCGTTCGCCTAATAAGATAAAAAATAGGATCTATCAACTGTATAGAGAACTGGCTCAACTGTGTATAAAACTTAAGTTTTTAAGGTGTAATCCACGCCTTCGTATGCAAATTATTCGAGTAGATCTTCGAATACTTCTTTGAGACCACTGTTTAATAAACACTGGCGGTAGATTTCTTCGTTGCTTTTTTTCCTTTCGTAGATCATCCTCATCTATGAAGACTTCTTCATTTCTTTTTTTTCCTGAATTTTTGGATAATGATTTATGAGTAAATAAAATGTTGGAACCGATCTATTTAATTTTCTCCATATGAAATACAAATAGATTCCATCTATTTGTATTTCACTATTGATCCAATACAAAAACCCTGTTTCTTTCTACGAGATAGATAGAAATAATCTATCTTTCGTAGAAACCTTCGGAACGAATCAGAATATATAGACCATGAACAAAAATGAATGGATCTCATTCTTTTTTCTGACTATAAATAAATCTCAATTGACTTGGAGGAAATTCGTTTTTATGATAAATAATTTATCCATTCGTTCATCTTTGGTTACTAAGGAACAGAGAGGATCTGTTGAATCTCAGGTATGTTATTTAACCAATCGAATTCTAAGACTTACCCGGCATTTGCAACTGCACAGAAGAGACTATTCATCACAAAGAGGTTTGTGGAAAATTGTGGGTAAACGTAAGCGACTTCTGGTTTATCTGTTCAAAAGAGATAGACTTCGTTACGATGATTTAATCGGTCAATTAGGTATTCGTGGACTAAAAACACGTTAATTTTGAACGAAGTTTTAAATTAAAAATTTGGTTTATAAAATTTCCTGACTAATAAGTCATTCTTTTGTTCTAATAAATTTATAAAACAAACCGGAGGAGAGTTATGATCATGCTTGCTACGGAGAAAGACCCCATGATGGTCAGTATGGGTCCTCATCATCCATCAATGCATGGTGTTCTTCGACTTATTGTTACTTTGGATGGTGAAGATGTTATTGACTGTGAACCTATATTAGGTTATTTACATAGAGGGATGGAGAAAATTGCTGAGAACCGAACAATTGTCCAATATCTCCCCTATGTAACACGATGGGATTATTTAGCTACTATGTTCACAGAGGCAATAACGGTAAATGCGCCGGAGAGATTGGAAAATATTCAAGTACCTAAAAGGGCTAGCTATATCAGAGTGATTATGCTAGAGTTGAGTCGTATAGCTTCTCATTTGTTATGGCTTGGACCTTTCATGGCTGATATTGGTGCACAGACTCCTTTCTTTTATATTTTCAGAGAGAGGGAAATGATATATGATTTATTTGAAGCTGCCACGGGTATGCGAATGATGCATAATTATTTCCGTATCGGAGGAGTAGCTGTAGATTTACCCTATGGTTGGATAGAAAAATGCTTAGATTTTTGCACTTATTTCTTACCAAAAGTGGCTGAATATGAAAGACTTATTACACACAATCCTATATTTTTGAAACGAGTTGAGGGAGTAGGCATTATTGGTAGAGAAGAAGCAATAGATTGGAGTTTATCAGGACCCATGCTACGAGCTTCCGGAATCCAATGGGATCTTCGTAAAGTTGATCATTATGAATGTTACGATGAATTTGATTGGGAGATCCAATGGCAAAAAGAAGGAGATTCATTAGCTCGTTATTTGGTACGAATCGGGGAAATGAAAGAATCTCTAAAAATTATTAGGCAGGCTCTAGAAGTAATTCCGGGGGGACCCTATGAGAATTTAGAGGCTCGACGTCTCAATAAGGGAAAAGATTCACAATGGAACGATTTTGAATCTCGATTTATTAGTAAAAAAGCTTCCCCTACTTTTGAGTTATCAAAACAAGAACATTATGTGAGAGTAGAAGCTCCCAAAGGAGAATTAGGAATTTTTCTAATAGGAGATGATAGCATTTTTCCATGGAGATGGAAAATACGCCCACCTGGTTTTATTAATTTGCAGATTCCTCCTGCACTAGTTAAAAAGATGAAATTGGCCGATATCATGACGATTTTGGGTAGTATAGATATCATTATGGGAGAGGTTGATCGTTGAAATGGTGATTAATATAGTGGATCCCGAAGAACAAGCAATCAATTTCTCTTCTCGATTGGGATTTTCAAAGGAAATCTCTAGTCTTATATGGATTTTAATTGACATTATTACTCTTCTATTAGGAATTACGATAGGATTATTAGTTCTTGTATGGCTCGAAAGAAAAATATCTGCGGGAATACAACAGCGTATTGGACCTGAATATGCTGGTCCTTTGGGAATTATTCAAGCTTTGACAGATGGGATCAAACTACTTCTGAAAGAAGATATTCTTCCATCTAGGGGAGATTTTTGGTTATTTAGTATTGGACCAGTTGTAGTGGTCATACCTATTTTTTCAAGTTATATAGTAATTCCCTTTGGCCGCCACATCGTTCTACTTGATCTTAGTATAGGTGTTTTTTTTTGGATTGCCATTTCAAGTATTGCTCCCCTTGGGCTGCTTATAGCAGGATATGGATCAAATAATAAATATTCTTTTTCAGGTGGTCTCCGAGCCGCTGCTCAATCTATTAGTTACGAAATTCCTTTAGCTTTATGTGTGTTATCTATATCTCTACGTGTGATCCGTTGGAATATGAGCTTGATTTTACCCTCTTTCTAGAAGAAAGAAGGAAAAAACAAGTGAATGGGATGAATATGGATTTTTCATTCCGATCAAAAAACTAGATGGTCATATGGGTGAGATCAAACAGTTTATGAATCCGCAGTAAGATGATTGAGTCCCATTCCCCATGTACAAGAGTGAAAGCATGCACAATCAGTGAAAACTGTGTACCCCAGTTCATATATTAGTCATTGGGGCCCAACAGCGGGGAGGCAAAAGAAAAAATGTATGAAGTTACTATCATACATGCCAAAAATGAGCAAAGGTAGGTGGTGAGAAATACCAAGATATAAAAAAGATTAGTGAAAAAGATAAACCTCTTTCCAGATCAGAGATGTTTACATCAAAAAGGGATGACAATAAGGACTTGTCATTGGTAGGGATGATCAAGCAGTACTTCCCCAGAACCCCGATCTAGAGTATGTTTCTATCTACTGGAAAAAAGAATGACTATCCAGAACGAAGTAATCCTTTACACAGTTCCCCCTCTCCCACAAAAAAATAGTGAAGGTTGAGATAGGTTCAAAAGCTCCTAATATTGAAGCAGACAGAATCTCATTGGTCCATTTTATGAACATTCTGATGCTTTTTTTTTTATTTTTCATATTGTTCTTTTTATTTTTTCAATGGCCATTGAGAAGCCGTATGAAGCGAAAGTTTCACGTACGGTTTTGGAATAGAGAGGAGAACCGTGATGTTCCCATCGACTAGAATTATCCAACAGTTCAAGTACAATTGACATAGTTGAAGCACAGTCCAGATATGGTTTTCTAGGATGGAATTTGTGGCGTCAACCCATAGGGTTTCTAGCTTTCTTCATCTCGTCTTTAGCAGAATGTGAGAGATTGCCCTTTGATCTACCAGAAGCAGAAGAAGAATTGGTAGCGGGTTATCAAACTGAATATTCAGGTATTAAATTTGGTTTCTTCTACGTCGCTTCTTACTTAAATCTATTAGCTTCTTCATTCTTTGTAACAATTCTTTACTTGGGCGGATGGAACTTTTCAATTCCATTCATACCAATTCTGGAACATTTTGAATGGGATTCTATTTCTGGAATTAGCGAGGTATTTAATATAACGATGGGGATCCTTATTCTATTAGCTAAAGCTTATCTGTTTTTATTTCTTTCTATCACGGCAAGGTGGACCTTGCCTAGGATAAGAATGGATCAATTATTGGATCTTGGTTGGAAATTCCTTTTACCTATCGCTTTGGGCAATCTATTACTCACAGCTTCTTTCCAACTTATTCTATTGTGACCAAATATTTCTTCTTCGTGAAGAGGTTCTGCAATAATATCTAAAATTGATAGATAAAGTCTATGAAGAGAAAGAATTCTCTAGGAAATGATTATTTAAGGAGATTTGCCGCATGTTCTCCACGGTGACTGGTTTTATAAATTATAGTCAACAAGCGCTACAGGCTGCGAGATACATTGGTCAAGGTTTTATGGTTACCTTATATCACATGAATCGTTTACCTATTACTATTCAATATCCCTATGACAAATTGATCCCATCAGAACGATTTCGTGGACGGATACATTTTGAATTTGATAAATGTATTGCTTGTGAAGTATGCGTCCGTGTGTGCCCGATCAATCTACCCGTTGTTGATTGGAAATTCGGAAGAGATATTGGAAAAAAACGATTGGAAAATTATAGTATTGATTTTGGAATTTGCATCTTTTGTGGGAATTGTGTTGAGTATTGCCCCACAAATTGTCTGTCAATGACAGAAGAATATGAACTTTCGACCTATGATCGTCATGAATTAAATTATGATCATATTGCTTTAGGACGTTTACCAATATCGGTGATTGAAGATTTAACAATTCGAGCAATTCCCAGTTCAACTTATTTGTCTGAAGGAACTATGGACAAATATTCTGATTCAATCACTTCTACCAATTATTCAGATTGAGTTCCGATAAAAGGGGACTGATGAATAAATCAGATACCTTTTTTTGGATGAATCGGGAATTCAGAATCCTATTTAAAATTCCATTAAGAGTGGAACATGTATGATTGATCGGAATATATTATTGACCAATAGAATAATGAATCAGTGCCCATATTGAATGAAATATCTGAAGTACAAATATTTATATCCAGTATACCAAATAGGTAAATGAGGTAACTTTTTTGTTTAGTGAATGGGATCGTGAAGAATAATATTAGAACTTATTGTGCACATAATGAATCGACCTGAACTGATATATGATATTATTTTGGCCCCTCTAACACTAGGTCTCATATTAGGAGGTCTAGGAGTAGTATTACTTACTAATCTAATTTATTCCGCCCTTTCATTGGGACTAGTTCTTGTTTGTATATCCCTATTGTATATTCTATTGAACGCGGATTTTGTAGCTGCTGCACAAATACTGATCTACATAGGAGCTGTCAATATTTTGATCGTATTCGCCGTGATGTTGATTAATAACCATAAATATTTAAATTCTGCTCCCCCCTGGACCATCGGAGATAGCATCACTTCAATAGTTTGTACGAGTCTTTTTTGTTCATTAATTACTATTATCCTGAACATATCATGGTTCGGAATATCTCTTACTAAAAAATCAGATCAAATTTTGGAACGAGACTTAACAAACAATGTTCAACGTATTGGGGCTCATTTATCCACTGATTTTTTCCTCCCATTCGAACTTATTTCTATAATTCTTCTAGTTGCTCTAATAGGAGCAATTAGTATAGCTCGCCGAGAAGACACAGTTTGAAAAAAAGTTGCAAATGAATGTTCTCGTGCATGTTATTAGGATAAGTAGGATCTTTGATCTTCTAGATCATGGAGGAATCCTTTTATTCATTAGATAATGGAAAATAACCAACTTTATAAAACTTTTGTTTGTATCTGAAGAGGCTGAGATATGAGGAGTTAATCTATTATGCTCGAGCATGCGCTTATTTTAGGTGCTTATTTATTATCTATTGGCATTTATGGGCTAGTAACAAGTCGGAACATGGTTAGAGCACTTATGTGTCTTGAGCTAATACTGAATGCGGTTAATTTAAATCTAGTAACATTTCCAGATTCTTTTGATAATAGGCAAGTAAAGGGGGACATCTTCTCGATCTTTGTTACAGCTATTGCAGCCGCTGAAGCAGCTATTGGATTAGCTATTGTTCTGGCAATATATCGTAATAGAAAATCAACTCGTATTGATCAATTTAATTTGTCAAAATGGTAATAGAATCTATTCCATTTCCAGATTTTGAATCAGTCTGTCTACCCCGATTCAAATAGATAATAGGTCTATCTATCTAAGAGATAAATCTGGATATATCTCTTATCTGTATGTGATAAAGATTGATATAGTATTACGATCAATCAAGAACATGATTCATATTGAACTCATTATAATCACCTGCCCAACACGATTGGGCCAGATTTGGTTAAATCTGGAGAGATGAAACTGATATAAATTTATTTGTCTTATTGAACAGATGGAATCTGAATATATCCATTATATAACTGATAGTACAATTATTGATTTGTTTGATATTCATAATATCTCGTTATTGGCCATCGTTTCGTTATTGGCCATATATTAATTATAAGATCTTATAAAATTGATACCTTTTTACATACTAACTAATGGGAGTTCTTAGATCCAATGGCACATTCAGTCAAAATTTATGATACATGTATCGGTTGTACCCAGTGTGTACGAGCTTGTCCCACGGATGTATTGGAAATGATACCTTGGGAAGGATGTAAAGCTAAGCAAATTGCTTCTGCTCCAAGAACAGAAGACTGCGTAGGTTGTAAGAGGTGTGAATCCGCTTGTCCAACGGATTTCTTAAGTGTACGCGTTTATTTATGGCATGAAACAACTCGCAGTATGGGTCTAGCTTACTGATCTATACGCACAACCAAAATGGTTAGATCCATCCCATACCAATTTTTAATTCTCCTTTTTTTCTTTCATTGATCAAAACCCATACTCGACCCAAGATCTCGAGCATGGGTTTTGATATCGAAAGTCTCTTTGCTTTCCATTATGAGCAATTTACCTTGGTTAACAATAATTGTTATTTTGCCCATATCTGCGGGTTTCTTAATCCCATTATTTCCCCATAGAGGGAATAAGATGATTCGATGGTATACTCTAGGTATTTGCTTATTAGAGCTCCTTTTAATCACCTATACATTCCGTTATCATTTCCATTTTGATAATTCATTAATCCAATTGGAAGAGGATTCTAACTGGATAGATCTTATTCATTTTCATTGGAGACTGGGAATTGACGGACTTTCCATTGGACTTATTTCATTGACGGGATTTGTTACTACTTTAGCTACTTTAGCTGCTTGGCCAGTTACTCGAAATCCGCGATTGTTGCATTTCTTGATGTTGGCAATGTACAGTGGCCAATTAGGATTATTTGCTTCTCGAGATATTCTACTTTTCTTTCTCATGTGGGAGTTGGAACTAATTCCTGTTTACCTACTTCTATCCATGTGGGGGGGAAAAAGACGTTTATATTCGGCTACAAAATTCCTTTTGTACACTGCGGGTGGTTCTATTTTTATCTTAATAGGAGCTTTAAGTATGGGTCTCTATGGATCTGATGGACCAACATTCGATTTAGAAATATTGGCTAATAAATATTATCCAATAACACTCGAAATAGTATTCTATTTAGGGTTCTTTATCGCTTATGCCATCAAATTGCCAATTTTACCTTTACATACCTGGTTACCGGATACTCATGGAGAAGCGCATTATAGTACATGTATGCTTTTGGCCGGAGTTCTATTGAAAATGGGGGGATATGGATTGATCCGAATCAATATGGAATTGCTACCTCATGCTCATTCTCTATTTTCGCCGTGGTTGGTAGTAATAGGAGCGGTTCAAATTGTCTATGCAGCTCTAACTTCTATGGGTCAACGTAATTTGAAAAGGAGGATAGCCTATTCATCAATATCTCATATGGGTTTTGTAATTCTAGGAATTGGTTCTATGACAGATACAGGTCTCAAGGGAGCCATTTTGCAAATGATTTCTCATGGATTAATTGGTGCTGCACTTTTTTTCTTGGTAGGAACAAGTTACGATAGGATACGTACTCTTTTCCTTGACGAAATGGGAGGAATCGCTATACCAATACCTAAAATATTCACTATGTTCAGTAGCTTTTCAATGGCTTCTCTCGCATTGCCAGGAATGAGTGGTTTTGTAGCAGAATCTATGATATTTTTAGGAATAATTAGCAGTAATAAATATTCTTCAATCTTTCGAATTATTATTACTGTAATAGCGTCAATTGGAATGATATTAACTCCCATTTATTTGTTATCTATGTTACGCCGAATGTTCTACGGATATAAGGTTTTGGATGTCCCGAACCCTTATTTCACGGATTCTGGACCACGCGAAATTTTTATTTTGATATGTTTATTTTTACCAATAATAGGTATTGGTCTTTACCCCGATCTAGTTCTATTTTTATACAATGATAAGGTAGAAGCTATTTTAGCTCGATCTTTTTATGAATAGCCAAATTTTTCTTACAGAGGATTTGTCAGGTATCTAGTAGGTCCAGATATCTTCTTTTCTTTACGAGATATTAATAGAATTAAATAGAAATAATTTCTATTTCTATAGAATAGAAAGTTCAAGTTATTTCAAGTAGTGATTCTAGAATCGTAGAATCACTACTTGAAATAACTTGGACGAACTCACTATTTATCTCACTTAGCAATAAAAAATAAAGAAATAAATAACTGTATTGAATCTATCCTGTGGGAATTCATTCCATCCATTTATGGTTCTATGCTAAATCAACCATCCATAGCTGTGTAAACCTATTCCTAAAAGGTCAACCCCCAAATAACAGATCCAAACTAGAAAAAATCCTAGAGAAGCCACAATTGCCGGTTTCTCACCTTGCCAACCCCTATTGATTCTAGTATGTAGATAAATTGCAAATATGGTCCAAGTAATTAATGCCCAGGTTTCTTTTGGATCCCAGCTCCAATAAGATCCCCATGCTTCATTGGCCCATACTGCTCCAGAAAGAATACCTATAGTTAAAAGAGAAAAACCTAGACCAATGGCGCTATAACTCCATTGATCTAATTGGCTCATCAATTGACATTTACGAGAATTTGTGAATGAAAAACAAAAAGTGTCTTGCAAATCATTTTTTTCTTGGTCGTACAAATACCAATTATTATTTGTAAGGAAGGACTGTAAAAAGGAATTGCCCGCGCTAAGAACAATTTTTCTATTTATTCCAGACGTAATGACCAAAAAAGCTATTGATGATAGGGATCCACATAAAAGAGTTGCATAACTGAGCAATATCATACTTACATGCATCATTGACCAATGAGATTGTAAAGCAGGTACTAACATTGCAGATTGCTGCATTTTATCCGGAAGACCTAAAGTAGCAAAACCGTGGGTTAACATGGCACATGGCGCGGTGATTGCACCTAACCACCGGGAATCCTGGCTCCGTACTTCTAAAACTATATGAATAAAGGATGAACTCCATGAAAGGAACATGAATGACTCATACAGATTACTTAACGGTAAATGTCCCGAATAAAGCGAACGAGTAACTAATAATCCGGTTATACAAACAAAAGTAACTATCATGCCCTTTCCTCCCGAACTAGTTAATCCTTCAATTGGATAAACTAAGGTTACCCAATAAATGAGAGTAACAACAAAAATCAGAGAAAAAGAGACATGAGCTGATATATGTTCTAATGTGATTAACATAATAATAAACCCATTTCTTAATTTTATTTTGAATAGGATCGATGAGATAAAGATAAAATTGATCGATCTGTCATAAAACAATAGACAGAGATCCAATAATGATAGTAATCTATGTCTATAGGGAAGGGGTTGAATTCGTGGTATCTTATTACCAGAATGCCGCCACTCGGATTCGAACCGAGATGCTCTAGCACTGCTTCCTAAGAGCAGCGTGTCTACCAATTTCACCATGGCGGCTTGTTGGGTTGGTATTCAATATTATAAGGATAGATATGCTAATTTGTCAATAGATTCAAAGACTTTGGTCTTTTCCATTTATTTTTTTTTTATTCAAATCAATGTGATGTTAGTCGTTATAACGGGGCATGGCGCAGTTTGGTAGCGTGCCATCTTGGGGTGATGGAGGTCGCAGGTTCAAATCCCGCTGCTCCGAAGGAGGAGAAATAATCCCATTCAATTCCGTGATTAAACAATATCTAACTCAAAATGATTTCCATGGAATCAGAGCAGCTAGATTTCCAACATGAAAGAATGAGAAAGGAAAGGGTTTTCTATTATTCCCATCATAACCATTCTTTGGGAATGGTTGAAAAAGAGAGATATCGGGTCATTTTAAATAAAATGAAGAAACTATGAGAAATTGCGGATATCTTTCTTATTCTTCTTCGATCGATTGTCCGCGCAATTAGACCTTAGAAATTGCGATGCAAATAGAGAGGTAGACATCCAAATAATCCTCTTCATATGATCGCAAGAAATATCACAGGTTAAGAAATATCACAGGTTAAGTAATCCCATTTTTTTGAGGTACTGAGATTTTAAAGGGGTTGAATTATTCATTGCTTATGAATTATGTCCCTATGTCTGCCAAAAAAGTTAAATTGAAATGGTCTTGGCATTACGCATCACGGTAGAGCTATAAAGAATATAGCTGTGAGTCATCTTAAACAATTGAGCACTCCTTGTTATCCGACCATAAAGGGAAGAATGGATCATTTCAGACCTAATCAAGATCAAGAGCGAAATGATTTTTGAGGAAGAAGAAAAAAGGATGAATCGGGAGATCTGGGACTATAAATTACGAATGATTTATCATAACCAGAGCAACGCTTCATGCAACTATCAGAGTTGTCCAAAAGAAACGAGCGATTCTGTGATGAAATACCTGATGATTCCGTAGGTTATGTAGTTATTCATAAGAATACGTTTCGATCGAGTTTCTTTTCGAAATAGATAAAATGAAATTTTCATAAGGTAGAGCTACCAGAAATGCAACAGGAAGAATGATGCACTCTAATCTTTTTCCAGTGGGAAAGGGAAAGTAGATGGAGGAATGGTTGAGAAATCTCCCATGTCTCAAAATTGGTCGGAGAGAACGGCTGTAGTGGAACTAATTTATGACCGTGTCCCTTTCATCCGACTGCCCTTCCAAGTATCCCTACCTCAAAGAGACAAAAAAGCAGTTTCCCATCGCTGTTCTCCAGGGTCCTAGGGGGGTGTAGTATATTTGCTGGTGTTACGAATCATCCAATTCATTGATGGATTTCAATTTTATTTGGGTGATCCAGAGGGCTCATCCTTTGCCGTGCAATAAAAACTTTTTGAATAACCGGTCGAGATAGACTCGGCTAAAGAAAAAGCTTTTACTGCAGCCCGATATGCTTTTCCCTTCCAAATATTTCTACGAATTTTTTTTCTGGATTTAGAAGTACGCTTCTTTGGAACTGCCATAATGAATAATGGTTTGAATTCATCTATCTAGTTCGATGTGAAGGACATCTATGTATTTAATACAATATAGTTCTTTCTGAAGGAAGGGAACTTTAATAAAGTTCCAACTCCCCAGTTTAATTATTTAAATTTTGAATATGTAATATTCACCTTCTTTTGCAGAATTTGTTCCCATCCATTTGTAAAAATGGATGAAATCTACAAACCAAATCCAAAATTGGATTTGTATTTGCGCCGTGTCGTTCTTCCAGAACGCATCTCATAAATGATCATTTCATCTTTGAAAGAGTTTTAGGTATTTAGCTATCAGATTATCCCCCTAACTTTTGCATTTTTCAAGCGGGGATGTCCCGGATTAGTAGTAGATCTATGACACAAATCGATAACACTTAATTGATTCGTTTTTTTTTTTCTCAATCTGCCCATCATCATGATCCTAATTATGATGTGGAGTGGCGGACATCAAAAAATCGAACCAATTCGGAGTTGTTAACTTTTGGTTTCAATTCTTGCGTATGTACTCATTATTGAGTTTTGGATGGAAAGCAAATATGTAATTTGAACAAATTACATCAAATAATATCCTGGGATATAGAATAATAAAAGTAGTCTCCCGAATTTGTTTAATTTTTGTTAAGCTTCATTAGAAATACTACTATTCATTTGCAGTATAAGAAGTTTCAAAGAAACTAAAATATCTCTAGTGCTTTAGTTCCTAAAACTAGATGATAAGAAATCATTCATAAAAAAAAAGAGTAGGTGTACTTGTACACAACTCTCTCTCTATATCTGAATACCCAGACTGAAAACTAGGAACTAGAGTTCTTTGTTGTTCATCTGAGAAATATTTTATTAGTATTGATCGGTGCAAATCTGGTATTTGCAGAAAAAAAGGTTAAAAAAAGTAAAAGGAATATGAAATGGATGGGATCCATATTCTATCGTTCCTCTTGGTTCGATAGCCTCTTCCTCTTCTATTTATTTGATTCTCTTTAGGATCTAGTGGATTGGAAACCAATAATGGGGAATAGAAAAATTTCTAATAATGATTTGATCTTCCTATGGAATTTCTATATAAATATGCTTGGATCGTGCCTTTCCTTCCGCTTTCAGCTTCTGTGACAATAGGATTAGGATCTTTACTTTTCTCAGGAGCAACTAAGAGTCTTCGTCGTACATGGGCTCTTATTAGCATTTTTCTGCTAAGCACAGCTATGTTTCTTTCTTTCAATCTGTTCTTACAACAGATTACCGGCGGTCCCATCCATCGATATTTCTGGTCCTGGATCATCAATAATAATTTTTCCTTGGAGTTGGGCTATTTGATTGATCCACTTACTTCGATTATGTTAGTATTAATTACTACTGTTGGAACCATGGTTATGATCTACAGTGATAATTATATGTCTCATGATGAAGCATATGTGAGATTTTTTGCTTATCTTAATTTTTTCAATGCTTCTATGCTGGGACTAGTTATTAGTCCAAATCTAGTACAAATCTATCTTTTTTGGGAATTAGTAGGAATGTGTTCTTATTTATTGATAGGTTTCTGGTTTACGCGACCCAGTGCGGCTAATGCTTGTCAAAAAGCGTTTATAACTAACCGCGCAGGGGATTTCGGACTCTTATTAGGAATACTAGGTTTTTATTGGGTAACAGGTAGTTTCGAATTTCAATATTTGTCCGAAAAATTGAACGAATTGATTACCAATGATGGGGTTAGTTCGTTCTTTGTTACTTCGTGTGCTTTTCTCTTATTTTTAGGCCCAGTAGCCAAATCTGCACAGTTCCCACTTCATGTATGGTTACCTGATGCTATGGAAGGACCTACTCCTATTTCAGCTCTTATACATGCCGCCACTATGGTAGCAGCAGGAATTTTTTTTGTAGCTCGATTGTTTCCTCTTTTCAGAGCTATACCTTTAATAATGAATCTCATCTGTTGGACAGGGGGAATAACAGCTCTATTGGGAGCTACTATGGCTCTCGCTCAAAAAGATCTTAAAAGAGGCTTGGCATATTCCACTATGTCTCAATTAGGTTATATGATGTTAGCTCTAGGTATCGATTCTTATCGAGCTGCTCTGTTCCATTTGATTACACATGCTTATTCTAAGGCATTATTGTTCCTAGGATCTGGATCAGTGATTCATTCCATGGAACCCATTGTTGGATATTGTCCCGATAAAAGTCAGAATATGGCTCTTATGGGTGGTTTGAGGAAATACATGCCAATTACAGGAATAACTTTTCTTTTAGGGACACTTTCTCTTTCTGGTATTCCACCTTTTGCTTGTTTTTGGTCCAAAGACCAAATTCTTAGTGATAGTAAGTTATATTCCCCCATTCTCGGGGGAATAACTTGGTTCACAGCAGTATTAACTGCCTTTTATATGTTTCGTATGTATTTGCTTACTTTTGAAGGGGACTTCCGTATAAATTTAGTTAATTCATATAACGACCATATTATGTTCTATTCCACTTCTATGTGGGGAGTGGGGGAATCCAGCGCATTCAGTAGAACTAGAATGGATTCTATATCGTCTAAATTTACAGGAACGAAGAACTGCTTCTCCAAAGAAGCATTGAAAATTTCAGATAAGATGGGACAATTCTCTAAAAAGAAGGGGAATTTGGTTGCCCCTTATCCTTTCTTCAATAAAGAATATTTTGCATACCCAAAAGAATCGGACAATACAATGCTATTCCCGTTAGTTGTATTAGGAATATTTACTCTGTTCGTTGGATTGATAGGAGTTCCTTTTTTTCGAGGAGAAATTAGTTATGATATATTAACTCAATGGTTGACTCCATCGGTGAACCATTTCTATAAGAACCATCCGGAGAATTGGTCCGAATCTTTCACAGATGCAATCCCCTCAGTTGGTATAGCATTTCCCGGTATATTGATGGCCTATGTTCTATATAGACCTATTCCTTTCTTACCACAGGATGTACAGGATAGAACACATCCTCAGATGAAGAGTATCTGGGACCAATCGATCAATGTCATATATAATTGGTCATATCATCGAGCTTATATAGACATATATTATGACATAATCTTGACTAGAGGTATACGAGGATTAGCTGAACCAAGTAAATCATTTGATCAATGGGCAATTGATGGAATACCAAACGGAGTAGGTATTTTAGGTCTCTTTGTAGGCGAAGGAATGAGATATTTAGGGGGGGGACGTATATCTTCCTATATATTCGGGTCTTTATTCTGTGTATTAATATCTACATTAATCTATTATTTTTCATTCTAACAATGAAGATTTCCGTTCCATCCATATTAACTAATAAAAGAAAGGATATAAAGATTTTTACTGATCCATTATCAGATTTGGTCATTTTGTGTTCATAACAAAGTCCCATCCTTTGTGTATCATTCCCTGGGATGATCAATTCTTTAAGAGAATTTATATTGTAAAGAAACAGATATTTGTGAATTAAGAGGATTCATTGATTTCATCAGTTCATTTACATGGAACTGATATAGAGAGAAAAATATTACAAAAAGGATTTCTATTAATTGAAATCTTTGAAAAAGGAAAGACAAAAAAAATAGGGGTTGTCTTTCGGTTGAAGATACGACCGCTGATATGAGATTAATTCCCCTCACTTTGCCATTTTATACTACTTCATCTACCAAAGATACCGGGCAGATCGGATAAGATCCCACGTATCCTATCAACCAGCCCATGATCCGGGGGCTCTACGGCATGGAGCAGGTAGAGAGATGAAAGGACCAAGAACCTTCTCCTGTTTGAGAAGAAATGAATTTGATTATCAAATAGCAGTTCGAAGTGTTACGATGCCCGCTTTGTTTCACTCAATGAAGAGTTCGGAAAGACAGGTAAAGGAGGTTAATTGAGACTAATTAACCATTACCTGCTAGCTTTTAGCACAAGCAGTAGGCAAGCAGGGGTAGAGAGCTCCTTGTTGCCCTTCGGCAACAGGGAGCATACTTAGCGAACTGGCAGATTTGCAGCACCATATTGATTGATCAATATGTATCTCAGGGGGGGGGCAGTGAAGAAGACCATGGTGGTGGTATACCACCCCTCCCTTTGTCTGGGGGCTTTCCGGGGAAGAGAAGGGGATTGCTAAAATGACCTTTTATCCCTATAATATAACTATAGAATATAGTTAAGGTGGGGTGTATGCAAAACTCTAAGAACCATCGAAGAACCCATTGCATTAAGTTTCTCAATGGTTCATGCACTAGTCATAGGCCAGTTCAAAGAACAAAAGTCTTGAACGTATATGAAATTTTATTCTCCATTGTTCCTCAGTAGCTCAGTGGTAGAGCGGTCGGCTGTTAACTGACTGGTCGTAGGTTCAAATCCTACTTGGGGAGATCCTTTTTCTTTAAGGGCCTCACTTTGAACGTGAGGAGTAGCTAACGCTCCATGTCTTTGTTTATTTTCTTCTTTTTTTTTTGATGAAAAATCGCCAAAAAATAAGATGGCAATTAACACTCAGTAGTCCGGGTCACTCCCAGTAGTCCGGAAAAGAGAGAACTTTTCAATCTGAAGTACTGAAAAGTTCGAATAAAAAAAAAGGACATTGTCCTCCTTTTGGATGCAATTTCCAGAGCTCAATTGGGGTGCTGCCCCATATCTCGATATAGATTGATAGGATCATCGCCGAGGGCTTATTCCTCTTAATAAACCAATTCCTTATTAATTGTTTCATAATGTACTAGCATCTTAAAGATGCGGTCATCGGTGCTATCGAAAGACCAAATATATGGTGAGCAAGTTTTTTAATGAATGAAGAGCAACCATATGTTGCTCTTCACACTCTGTCCAAACCTGGCAGCGATGAGTAAAAGTTACAGGAGGTCAAACACAGCATAAAGATGCTGGTTTGACCTCATCCCGCCCGGGCGGGACGGACCCGCACCTTCGTGTTGCGGAAGCGAAGTATCGGATATCCCACCAATATAATCTCCCTACTCCCAGAGGGAAATAACCTTTTCCTCTGGGCCGTTGAGCTGTATATATTTTAGTTGTCTTGTTTAGTGGCCGGTTGTGGGCCAGGAGGGATTTGAACCCCCGACACCGTGGTTCGTAACCACGTGCTCTAATCCTCTGAGCTACAGGCCCCGTCTCCACTGGATCTGCTCCCAGTGGTCCCCTTCAAAAATATTTTCTTTCTTCAGCCGGCTACGGAAGCCAGTATCTATAAGATAAGAGCAGGTATTGCGTTCCGAAGTGTGGAG